ATGATAGCAACATTAATAGTAGTATTATGTGTAGTACTATCTGTCGCTTTAATGACATAGGCGGAAAGAAATATAATGGGTGCTATGCAAAGACGCATTGGACCGAATAAAGTAGGATATTTAGGATAGTTACAACCGTTGAAGCGAGCGGTTAATATTGAAATCTAACAAAAATGCAGGAAACTCTTTAAGACAACCTGCAGGTAATATATTACTTCAACGATCACATGTTAGACATATAATTATGAAGAAATGATCTGTTCTAGGAGTCGCTTCATTAAAATAGATATATTTGTTATTTGGATTATGTTTATAGGCATCACTTATAAGTTATTATTATGGTTCCTCTTAAAAACTTAGGGGAAAGATTAAGATATCATTTATATAATACCTAAAGGTGCATCTATATTAGGTACTTTAATTAGATTGACAGGTTGGGAAAATTTCTCTGTAACTATTGTCGAATTCCGCCCTATCGAAATATTGGCTGAGCGAGAAAATTGGTATCTTAAAAGATTCCAACCTTTACTTAATATCTTGAAAGAATCCTATGTTACACCTGACTCTAAAGCTTGTAAAGCTGAAGTGAGAAAAAATATATCTCAATCTTTAACTGGTAAAGTATTATATGAGTTAACTAGAGCTAAAATGAGTGCTTCTAGATCAGGGCTAATAATTCTTGGTTTGGTACCTCATTGCCTCAAGCAACTTTAGATGCTGCTGTTACTTCACAAACAATTTTTGTTTATTATGCAGATTCTAGAGTTTTAGTTTTAGTTTTAGTTTTAGTTTTAGTTTTAGTTTTAGTTTCAGGTGCTCCTTTTTAGTAGTCAACATAAAGCTTCTTCAGCACTTAGCATTTCTCGTGTTACTATAAGGAAAAAACTTAATACAGGAATTCCTCATAACAATTATCTATTTTATAGCAATTCATAGTGAACCGAGTTGCTGATGGGATCAAATTGATCTTAAAAGAAACTGTGTTGCCATTAGAATCAAGTCATTGGTTATTTCTTGGAGCACCTTTCGTAACATTCTATTTAGCATTATTAAATTGGTAGGTATTACCATAGGATTATGGTGTAGCATTATCTGAATTATAGGGTGGTGGTATTTAGATATTAATAGCTATTTCCGAATAGAGTATTTATGGTGTAATCTATTCAGGTTGGGCTGCAAATTCTAAATATCCTTTCTAGGGATCATAGAGATCTACTGCTCAAATGATTAGTTATTCAGTAAGTTTAAGTCTAATTTTATTAACTGTTATTTTTACTTTAGGTACTGTAAATTTACTTGAAATCTTAGCAGCTCAAGCCCCTATTGGGCTGTTTTTCCCATTACTACCCATGGCCATTTTATTTATGATATCGGCGGTAGCTGAAACAAATAGAGCTCCTTTCGATTAGCCAGAGGCTGAGTCCGAACTAGTAGCAGGGTTCTTTACTGAACACTCTGCAGTTTCATTCGCCTACTTTTTTCTTGGCGAGTATACCTCTATTCTTGTAATTTGTACGTTGTTCTTTATATTATTCTTTGGAGTATCTGCTGCCTTACCTATGATTTTCTTCTTTATTTGGCTTAGAGCTAGTTTAGCTCGTTTAAGATTTGACCAACTTCTTCGTTTAGGTTGGGCTCATATCTTACCTTTCACTATAGCCTATATACTCTTCTTACCTCCTTTTATTTTTACCTTTGATATACTTGGTTGATTTAATTTTGATAATTTATTTTGTGTTAAATATAAATTAGCTATTTTTATAGTTAATTTATGAATAGTTTATTTTAGTCTGGAGGTGAGTAATATCCAATATTTAATTATTTAGATATTAATTTCTACTAAAAATTCCTGTTATTATAAATACTAAATTTACTGTTTAATATGCTATACTCCATGATGATAAATGTATAAAGGATTATTAGGATTTGCAGAGGTTAATGTACCAACTAATCTGAAATTACCTGTTCTACCTAAAAGAGTTACTATGCAAGATGGTTCTGTTAAATAGGTATTCCCTGTAGGTAAATTCAGTGGAGTATAGTTGAGTGAAGAATTGAAAGAAGCCAAATCCCTAGGTGTAGAAGTCAACATTATTAAAGCTTATCCATTCAATAGAGGTAATCCATTGAATGGATATATTAAAGATATATATCGATTTAAATCAACAGGTGACAAAGTGATTAGAGAAATAGCTAAACTAATGTTGAATGCATTATTTGGTAAATTTGGTATGAGATAGGAAGTATAGAAATATACATTCATGGATAGTCCTGAACAATAGAAAGGTTTATTAGAAGATTATTATATTACTGAACTAAAAATTAAAGATTCTATACATTTTATAACAGATTATTCTGTTCAAGAAATTCCTAGATCATAACATGCTCAAAAAAGTCCGCGATTATTATATTGAAAAACTATCCAGTAAAGATGTCAACTATGCAATTCAGGGGCTCTTCCTGCCTATTCCATAATGCATCTTTTATCTATTGTACGTGAATATAATGTAGATGTTTATTATATGGATACAGATAGTTTATATACTTCAGAACCATTACCATCTCATCTATTAGGTAATGAATTAGGTCTATTCAAAAAATGAGATGGCTGATACTAATTATACCTTAGAACGTGACCCTGAATATTGTATTAGTGAAGGTTATTTCATTGCATCTAAAATGTATGGATATAAAGATGGTAATCTTAAAATTAAAGATGTTAATATTAATTCTGTTAAATGGCTTAATGAAATACAAGGTGAAGCTAAATCTCCTATTGAATTAGCATACAACATACTAGTTAAATATTATACTGAACAAGGTTTCCAATAGTTCTTATACTATGGAGAAATTTGCTAGAGTTATTCAAGGTGATCCATCTATTTCACTTCGTGTAGTCAAAGGAATCCTATAGGTAACTATGATAAAAGAATGAAAGAATATATGGATGACATGTGGACTGATACCACCCCAATTATGGTAACTGATACTGATACTGATACTGATACTGAGGATGAAATAATAGACCTATTAAGAATTAAAACTCAATCTACTTAGCCTAGATAGAGTTATTCTAAAGTACCTCGTTAAAATGTAGCTAATAAAATCTATAGTGATGTTAGTATTAACATTGATGAAGATACCATTGTTAAAGAAAATATGATGATTGTTGTTAAAGGTCTACACTATATCTAGGAAAAATTCTATCTAAGAATACCAGCAACTATCCAATGGTAGGCAGAGGGTAAATTTGGTTTAGGTAGACAATATATATCATAGACTCGCTATACTAGTGTTGATAACCTTGAAACTGCTGTTAAGATTCTAAAATACAATTCTTCTAGCATTGAGTTTCTTTATTTCCTTATATTTCCAATTATCTTTATTTATAGTAATTTATACTCATCTAATATATACTCTTAGTAAGCTATCATATTTGATACTATGAGCTTATTGTACTATCCCGTATAAACTAGCTTCAGTAAAGCTTACAATGACCTTAATGCATAGGGTTACCTATCCCATATCCATATCCATATCCATATCCATATTTTGCCCTTCCGATCTCACATTTGTCCTTCCATTATTACTGCTTCTTATTTATTAGAGACTCTATCTATACTAATTAGTATTCTTCTATTAATATTTGTTCCAGAGTATATCCAACTAACTATTGTGGCCAGGATGCTAACCCTTTTCACCATACTATTGAATAATCAATAAAGAAACTAATAAGATGATAAATGTAATATTGTTTATAATATATTGGGAATCTTATCTATACTTTAATCATTTTAATTGATTTTAATGAAATACTTTACTACCAATCTATTTATAGTATCATTGTAACCTTATTATAAACTATTAGATCACTTAGGTATGCAAAGAAGTTACATTTATAGTGATAACAGGAACGATAGCAACAATATAAGTAAAATACTTGAATAAAGCTTCACTTATATAAAATATTACACCAGCCCTAGATAAAGTGGTATAGAATAATTAATTACCAACAAGTTTATCATAAACCCTAAAAGGTAACTACATAAACCAATATGCAACATGTACTTTATGGTTTAATAACATATAAAATTAATCGTGAAGCAAAGATAAACATGACATGTGTAAAGGTTCAAAGATAAGTTGAGGATAAATACCAAATAAGAAAGTAAAGAAAAGTAAAGGTAAGAGGAGATGTAGTTCTTTAGCAGTAACATCTTGATAAAGAGATGGTAGATAAGTAGAGAAAGAACCATAAGATACTCTATGGAAGAACCATAAAGCATAAGCAGGGGCTAATACAATAGCAATACTTGCAGATACAGCAATAAATGGATTTAGATTCTAAGCACCAAGGAATGTAAGGAATTCACTAATGAAACCACTAGTACCTGGTACTGCTACATTAGCAAGAGAGAAGATTAAAAATAATACAGTAAATACTGGCATAATCATTACCTAACCACGATAATATTTAATAGTACGAGTATGATAGCGATCATATAATACACCAATCAATAAGAATAGTGCACTTGAAATCAAACCATGTGAAATTAGGAAATATACACCAGCACTTAAACCATGATAATCATTAGTAAATAAAGCAATAGTAGCTGTATTCATATGACCAATGGAACTGTAAGCAATAATTTTTTTTGCATCTACTTGAGCAAGACAAGCAACACTACTATAAATAATAGCTAAAATACACATAGTACATACCAATGGTGTGAAATAAGTAGAACCATCAGGAAATAGAGGAATTACATAACGCTAGAAACCATAACTACCCTATTTCTATAGAATAGCTGCTAAAATTACAGACGCAGCAGTAGGTGCCTCAACATGGGCCTCAGGTAACCAAATATGAACGGGGATCATAGGAATTTTTATAGCCTACGATATGAAAAACGCTAACCATAAAATATATTGACGATTTAGAGAAATTGGTATCGTCTACTATACTTGATAATCAGTAGTACCTGTTTCCAGATATAGAACAATTAAAGCCTAAAATAATAATAGGGAACCGAACAAAGTATATAGAAAGAATTGATAAGCTGCATGAATTTTACGGTTACGACCACCATAAAACCCAATTAAGAAAAACATCGGAATCAATACACCTTCAAAACTAATGTAAAATAACTATAAGTCCTAGACCATAAACACTGCATTCGACCAAAAACCAATTAATAATAACTAAATAATGAAGGGTTTGACCATAATATTTACAGCTTTCCAACTACTTAATATAACAATAGGCATTAACATATTTGTTAAAAAGATTAACCAAAGAGAGATACCATCAATACCTAAAATACCTAGACTTTGAAATTGAAAAGCTGCTGTTGAACCATCAAAGAAATGAACAATTAATAAAGTATGAGCCTAATTAATTATAGAGAAAGCCAAAGCAGTAAATACTACTTCTTGAGCAACTTTACAATAAAGCCATACTGTTACTATAGACTAAGCCGGAATAAGTAAAAGTATTTCTAACATAAAGATAAATTAATTTATTACCTCGAATTCTCTAATTCAGTTTAATATAAACTGAATTTAATTTTTATCATAACCTAATGCAATCTTCCTTCCTTTTTCCTATTAATCATACCTTTATATTATTATGCTGGACTCACCTTTATAAGCTAAAAGCCTGCTCATTGAAATTCAAAACATTTAATTAGAGAAGATAAGTATAGAAATGTGTTTTTTACAAATATGTAGGTAATGAATTAGGTCAAATTAAATTAGAAACATCTAATATTTCATATGGTATATTCATTGGTCCTAAAGTCTATGGTTATAAATATCTATGCTTAAATTTAAATCAAGGGTTGTAATAACCCAAATAAATGAGAACAAAATTTAATAAATGATGTTTATAAATCACTATTATAATCATTTATAAGTGTCTGTAATGTATTTTAAGTAACATCACCCAAACAATCTATATTATTTAGAATATATTTAGATGAAGTTGTATATAAAATTTCTCCCAAGGTTAGACAACATTAGTGTTTGACCTCATCCCTAATGGGATCAGGTTCTGAAAAAATCTATTAAAATTAATTTACCATTATTATTTTGTATTTTAAGGCTTAAAATATATATAGCAATTATATACATATTAAGTAGTTCAGAAGAACTATGATTGTATAAATATTTACAGTAATGAAACTCATTGGTAACTGTACGATTAGTTTTTGCATAGAGGGTTCTTAATTCTTTATGCAATTATTTATAATAAACTTTACGTAAACTAACTAAAGCTTTATTACTATAAACTGTAGAGGTAGTTGCAGAATATTTTTAACTATGTTCATAATAAGATTCTATTAACAACTCAATGACATGCCCCCATGTTATAACTCTTTCTTTAATGGATAGATTACCTAAATAACCCTCCTCTAAGGTTTCAATTCTAAGGTTTCAATTCTAAGGTTTTTATCTAAATCTGTATTAAATTTGGTTTTATTATTGTAGTATAGATCTATAAATGATACAGAAGATTTTACTACATTATGATAATCTTCTAGGATTCTTACACCCTATATGGTATTTATACTAATAAATATATCTGCAAATCTATTTATATCAACATTTAATTTATTATTATTAAACCAATCAATTATTGGTTTTATTAATAATTCTTTATTTCCTAGCACATCTTCCGATGGGTTAGGAATAGTTAACCTGATAGGTTTATTTGATTTGTGTTAGGTACTATAATATTTGAAAGAATATAGGATTTAGCAGAAACAAAACTTTCCCATCCGTGACCACCATTATAGACATTAGATATATGTGATCCCAAATTTATAACATCAGTAAGAATAGTCATGAGAACAGCTAATTTAACAGATATAGGAGATAAAATATGTCTTCTATTAGAATGTCCACCAGATAAGCTAGCTTTCATACTATGAAATGTTTGTACTAATTGTAACCAAGAAATACCTTTACCAATAAATACAGATTGATTAAGAATATGATGATAAACCAAACACTCATATTTCACTAGCTATCCCTTTATGTTATGACCAAGGCTTTAAAGACTATCGATGGAAACTAAAATAAACTATTATCAACTTACCAAAAATGTGCTTGTGCTAACACAATAAACTGCTGTATATTGAGTGTCCTCAATGTAGAATAGTTGTATCAACTAATTATTTTAGTACCATATATTAAGAAGGTTTGATGTTAAAGAATTGAGTGGTTTTATTCATAGAAATTAAGAGCAATATTAGTACAGCAAACTTTATATATCATATGAATAGCATTATAGTAGGTAAAGATTATATTAATACTTAATTACCTTTACTATTTATTATAACTAGTGAGAAACTATAAAGTCAATACTAAAATATTCATACTTAGCTATAGATACTATCAGGACTTATCTATCTATCTACTTCTATTCATTAGTAAAGTAATGAATCCCACTTTACTACCAATTATTAGAAATAATTCAGTTGCTAGTTAAAGAATTTATATGTTGAGTTACTTTAAATCATTATTACAGTATTTATTTTTAATCTACTGATCATAGTAGTAAAGATTAAATATAATCTTGAATAGCATACCCTGTGGTAAAACTTGGATTTACTTATAAGGCATCTATTATCCTATCTATACTTATTAAGTACTTCCCAGTAATTTATGGTACTACATTTTAATATACTATACTGTTAACTAAAAGTATTTAAAAAGCTAATATGGTAAGAATCTATCACTGAAACCAGGAGAAGGTAAAATCATAAGAGAGATAATAAATATAACACAACCTCTCCTATCAAAAAAGGGAAACAGATACTATATGATGTTATAATCAAAATAGCTACAATTTAATTTTATCCTAAAAATAAGCAGAAGTATCTCAGAAGCTTTTAGATGTAAGAAACAATAGATAATATTTATCCTTGAAGACAAACTACAATAGGAATCATATCATTAGTATGCTAATCTATAATTCTCTCCGTAAATCAAATTCTGGTAGGTTTCATAACAGTCTAGATCCTCCTATATCCTCCTATATCCTCCTATATCCTCCTAGATCATCCTAAGATGTTCCATAGTATGCTAGGATTGCCTAAAATCTTGTAGGTAATATAGAGTAATCTAGGATAGTCTATAGTTACTTATAATATCATAGAGTAGCTAGAGTGGTTAATAAGGAAATAATAAACCAGGTAATTATGGAATAGAACGCTAAAAACACACATTTGGGTACAATAAAACATTCGTATAACCTTTATCTAGATTTTGATATAGATCTCACTGATAATATTCCGGATATATTACCAACTAGTTTGCAAAACATATTTAGTATAATATAAAGGTATGATAAAAAAGAGTAAAGGGATCACAGGTAAAGGGGGGAGATAGCAAATAAAGGACTATTTGAGGAAGACTAGCCAATTAGAATAAGGAGGTTAAATGACCAAAAGGGATGATCCATTTATGGATAAACCAATTCCAAAGGTGAAAGCCTAAATAAAATAGCCAATGAACTGAGATATCTAAGTAGTTGGTAAGTAAATCAAAAGAGAACTCTCTGAGTAGTGAAGAGCGAAAGGATAAAGGCCAAAACTAGCAGAATAGGAATTCAATCCACTGCAGTTTTAAAGAAGATAATGGGCAAAGGCCAAGGCTGAGTATTACTAATTGGCGATAGTGTAAAGTACCGAGAGGGAAAGTTGAATCAAGAACCCAAGAGGGAGTGAAATAGAGCCAGAAACAGATAGTCCAACAGTTGAGAGCCCTAATTAGGGTGATCAATTACCTATTGCATAATGGGTCGGCAAGTTTATTGATGGGGTAAGGTGAACAACCGAGTGAATACATAGGAAATCCAATTAATTTGACCCGAAACCAAGTGAGCCTGTCATTATTAGGTTTATAGACCGAACCTGTAGCCGTGGTAATGGCTTAGGATGAATAATGACAAGAGGACAAATTCCTAACGAACTTGGAGATAGCTGGTTGACCGCGAAAACTATGGCAGTAGTCTTATCATTTTTTACCCAATGGAGTACAGCACCGGTTTCATCCTGACCTCGGAGAGTTCATTGGATTAAAATAGTGAAAATGATAAGTCAGGGCATCGAGGCTAAGCTCGATGGTCAAGAGAGAAACAACTCCATCTATAGGCTAAAGTTCCAAAATGGACGTTAAGTGAATATAAGACAATTAGCTGGATAAGAACTTCCTAATGTGAGCTCAATTCCGGGCTCCATATAAGATCTAATTATGCTGGAATCTATTTATTAGAAATCAGCAGGTGGTTTAATTATCACCTCAACGACTATTATTAGATCTAAAATTAGTATCATTGTTTTAGCAATAGAGTTATTGTAATGTATTTATAGTCTTGGTAATCCATTATAAGTATCAGGCTAGGTTTTTTACTGTTGTGCCTGCTAATGTAATTGTTGCTAGACCTGCACCAATTGATAGCCATCAACATATTTAGTTTTCATTATTTAACGCAATAACAAATTTTAACTATGAATATTTTACATAATCAAACTACAATCACTAATTGTAATGCCTTAGTACTTTATAAACCAGTTCCAAGTGCACTTATTGTGACTGAACACCCTAAACCAATTAAATTAGAACCATATTTTATTGCAAGCGTATGGCTCTTTATTTATTAGTGTTAGTGTTAGTGTTAGTGTTAGTGTTAGTGTTAGTGTTAGTGTTAGTGTAAAAAGGGGAGCTAAATGGGGTTTACAGTTAAGACCTAAAGTTTCAATTACTTTAGATAGAGATTTTCAAGGTAAGGAGGTTTTAGACGCTATTAATCTTAATTTCAATAATAGTGGTATTATATATCCTTCCAAAAGAAGTGCATTTGAACTTGTGTTTGAAAAAGAAGCCTAGACAGCATTTATTTTTCCATTTTAGGATAAATATCATCTTTATGGAAACAAAGCATTCGCTTTGGCTAGTATGAAACGCATTATTTAACTTACTGGCAGTAAAGCTCATAATGATGAAAAAATCATGGCTTCTATTTTATTATCTATTTATCATATGAATCCTGCAAGTCAACGTAAATACAGTAAATTAGTTGGATGGTTTGATCACTTATATACACCATCATTACTAAATACTTCAAGACCATTAATTGTAGATCCGGTTATTCGTACCGATTTTACAGATCAATTTATTTTAGGGTTTATTTCAGGAGATGGATGTTTTGGTGTAAGTTTTTAAAAAAATGCAGAAATTTCCATATATTTTCACATTACTCAGGATTTGAGTGAAATAGGAATTTTATAGAAATGTAAAGAATTCTTGGGGTGTGGATATATTAATCCTTATGTAAAAGGAAGTTATGCACGTTGGAACATTGTAGGTTTTTATGATCAATGGTGTTATCTAATACCATTTATTTTTAGTCATTTATGTAGTTAGAATATTTAATAGACCACTTTCTTAATTTATATGAAAGTTGCATCTATACTTAATCAAGCTAGTAAATAGAGTAAAGTAAAGTTAAATTGATGTATATCATTGATATTGCTTACAATATTAATAAAGGTGGTAAAAGAAGAAAAATGACTAAAGAAGAGTACATTGCTAAATACATTAATAAAGGTTGAGTGACCTTTTATGATTCTTATTTTAAAGATATAGTCTCGGATGATGACCTCAGGTCATCTTAAATCAGTGGAAGCAGCTATCCTGAATCGAGTGGGTAACAACCCAAGGAAGATAGGTGTGATTGTCGCTAATTCTAGGATCTAGACTTCCTACTTTAGCTATAGGATGTTTAATACATCGGTAGCGGTCCAAAGAGGGGCGAGTCCCCTTTTTAGAAAATGCTGACATGAGTAACGTGAAATGTGGTCAAAATCCACATGGCCGAAAGTTTAAGGTTTTCAGCGATAGGCTCAGGTACGTAAGAGTTAATTGGTGTCTAACCCTTAATTGGGGATGACAATATGAATCAACAGGAAATGACATAACCATACTGATAACCGACGCTGGTAAACAGGCATTTAATGTGCCAAGGCCTGCAGATAACCATTTAGAAGGAACTCGGCAAAATAGGTGTACGACTGTTCACCTCAAACACAAGGCTTAGCAAACTTATTAAGGATGTATTAGGCCTGTCATCTGCCCGGTGCTAGTAAGTGAAAGCAGCGGAGAGATTACTCTTCGGGCATAAGCTCTAGTAAACGGCAGCTGTAACTCTAACAGTTCTAAGGTAGAATGTTGCCTTAGATAAAAGTCACTATATGCTAAAACACTCCTTAGGGTTATTAGCAAATCAAGCAATTGATTTCAGAGACTAATTGTGGCGGTATGTGATAAGAAAGATAAATATAATAAATTGAATTATGGAAAGTAGGATACATTGATGGATAAATTTAGGGATAGATTTAAATAGGATCCATCCAGGTATACTCAATGGGTCTTAGATATAGTTGAATTAAGGTTTAAGGTTTAATGTAGTACGATTATTTATTTTATTTTATTTTCACATATAAGATATAGTCCAAGATCTATCCGTATTTAGGTAGATCAAATTAGAGCGAAATTCCTCGACACTTAATTGGTGCCCCGCATGAATGGTGAAACGATATACCAACTGTCTCCTAAATGGACTGCGTGAAATTATACTTCCAGTGCAGATACTGGTAACTCTCAATAAGACGAGAAGACCCTTTAAAGCTTCACTACTAGGAATCGTAAGTTACGATTCTGAGGTAGTTTGTCTGGGGTGGAAGCCTACTAAATAGTAACGTAGGCCTACAAAGGTATGGGATCTTTAAGATCCTCACTCGCAATGGATTAAACATACTTGACTGGTAGGTATACAGACCTACCAGGGATCATGAATTAACTTTATGGTCGGTCATAGTGATCCGGATGATTCAATCATCCGCTCAAGGAATCAAAGCTACTTAAGGGATAACAGGCTGGTCGTGGGTTGGAGTCCATATCTTACCCGCGCTTCGGCACCTCGATGTCGGCTCTTCTCTTCCTGGTGTTGTAAGTGATACCAAGGGTGTGGCTGTTCTCCACATAAAGAGGAACGTGAGCTGGGTTCAAATAGGACCCTATAGATCGTAAGGTCTATGAAAATAATTGGGTGAAATGCAAGAACGGTTCTTTACAATCCCAACTTGCAGCGTAGCTTATTACGACCTATTAATGTAATAAGAACGTTCAACGACTAGAAAGTGAGATAGGTCATCAAGAATCTTTCCACGAGCGCCCAACACCTATATGATATATAAATCTACAAGCGATTAGATTATATTGGCTAAATAGTTTTTATTGCTGTATTAATTTAAAATTAAAGATGGATAAGTAATAACTTTGTATGCTAACAGTTTAATCTACTCCTACTGTTGCACCTGCTAATGCAATTGTTATAGAAATCTGCTTTGATGGATAAACTACAGTTTATTCATACTATTAGTTTTTTGATGCCATTAACATATTTTCTTATTATGAAATAACAAATACTAACAATGAAAAATAGAAACACTAGCAATTTAGATACTCTAAGTTCAGGAATACGTAGAGTAAATAAAACCATTAAAATGTAGGCCAATAATAGAATCAATCGTGCACCTAGTTTACCTGCAACTTGGGTAAATTGGTTTATAGGATTTTAGGACGGTGATGGATATTTAGGACATACTAAATCAGGTAATAATATCAAATGGGAATTAAACTTTAATTTATCTTCTAGAGATTCTCTATTATTAGAAGAAATTCGCGATAAATTAGGTGTAGGAGTGGTAAAACCAATTGTATCCGCTAAAAAACCTACACATCGACTTAGTATTAGTTCAGCTGAAGATATAGTTGAAGTGATTATGCCATAGATTGAACCTTACACATTATATACTAGAAGTAGATATTGGCAATTTGAACGTGCACGTTTGTTATTGGAAGGTGCTATTAGTAAATATGCTGAAATGCCTATAATTAATATAAAAGCACCAGTACCTTATATTTCTGTGGAAAAAATTCTATCAAATCCTATCAAATCCTTATTTTGCTGACTATCTAATAGGATTTTTGGAAGCGGAAGCGGAATTAGGGTTATACGTTAATACTGAACTAAATCGTGCAAGTTGGTCTATAACTCAATCTAATGCACCTGAGTTAATGCACCTGAGTTAATGCAAGCAATTTGGATATTATAGGATTAGGAACCACTTGGCATTAATATAGAATCAGATTCTCGAGATAGTACTAACGAAGTAATATATACTTCATCAGTAGAAGGTTTCCAACGTATTATCGATTTTCTAGCTACTCCAGGAATCGCTAAATTAAGTGGGTACAAACGAGTTCAATTTGAACAATGGTGTAAGGAATAGAGTAAATTACCTAGATATAGTGATATTCGATTACCTTAAGTAGAGGGAATTGAATTGAATTGAATTTATTTTCCTATAATTAATCCCATCCATATAGGTTGATGACATAGTCTGAGCAGTATTTAATAATACTGAAGCCAAGTAATTAAATGTACTTGGGATCCAACGTACTTTACAAAAGTATCATTGGTGATAACAAAACTGCATACCGTGGTGACACAGGTAGGATTCTATCTGTTGAGAGATAAGTAGAATAAAGATACTCGCCCCTAGTACGAGAGGACTGGGTTGAGAGAACCAATGGTGTAATCCATTAGATGTAGTGATATTAACTCATTGAGTGGACTATTAGCTACGTTCTTTAAAGATAACTCCTGAAGCCATCTTAAGGAAGAAACATCATCTGATATTATGATCTACTCATTTATGATACTGGGATAACCCCAGTTCTTTAGTTTTTAACTTATTATCCTTTCATTGGGTCATTTACCCAATTTCATTTTTCGCTATCTCCCTTTCTGTAACCCTTTTTTTATATTACCTTGTTCATGATGTTAAATATAATATATAATATATAATATATTAGGCAGCTAGACCTATTTTAATTATTATTTTCATGGTTTAGTTCCTCATTTAAATCCAATCCTATTATGCACTATGTAAACCAGATAGGTACAAGAATGCGTTGATAATTATTTATTAATGTAGGAACCTGGTTACCCTTGCCCAGGACTTGATAACCAGTATATTAATGGAAGGGCAAAAGTAGGTAGAAAGTGTATTATAAAGAATATTAAGGTACCTGTTGATAGATAACCTACATCTGAATTAATTGTGAAGCTAAAGCTAAATACTAATAGTATGGGTTGTAAATGGTTACAAAAATAATTCTACTATTAATATTGGCAAAAATCAAAGGAGAACAATTATGTAACTAGCAACCTTGATCAATAGCTTGTTGTACAAAGGTTCTATATACAGGAATACCCAATCATTTAAAGCAGCTGGGGTAGGAGACAATATCACAAGAAGCAAACTAGTATTTACGTAATTCATATGGGGAAATTGTAGAGTAAAATGGATTAGAGTTTAAGAATACATTAAAAGAATATAACGTAACATAGAGCTATGAATTACTACTATTATCACCTTCTGGCAAATATTTTAGTTTAGGTAGATCACTTGTTGTATAGATTATAACAATTACTGCATCTTTTGTACATTCAGAAGGTTCATAATCAGTTACCATTACTGTTTTTTTTTCTACACCTGTTACATAAGAAGTTGATTCCTACCCATTAATGAAACTGAACGTGGAGTATTAAAGGAATACAAGATCTAATAAGAGAAATAGCAGTATTAAAATTACTTATACTGGAACCTAAGATAAGACCAGTTAATAAACCAATCAGCACTACCATTTGAGGTGTAGGATGTATAATCCTAAAGGTATTATAAGAATAAGGAATAGCTACAACACCCTTAATAGTCTTACAGGTATGATAAAATATCACCAACCAATTAGATTACTGAATAATTTATACTGTAGGTATAGAACAGTATGGTACCATACCTAATACCAAGAATAAATCATAAAGTTCAACTATAAGATACTACACCAGTAATCATTAGTAAATAAAGCAACAGGGCAGCATTAAGAACAATTAATAAATATAAGATGAATTTTATATGGATGGAATCTTAAACGACCAATTAAATACCAGCAGTAATAGTAGTTATGGCTGATACTGAAATCCATTGTAAACATGAAACCTATGCTATAGATAGATCATAATAATTACCAACTATTTAGATAAGTACATAGGCTAAAGTGATGGTAATTTAACCCACAGCTAGTCAACATGTCGATAGCCTATTTATCCTTTCTTCTTGACTTACCCTCCTTCTATCCACCTTTCTCTTCCAATTTCCCTTATTGCTATTAAACTATTTTGGGGATCTTTATCAGGACTTTATTGTACACCTCTAGTCTCGAATATTGCTATTAAGCTAATCATTACCACTAATATCTACACAAATAAACGTTATAATGCTTAACCAATCATAGCATTACTCCTATTATATCAATACCTATATTCTTCATCTCATAATAATAATATGGAATTTTTCTTATAATCTGATCCTAATCCTAATCCTAATCCTTCTATATTTATATATTACTTATTATCTATCATTCTCCTATTAGATATTGGATCCATAATTTATTAGGCAATTCCTACTATATTCTTATTATTATAATTAAGTTCATCTAACAATATCATCATATAAACCATATTACTAATCGTATTAAAATTTAATCATTAGTATTAGCTCTATTAATATTATGATTGAAATAACTTCCTGGCCTCTTATTATTGACATGGATAAAACTATTTCTCTTATTAAAGACATCATTTATAATGCTATTATTATTATTATTATTATTATTTACCTAAATATTAGATCTTTCTTACCTATTTATGCCAACATTATTAGTACCTATTTCTTTACAATTTAATTGGTATTTATACTGGAATTCTTATAGTGTCCATTTGGTATATATTACTACAGCCCTAAACGATCTGATGCAACTTGGTACAGCCTAAACAGTTTTAAGTCGGACTGGAATCGTGCAAACTTATAGTAATTCAAGTCTATTTTAATAAATTCATTTATAGTTTTCCGAAGTATCTTAGTACAGTATTAAAGTAATATAAAGGTATGATAAAAAAGAGTAAAGTATAGGTGAAAATCTGAAAAGACACCAAGTAGAAAAATTTAAGGGAATGTATTCCCAAAGAAAGAAGACCAGTGTATGATCATGGCTCATTCATAACGCAGGTCATTGGCTTAACACATGCTGGTATAAAGAACACAGAAGAGTTCTTTGCAGAAAGGTGAGTATGGGGTCAATCTACCCTAAGGAGGATCTAAATAGATCGGTAAAGCATATAATGCACCTTAGGATGGTTCACCCTGAGGATTAGGTAGATGGTTTGGTAAAAGCAAACCATGCCTGTGATCCTTAGCATAGGCCACAGTCGACTTAAATGAAGGTCGATCCCTTGGCAGCAGTGAGGAATATTGGGCAATGGGCGAAAGCTTGACCCAGCCAATGACAGGATTTATAATCCTAGCAATACATATATAATGAATTGTATTGTTGAATAATCCCGGCCAAACCTGTGCCAGCAGCCGCGGTAACACAGGTGGGATTGCGTTTTGAAATATTGAATAGGCATTAAGTGTGATTAGGTGGCCATTGTGCTAGAGTCCTAAGAGGAGAGTTAGAGGAATAACCAATGGAAGGATGAAATCTATAGATATTGGTTGGAACATCAATAGCGACAGCATCACTCTATTTTAAGACTGACACTGAATCACTAAAGTGTGGGGAGCAAACCGGATTAGATACCCGAGTAGTCCACACCCTGAATACTGATTGTAAGACCCACCCTAAATTGGTAAAACAATCCGCCTCCATAGTACTATGGCAACGTAGAAATGGAATTGATTTGGCGGGTCTTGACCCCAGCAGTGGAGCATGTGGTTTAATTGGATGGTACGCCCTAAATCTTACCTTCTCTTCTTTGGTGTTGCATGGCTGTTGCAAGTTGGTTCAGTGATGATTTTATTTTAAATTAACCAGCGATATGTGCAATTTTGCACTCCACTTCAAGCACGCACGGCCCAATGAGAAGGGCTACACACATGCTACAAAGGTAACTATCAATAACTCAACCGTTACCTCAGTTCGGACACTAAACTGTAACTCGTTTAGTCGAAGTTGGAATTGCTAGTAATCGCAGTTTATCAACCTGCGGTGAATCCAAGTCTCGAGACTGTACAAACCGCCTGTCAATACTGCCAAGGTGAATTAATGATTACATTCAATGATTCCAATATCAATTAAGTCAAATACTATCATTGGATCTTAGATGTGTTGTTTATTTATCAAGGGAGTATAAGTCATAACAAGGTAATCGTACGGGAACGTGCGGTTCAATTTAATTTCTTTTAATTATTACATGTCGGTTCCTATATATATTCCTTAAATGTTTGGAATATATAAATCCTTTTGATATCTCCACTTCGAGGATATCCTACTTTTCTAGCTTATCTTTACCTTTGATTCAATATCTATTTAGATGGTCCAATTATTGTACTAGCTATCATTATGATTTGGTAATAGCAGACCTTTATTGTAATATTTTCTTTTCAATGAGGATCCCTATGATAGATTTAACATTCTAGGAATCAATAAGAATAACACTGCTGGTAAAACAGGATTACCAATATTAGTCAATTAACTATTAATAGAATTTAACTCAATAGAGGCATGTCAAGAACCAATTTGGTAGTCATAAATAGTCAGTTACCCATATAATGAGAAAGCTATAGACTGAATAAATCATTATACTCGTAAATTTGAAACCAACACCGATTTTCATGAATGTGCCATGGTTAACATGAGTATGTACCGTTTGTTTGGCCACACCATAATGTCGACCTGCTTCATAAATAGAAGGAAAACGAGCCAATTCTACACCATTTTTGTCAATAGCTATAACTGGTCTTTAAGTCACTGCAATAGCCGTTTGAGAACCTAACGCACGATGCTCAATTGGAAATGTAGAAGTATAAGTAGTTGAAGAGGTGATACCACCTTGAGAAGTAGAAGTATAAGTATAAGTAGAAGTAGAAGGAGAAGTAAAAGTATTAGTATTAGGTGAAGTATTAGTATTAGTATTAGTATTAGTATTAGGTGAAGGAGACAATTGTGCTAATAATGCATCGATACTTGATGCCTCTAATGATGCTGGTACAGCATCATCTGAAACAGATATAATATAAACAAGATCCATATACAGTCTACCAGTATCAATAAAGCTATACAATGAAGAAGCTGGAACACCCAACCAAGTAGATGCTTTAGCAACAGATGGGAAGCGAATTACTAAGTAACCATCAATAGTAGTAAGCATAAGAGGTCTACCAGTACTTAGTTTAATATGAGTACGAGAGTTGACACTTTGGCTAGGGTACACATTAATAGTATTTACTCTATATCTACCTGCAACCACATAATTATTGTAATAACCTTGGCTAATAGAAGAAGCAGCTAGACCTAAAGCATTAGCAGCTGCTTAAAATGAAGAATAGGTAGCCACTAATGTTTTATTTAAATTAAAGATATAGATAGTTTTACCAGATCTTCCAGAATATTGGGTAGGTAGAAGAGAGGTAAGTCTAGCACGTAAGGTAATAAATTGATCCGCACTAAATACTGACAAAGTGGAATTAGCAGGATTAGCCAAGTGAAAAGAAATAATACCACCTAATAAATTACCACTAGCAAGATAAGAGCGTATAGTAGGTGAACTAATACCTAAAAGAGTGGCAGCAAGATTAATACTACTAGTGCTATATATAAATTTACCTTCCTAATAAATATCGATTGCTACAGAAGGATTAGTTCCTGTATAACCAACGTTAAATAAAGGATTAAGAAGATTAATAAAATAACGTTCACGAGTTAATAATGCTTTATCTGAAGTATACTCTATAATAAAAAACAGTTAATACAGATAGTCCACATAAATTAATAGCTTGGTGTAAGGAAGAGTTACTTCTTATCGCAACTAATTGTTCATACTAACGATCAGACTAACTAATGGATTGACCAACATAATAAATTTCATTGGTAATACGATTGACAATACAATAGATACCTGATATACCTAAAACAGCATTGAACATATTAGATAAATAGCGGTCAATATGCAAATTATAAAAAGATCTAATTGGTCTAACTTTACCATTAAACGGGTCTTGACCCGGAGCAGATGAAGAAGAATAACTAGCTGAAATAACTTTAAAGATGGAATGAGAACTAATTAGGAAACTACTTAAAGCTAAAACTACACAGTTAAAGCCAAGATAATAATTTAACTCAAACCAACTCATATCTGGAACTTAATAAACCTGGAGGATACAGAATACGAAGATTTGCATAGTCAATTGCTACAACTAGTAATCAATAAACTTATAATGGGAATTCTATTATGACAATAGGAAGTTTTCTTACTATTATCTCCATCTTCATTTTCTTATATATTGTAGCATTTCATATCTTTAACCCTAATGCTAGATCTGATATATCTCGCTTCTTAAATTTATCAGGCTCTAAAATGTTAGCATTCTCTTTATTTGCATTACTAACTATTGATACTGATACTTCTTCAGTAGATCTATTATTTGCATTTGTTCCTCTTATTTCTCTTTCTCTTTCTGCTAAATCTTCTGCAGGTTCTACCAATTCAACACCTACTACTTCTGATTTGGTTGATATGGCTGAAATTGAAGCTAATTATAATGCGATTGATGAAGAAGAAGCTGAGGAGGAATCAACTAGACTTACTTATATTGTTTCTAACTTAAACCAACCTAGTTTCAGTAAAATATATAATACTAGAAGAGATCTTTAGGCTAATTCTAATGATTTATTTGGATTTGTCTTAGGTCGTAACCGTTAGGCTTCTATTATTAGTAATGGAAGTATTCTTCATACAAATAAATGTACTTTTATTATTAGTGTAACTGGTTTGGACCTTTGATTGGATGCAAATCTTTATTGGTAAACCTACACCATCAAGATGTAAATCTTGTAAATAACTCTATAGTAATATAGAGAATACAACCAGCTGTATGCAGTATACTGGAATTTATTGTATTAGAAGCCTGCAGCATGATATAAATTCATCAATTACTTACCTCTTTTTACATTTACTAATCTCTTTCTATAATTGCAAATTCGATGCATATTCAGCATATCTTAAATAATTAGCATTTTTTGTAGTATAAAAAACTTTAAATCTAGACGGTAGATTAAGAAACAAATATAAAGGAATAATAAATAATAAATAATAAATAATAAATAATAAATAATAAATATTACATAGGCAAAAAATTTTATATAAACTTTAATATAAGTGCAAGACAAGCACATCTCTATCTTTAGGTAGATGACCGTTTTTTGTTAGTCAATATTATTGGAATGTTGGTAGATTGGGTAAATTTTATACTAATATTTCATTACATTTCTCATAGATTGGCCAATCTTTCATTGTTTGACTTATTAGTACCTATCTTTGGCCCTTTTATTTATATTTGCCTTAGTTTCTTAAGTTGATTTCCATACAAAATTAGGTTAAGTAAGATATAACTTGATTACTAGGTCTATCCATTGTCTATAGTAATAATGTACCACTAATAATCACTATAGTGGCTGTGGTTGCTCCTAAATATTTGGCTCTGGGTAGTCAGTCAGTCAGTCAGTCAGTCAGTCAGTCATAATTTGAGTTATGGTAATTTAGCATCATGTTTCTTCTTACTATTAATCATACTTATCAATGGCTATCTTATTTATCTACTTTACTGCACCTGGATCTGGATCTGGATCTGGATCTGGATCTGTTTGATTTGGTTCTCTAACCTCATGTTACTTCCATTATACCAACCAAGTATCAAGCATATTAAATAAATTAGATCTCAATAAAACTCTAATACTATAGCTCTTTATTGGAATTATAATAATGATCCTTGATGCTTTTTGAGGCCTCTATAAACTACTAATGAAACTTACCATCTTACTAACTAACCATTTACTTTTATTGGTTTACGGTCTTTGAAAGGATTGATGGGCTCATTATTGATTTACATTTTTTCCTATTCATCTGCGTGATGTTGATATACTTATAGAAGTATTGGTATATCATTAGGATGTACACCAAAACTATCATGTACTGCCTATATATTAACACCTTTATTAGTTAAGCGATCAATAGTCATAACCATAATAGATGCATCAATACTATGAATTAGATTAGCAGCAACAGAATTTATAATTTTAGCTTTATCTAATTCATTTATATAAATTTGATAACTCAATCTTAGTCTGGTTATTTTATTATCAACGTTTAGTATAGAACTTATTGTATCATAAAAGACACCGGTCAGAAACCACACGAAATCTATTGAATTAAATGTTTTCATCTATAGGTAGGGGGGTGTGACAGGTAATATAAAATGAAAATGGCAGTGTATTAATTGCTAAACTTAAGAAGATACCAAATCATAATACCTTTTGATATGATAAACTAACATCTCCCCTTGGAACCGCAAGAGTAGTACTAATGATATCCATATCCATATCTGTACTTCCAACATGAGATCATAATGAAAGCTAATAACATAGTTATCCGAATAGTGTATATAAGAATAGTAGATAACTAGCTCTTACTCTAGCTGAACAAGCAACAATTAAGTTTAATTGGAACAATTTTTAGAATGCATAAACGCATTAGCCCAAACTCTAAAGAATTTACTTATCAAAGTAATATCATAAATGGATTTTAAGTCATCTTACACTTAATAAATGCAGTTGTAGAGCCCCTTTAATCAAATAGTCTTTTATACACTTAGGAATTAAGTAAAATAATTTATATTACATATGTGATACTATAGAGTATATTAAATTATATAGAAATGAATAGTACTAAGAATTATGTAGCTAAGAATATAAGGAATACAAGTAATAAAGTCCTACAAAGGTATTTATTATCATCAGTAATCTTGGTAGGTGGTAATTTACTTACCAGTAATCATATTGACAGAAAGCTTAAACTACTTGTAATCTTTAATTAATTACTACTAGGGCTAGTAGAGTATAAATGTTACATAAATAAAGTAATAATAAGTAGTAATAATGGTAAGATTATAATTGTATGGTATGGTATAAATACAGTTTCTGCCTAATATTAACCATGAAGAGCCTGCAGCATGACAAGATCTCGCTAATTAATTGTTTAAACATTTATGTAGTGATAGGAAGATAATGTAATATTACAAGATATAGATTAACTGATTAACTAGTAAATACTTATTATATAGAACAATTTGAAGATAATTAGATTGAAAGACTAACTAAGATTGCTATAAAAAATGATTATAGATATAATTGACATGTACTTACTAAATAATTTAAGACTTGAAGATTTTAAATAGACAAGGTAATTCTAAAGTAGTACTACCAATTAGATTACTGAATTAAATTAGATGAATAAAAGTTGATAGTGATAGTGATAGTGATAGTGATAGATTGAATAACCAGCAAGCTACACTGAGAAAGATATAACTAGTGATTCTAATTTAGCTATCTATTAGAATAAGGGTAATTAAGGGTGGCAGGACTCGAACCTGCACATCATGGTACCAAAAACCATTGCCTTACCAATTTGGCTACACCTAAATTATATAATATCCACCAATAATACATGAATATTTGCTTTCAATTTTGAGAAGATTATTATTCCTATATTAAACTTATCATACCTTATATTATGGATGTACTACATAATGATTTTTACATTTGCAGCAAGGTTCAAAAAATCATATAAGTTTAATATAAACCTATAATAGATTTAAGAATAGACCTCCAATGTGTCACCAATAAAAATTTTTCGACTAGGTTTAAATAAATTGAATGTACTTTTATTGACAATATACTACAAATAGTATTCAGTCTTTCTTGTTAATCCACTATATATCAGGGCGACAGGAATCGAACCTGTATCGCTGGTTCCCAAAACCAGAATTCTAACCATTGAACTACGCCTTAGGATATATTCATGAACATTTAGTCACTTTGATATATATTAATTACCCACTAAATTTACTATATCTAGTACACTCTACTCTTTTAAAATCATACCTTTATATTATGTTTACTGAAGCTAGACACTCATAATGTTGCCACATTTTACCTTCATGTTTTAATAATCAAATAATAAACTTTTATACAACCTAAAAATCAGTATGGTAAACAACTGCTGCATCTTTGCTTTGTAATTACTTATTAAAGTAAGATTATTTTAATGGAACTTACTATTTAGTTCAGCTACTAAAATAATACATTTAGGTTAGACATATAAAAATTTGTTAGCCTAGTTTCTGATAGTAGTTTGATAAATAATTTTGGCCTTTTATACATTTATCAAACCACTAATGTATACAACCAATCATGGCCAATAAGCTATAAACTGGATTAATTACTTAGTATAGTTTATAAGATTCTATATAAATTTATGACAAACAATAACCAATTTAGTCCTGCAATTAATAGTAGTCTAATCTATAATTACATGTAATGGAAAATTAATAAAGGTAATAGTTTATAAGGAATAATGGAAAAGTAGAAATACTGTTGAAACCTAGGTATATCCCTATATAAAAATAATCTAATAACGTTTAGAACTGATTGAAATGGAGCAGTTAATCTTATATAAATGTTATATTATCGAATATTACACGTATTCAGGTGTTAAATATCATAGTCACTAATGATTAATATTTTAACTAATACCTTAACATATGATCCACTATTAAAGTTCTATTTAATATTGTTTAGCTATTGGTATATTCAATAGTAGGTAGTCTTGATATTATAGTCTTTATGAGTAATGGTTGGATTATAGATATGAGGTTATAGTGCTATGGATCGTGTTTTATACTTTCTATATACCTGTTGAGCAATACTTACTCTCTTGTTATTTATTTCCTAATTGGTGTATTCAGTAGATAATAATGATTACTATTGGTTGGTTATTTATATTTAATCCAGCATTTTTAGCTTACAACTGCTAATGGTTGGATGTGAATGTAAGGTTTTTAGATTATTAGTTATAGGAAATGGTTTAATAAAGCATTAGTTATCAATGATTTTACCTGTAGCTATTGTAATTGTAGTAGATCTTGAGATAATCTATCTTTGTTTCTTCTGTCATTATATTTATAGTTATAGTTATAGTTATTGTTATTATAGTCTATAGTTATCTACATCTAATCTCTGGTCTGTGGTTTAATTGTGAAATTCTTTAATAGTTAATCCACGTACTATTATGGTTGTCTTAATCTCTTTATTGTTTATTCTTTTGTCTATCTGGTTATCAATGGATGTAGTTCTATATTAATTCTCTGATGTGTATTATTAATAGGCTATAGATTCTGCACTCTCTCAATAGGTATCCTACTCTGATTATTGATTACTAGAATGGTTAATAGTGAAAAGCAGTTAATTATTGGTTTTTATTCTTCTTATTAGATTTGCTTGTTATTTATCAAAAGCTACCATATAAACCATATTGTGTTTATCCCCTGCTATACACTAATCAAATAATTATATCATAGGTGGCCTGTATAATACTTAAGGGTATTTCTATTAGTATCTAAGAATTATTTTAAAGTCCGGGCAGGAGTTGAACCTACACTACCAGGTTATGAGCCTAGGATGCTACCATTACAATACCGGAAGATGAGTAAATAATTAGACCTAAATAATATAATTTTGTCATTTAAATTTAATAGGATTTTTTACTGGTAACCTAACAAATTATTTCATTAAACTCCAATATTTTTTTACTCATTCACTTTAATATATTTATATCATACCTTTATATTATTATAGCTTGGTGTAAGAGTATTTAACCTATCCAGTAGCATACTTAAACATACCTAATACTTTTCCTACTGCTACTAGTGTGGTTCCTTCATATGGTGTTCCCAATAATAATAGTAATAATAGTAATAATAGTAATAATAGCTAGCCTTCTGCTACTAACTATTTCTCTTTTATAATTAAACTTAACTATGAAAATCACATTTAACAATCATATATTACTACCAGTAATAAATAGGTTATAAGTCTATTACAATTTAAGGATATACCCTATAGACATATAACTGATGAATATAATGAGGACCTAATGAGATTATTGAAAGGTTACATCTGGACATTATTCTCAGGTAAAGTATTACATACAGATGTTAGACAACATGCTGAATATTTTGATAACCTAGAATACAATTCAATTTGGGAAGCAGATGAACCTTACTTGTTCTCACAAGCAATGGCTGAGTTTGATATAATTAAATGGAGAGGGAGAGCTATTGATTACAGTCTACCATTATTCAGAGATTGTACATGTAATGGTTTACAAATTATATCATAGTTAACTAGAAATAGAGAATTAGCTACTCAGGTAAATTTGGTTGATAATACTAGATATTATGATGTATACACATATTTTGCTCAATTCTTATAAAATTCACCACCACCCAAACCTGCATTTCCACCTGCCAAGATGATCTTTACTTTACTTTACCACCAGGATCATGCATTGGGTTTGTTAGATTAGATCTTTTTGTTAAACCATCTTTGGAGCCATTCAAATGGACCACTATGCTGGAACATGCCATAATTACCAGCAGCAGCAGGTATTAATCAATACCTCCGAGACTATAAGGTCCTTAAATGATATAGTCCACTATGTTTTGTGTATTTATGGTATCATTCACATCTTTCCTATTAATTATTTTAGCTTTATCTCTATCTTTCCCTGTATTTTTATCTACCTCTAATACTATGGACTTAAATATTTTATTAGCAGTCAATCCTTTATATTTCATGTCACTTTCTTATAATTATTCTCGCTCAGTGTCTTTAATGTCATAGGTTGCTTCTAAATTAGTATTATATACTAAACTAATTATCTAGATTACTAATTAGTAACCTAATTCATTACCATCTTATTATACTAAAGACGCTACAGTAGTTCCTATTTATACTACTATGGATCTACCTAAATTAAATGATCTAGATACAAATGTAAATAGTCCTATATAGGTTGTTATTCATATTTCAATGCTTCATCATATCTTACTAATGTATTCAAAATTTCTTACAAATAATCAATTCTATTCTACTTTATCTCCTTCTTATCTGCGTAATTTCTTATTCACATCATGTGGTATTGGTGTATCATATCCTACTTTGAAAGATGGTGTTATAACTGATACTCAAATCTCCTTTATTAAAAATTCACTGTCTTTAGGTTGTTATAAATATACAAATTCTTTCGATTGATGTTTATTTGTTTAATGAAAAACTTTTAAAGTGCTCAATTTAAATGTAGGTGGACCACCTACGCTAAGTGGGGTTATTCTAAGACTTACTATATTGGTTACTCAATGGGTGATGGATAAGGTAGATGTAAACCCATTAGTTGTAGTTGTAGTTGTAGTTGTAGTTGTAGTTGTAGTTGTAGTTGGAATTGAATTTATAATTAGTCAACAAACTGATAAAGCATTTCAACTATAATTTGAATCTGATTGGTAAATTAGCTATTGATGCAGTTAATACTAACCTTAAATATTATTATTATTATTATTATTATTGGCTAACATTAGAAATGGAATTAACCACCTAAGATCAAATAGTTCTGTACCAGTAATTTCAGATTCAGCAGTTGCTGGTCTTAATCTTTAATTAGTCCTCCTGGATTCCCATCTATGGATATAATGTATTTGGCTATTTTATTACTACTTCATTAGTTGAGTTCTATATATGGTATTAATGATTTAGGTTATTACTATTCTTATAATAAATACTACTGTATCTATACATATTAGTTATTTATGCATTATTATTGAATATACGTAATCTCTATTTTAGGTAGTTATACAAATACTTACCTAAACCTGGTATCAACAATAAATTAGTAACATTTCAATAAATAAATTGCTTCCTTGATGTTAACTAAACTTAATTCTAATAGTACTAGACCAAGATATCTCATAATAAATTTAGGACATTACAGTATAGGTATAGGTATAGGTATAGGTATAGGTATAAGTATAGGTATAAGTATAGGTATAGGTAGCTACTACATCTAAACCTATATTATGATGGTGATTGACATGTTTCTTAATACTTGGGAGTTATAATCATAGTTTATTAATGTATTATATTTGTAAGTAATTTCTTTCATATTATTGATTAACTATATATACACTTATTATTAAGTATATATTTATGTCAGTCATATCGGCCGAGTATTTAATATTTATATGTTTATCATCATTATGATCATATAGAGCAATCCAACTGCATAAACATAGTATTTCAGTTAATATTAAGTAAGGTATTACATTCCTTCATACATGGCTACTCATTGTAATTAGAATCTAACGAACCTTGAAGTACTTCCTATATTTCAAATAACATAGATTAATATTCATCATAAAACCTTAGATTATCTATCATCCTATTATGGTAATATATTTATTAATAATGATATTATACTAAGCTTCATTCCTCATTAAACACTTATATTATACTATTACATAAGTAACATATAATACTACCAATTCTATCAGATTACTAATATTATCAAGTACTCATATCTTTATAGGTTAAACATAGTAGTTTGATACTGATCCTACTTATAATTCCTATTTAATTGCTTTACTACACCAAGGGTATATCATTCTAGCTATACATTAAGATTAATAGACATCAACATCAATTGTTAGCCTTTAAGTTATACTATTGCTACTTAAATGGTTATAATACTATCCAATAAACATATATTTAGGGGAGTATTTAATCCTAATAAATCAATAGATTTTTTACCTTTTATAATTATACCCATAATCGACCCATTTTAGACCCATTTTAGACCCATTATAGACCCATTATAAACCCATTATAGACCCATTATAGACCCATAATATTTTATTATCAGAAATTATATACAAAATATTATTATTGTTTGAAATTCTTCCTATTACTTATTATTACAAAATAATGTTAACCAAAAATGGGTGACATCATCCTCATGGGATAATGTTAATTGTCTTATAACTAAAGTTGACAGAGCTGAAATGGATTCATTGATGAAGTTAAGATCTTGCTGCAGGCTCCTGATAATCTAGTTCCAACATAACTGCATTCGTTTGGGACTATCTCTTATATTTCTATAAGATTCTTCATATATTAAATTGAGTTATAACCTATAGGCGTAGGTTTACCGATTCAAATTTAGGATCTTTTCTCTAATATCTATTAAGAGTGGGTTTTAAAGTAACTTTCAATAGAATTACTTTTAATAAAATACGAACGTAAAACTTTGCAAATCTCATGAACTTTGCTAGTATTGGTACTAAATAAAGTAACATCATCTAAATTATTGCTAGAAATAGATCTTATAAAAGTACCCATATCACGATAGGGGTCGACATTGGGGATGTATTAATTATAAGGAATGCCTTCTTTATTAACCCATATAAGTAATTCAGTAATAGCTAATTTGATATAATCAAAATTATTAACTAATACAATATGAAACAAGTTTATAAATTATCATTAAATAATAAAAGGCAGGATTGTCTTACTCCTTCTATAACTAAATTTACATAAAGTATATATAAGTTAACAGGAGTGATCATAGTATTACTATTAGTAAATATACGAAAATATGCTTTAACATTAGGAAAAGAAGAATTAACCACATTGGGTCTAATAGCAAAAGCAGGGTGAACAAATTATAGATTAGGTAATAAAATAGCTGCTGGATTAGAATTAGGAAGTTGCATGCTAATAGTAGAGGTTCTAGTCAAAGCACATTCCTCGAAAGAGGTTGTTTCTCTCATCCCTGAATCTGAACAATAAACAGTAAATTGTCCAACATCAACATCAACATCAACATCAACATCAACATCAACATCAACATCAACATCAACATCAACAGGCCCATAAATTGCTGCTCTTAAATAAGTTAATTGTGGTCGAGTAAATTTTATAGCATCAAAGGGATCTGAATATAAGTAAAATACCTAAATAATAACTACCTAAAAATAGTTACATAGTTATGGTTTAGCACCAAAGATTAAATATGTAGAAGCTAAAACAATAAAGGCAATGGCAAGAATAACACCAATAGCATTATTATCTACACCAACTTGCAACATATGGTGGGCCTAATTTATACCAACCAAGAATACATTTATAGAACTGCATACCAACCAAGAATACATTTATAGAACTGCATACCAACCAAGCAACCAAGAAATATAAGGCCTTAGGATTGAATACTTTAAATACAACAATGTAGAGAGGGAGAGAGGGAGAGAGGACTCATTATATTATATATAGTATCTATTTAAATACAAGAAATAAGAAGTAAGACACACTATCTAATAGATTACTGGAATATTAGCTACAGCATTTATAACTACCTAATGACATTATATTGACTATAATTAACACATTATTGTAGATATGGTAACTATCTATAGTATTTTATTTAATACTTGTATTAAGAAGGAATGAACAATGGGTTCTATACCATTATAGAGTATCTAATGACTAACACCAGTATTATTGATAAGCTATAAACTATAGGATGATTATGACTTTAGTACTTAAGCTTAAATAAGTAAGTGTAGACTAATACGATTATATTGACTATCTTATATTGTATCATACTTAAAATAAACTTACTATAGTTTACTTATTAAATACAATTCTAAGGGTGGAATAACCAAATGATGAACGCTAGTGAATACTATATAATTATAGAGAGCGAAGCGATAGTACCTAAAAGAATAAAGAATAAAGAATAAAGAATAAAGAATAAAGAATAAAGAATAAAGAAGGAATACCAATGTAGCCAATAAATGCTACATTAAGAAGGAATAATCAAGGGGTTATATACTTTATCTATATAGATAAGATATTTGATATTATCATTGAAAAAAACATTTATAGCCAGAGAGAGGATAGAGAATACCTAGAGTATTACTCAATAATTATAATATACTTATTAAGTTTGAAATCAATTCTAAATAGTGTGATCTACATAAGATAAGAGTGGAGAGTAAGAGTAGATAATATACTAAATAGTTACAATAATACAATATAATAGGTTATATAGCAAATATAAATACCCTATAGTAATAATAATAATAATAATAAATTTTTTTAGGATTTTATCTATGCGGAGGGCTTTAATATTTTACCACCTTTAGTGTTACATATCCTTAATAATTATTCTAGTTTATTAAAAGTAGTTATATTAGATCTAAATATGATTATACTTGAATAAATTATTATATTCAATATAATATCTTAAGCATAAGGCCTTAAGAGTATTATATATCTCAGGTCATCTATAATAAATATTGTAATTTATAATCTTATAATATTTCCTGCGGAAGCTTCAAGGTGAATTTAATAGATCAATGTTTTAAATCTAAATTATAACTAACAACTAGTAATTCTTACTTATTTTTATCCTTAAGATTGATTAGCCAATGGTGTACAATCTAAATCTATTACACTATAAAAGTTAAACTAAGAATAATTCTAACTTATATTATATCTCTTGCATAGGGCTATAACTATAACTATAACTATAACTATAACTATAACTATAACTATAACTATAACACCTACCTATACTTTTTACAATGATTTATACGCTGTAATTTATGGAGATAGTGGTACTTTAAGGATTTTTTTTTCAATCAATTTAATTCATTTAATTAAAATATTCACTGCTAACTCGATCTTTAATAATTGATGCCTTCAATGCATTTTTTAGATTTGAGGTTTAGCCTATAATAAAGAACTAAATCATATAAATTATTGATAGTATTAAAATTCAAAGGGATAAAAACAAATAAGTGGATCGGATTAATAGGAAAATAGAGATTGTAAGTACCATTATTACTTTAAATACCTTAATAGGCTAGTATATTCCTATAAAATTTATTGATACCTTATTATAATAACGATGAATTACAATAGCGTAACATGCCACTGCAAATGATAGAATTCAATAGTAATTTAAGTAAACCAAGAGAAATTCCTAGGAATTTTATTAAGTAGGAGGCTAGCCCCTAATAAGACAATAGTGATTATAAGGAAGATTGCAGAAATAATTAATTAATATAGTAAATAAAAATACCGTAAGAGGTGAATTTACTAGAACTACCATTAGCGGAAGGATTAATAAGATGTAAGATCATAACAACCCAGTGAAGTGTATAGTTATCAGTATGAAACTGATAAAACCTTTTATAATGGGGTGCCCTACCACCGATATAAAGTAAGAGAAGAATAAGTTTTAGCACGATTAGTAATTTAGATTACACCTGTAAATCCACGAACATGAAGTACTTGTATAAATATCCACTAGGAATACAAAAAAGGTAAGATAATAGAACCATTGTAGATATAGGAATAATGATAAGTGTCTATTTTAGTCATTTATTTAAATATCAATAATATTACAATCGACACCAAATCTACCCTAAGTAGAAGTAGAAGTATAAGTAGAAGTATAAGTATAAGTAGAAGTAGCACCAAATATGTCACTAGTAGCACAGAATCCACACTGATTAACACCAGATATGCAACAATAAACATTAAATCCGCATTAATCAGCCCTTAAAAGTATAAATGGCATTTTTATAATAATAGTGGACATTATGAAGACAACACCAATTAATTATTTATCATTAAACTCTTGCATATGCTGAGTAGGATCATATTAAGTTTAAGGTATTGTTAATATTATATACAGATCTCTATTTTACTAGTATCCTATATGGTATTATCTATTAGATATCTCGGTAATCTAATAAATAATTAACAGTAGCTAGAACTAAATATTCATAAACAAAATACTATATAACTAATGACTCATATAGCAGTACTGATTATCAATACCTATTATAATAACTAGTCCTTGAAATATCACTCATATTACTTCTGGTACAGCCTAATAATAATCATTTACTGGAAAGTTCAACCTATTGTAGCATAATAATTGCTGGTCTTGTCATTAGTCCCTGCAATTATTTTATATCTCTAAGGTTTTAAGCATTTAGATGAAGCATTCCCTAATTAAGATTCCTGTAACAAATTACATGTGTACATCTTAATAGAAAGACAGGAAAATACGCTATTTAATGTTGGTATAAATGACTTTTCACTGCTAATTCTAGGCTTTAAGAATGGATTATGTAAATTGAGTCAATTCAACATTCTTGTTAAAGGACTATATTTTTTTTCCGACCTAAACTTAATATGACTAGACAGTATGCAGCATAAATTTATTAATAATCCGATATATTAACTATAAATGATACAAAACATACCTTAAATAGAGTATAGCCTTATAATTAAATCACTACATCATTATTATTGTTGTACTTCATAGTAATGTTATATATAACTGACTTGTTATAGTAAATTTATATAATTTCTAGATATAATAACTTAACAAGGAACCAAGTATAATCTAGGTTTAATAGTGGTTATTGATCTCAACGTGATTAAATGATATTCCTTTGATTAGGATATTAACTCTATTCGTGCTGCAATGGTTTCAGGTGTCAAACAACCTTCCATTAAAAAAGCTCATGAAGTTAATGCTATTCTATTTGTGGATTATAAAACTAGAGAAGTTCGCTATCGCTATGAAAGTGCTCTAGCTGCTGCTGAAGCTATTGGATACACACCAGAAGGTATCCGCATATTAGCTAGATAGAATAATTTCTCTAAACATTGGGTCCATCCTGTTACTAAAGAAATATTTATGGTGGGTTATGAAAGAAATTTTTAACCACCATCTTTTTTATAGGTTGCGTATTGGCTGATAACAATATGTGTAATTTTAGTATATCGTACTGGTACTGGTACTGGTACTGGTACTGGTACTGGTACTGGTACTAATTCCTATTTTTGCATCTATAGAACTACATTACCCTGATTCCTATGGTTGATAAATGACCACTAGATACACTGATGTTTGGGCTCTTGCTGATCACATTATTAATGTTTAGGAATCTAATTTGGATGTTGGTATTAGTGACTTAACTCCGGATCAACTTGAGGGTTTAACAATGTAGGATTTAAGATAGTTCGCTATTTTACAATATCAACCTAGACCAGCTTACTTAGATTATTATTTTTCTCCTATATCCTTTTATACTGCTCAAGATCTTGATGATCTTACTAAAGATTCTCATCCTATTTCTACTACTAGTAAACTACCTCACAATTCTCCTGACTTTTCTAGTATATCTTCAGAAAAAGTTGTTTATTCATCCTTACCCTTACCCTTACCCTTACCTCTATCTACTGATACTGATACTGATACTGATACTGATACTGATACTGATACTGATACTGATACCTATTCTACAACATTGGGATCCGATTATGATTTACTTACAGCTCAAATTAGATAGGAAAAAGGTAACCTCTTTTATGTACCTGCTAATACTAACTATAATTCATGGCCTATTTCCAATCGAACTATCTCTATAATTCGTAACGATTCTAGCCATATTATCTATACTACTAAATTTCACTCCAATGTTTATTTAATTGAAATAATTAAAAATAATACATCTGCTACTATTAATATTCGTACAAATACATTTTCTCACAATATTATTGCTTCTTATTTTGATCAATTTTCTAATGATAGTACTGTCTTTACTAGATCTATATCTAATTCAAGTTCTATCACTTCATATCAAATTGATGTTAATCAACATAAATTGCTATATATTACAAACAAAGTTGTTAAAGTTACTTACATTAATAGACCACAAACCGTTACCAATAAATTACTTAAAGGTGAATTATTAGAAGATCGTGCCTCAACTTTTGTAGTTATTGATATTGATATTGATATTGATATTGATATTGATATTGATATTGAAACCTATATTGATTATAGCAGTAAACATGTCCCTTATGCCTGTGGATTCTATGCTTCTGATCTACCTATACCAATTACATGGTATAGTACAGATTACCCTAATCAAGATATTATCTACTTAATGTTATCTGCTATTTTATCTTCTCCTAATTACAAAAGATGTAACATTTATGCACATAACTTAGGTGGTTTATATGGCCTTTTCCTTCTTCGACCTTTAATTAAATTAGGAGCCGCAATTACTGTAACTAAAGGTAGAGGACATTCTATTATATGTATTGATGTTACTATTGGTAATTTAAAAGTTAAATTCTTGGATAGTTATAAATTATTACCTCAAAGCCTTAGATCCTTAGGTAAAGCTTTCAATGTTAAAATAAAAAAGGGTACTTTCCTTATACTTTTGTCAATGCTTAGAATTATAATTATGTAGGTCCTACTCCTTCACCTGAATATTATACAGATGGTCATTTACCTACTCCTGTATAAAATTGGAATATAAAAAATGAAACTATTTCTTACTTAGAAGGTGATTTAATTTCATTATTCCAAATTCTTCAAACCTTCAATGATAAATTCTATGATTTATTTTGTATTAATGCTATTAATTCCTTTACCCTTCCTAGTCTTGCATTCAAATTATATACCCATCTTTTAATGCCTAATATTAGTAAAGATGAATTACCTACTAAAGGTATTGTATCTATTAAAGGTAATGTTTACAAAGATATTTGTAAAGCTTACTATGGTGGACTTGTTGATACCTATAGAGTACGTGGTAATGACCTATACTATTATGATATTAATAGTCTTTATCCATGGGCTATGACTAATGATATGCCTGTAGGTATACCTACTCATCTAGAGGGTCCGATAAATTTCATGGATGATGATTTCTTTGGTTTTGTCTATGTCAATGTTAAAACCAAAGCAATAATACAACTATAGTTAAGAAAGTATAATTTATTAATAGTTGTGGACATTGAAGGCTGCTAATAGTCACGAGATAAATTGCAATTATAGAAATAATCAATGGAAACATTAATTATAAAGAGCCAGCAATATTAATTAGAACTAGTCTAAATTAGTCTGAATTAATCTGGATTAGTAAAAGTTCGTTATTACTCATATCAAAGATATACTATTCTCAATTGACTAAATGTGGTTTAGAACACTTCTAATATAGCTTAAAATATTACTACTAATAACTATCGCGGAAAGTTAAACTGAATATTATTTTGTTTTTACTATTTCTACGTATATATTGGAATTCAATAATGGTACTATCGCGCATTTTTATACTAACTTGACCAAGTTGTACCAGTACAGGTAGGATAAAGGCAGAATCAAATCGAGATAAATTGTGGACATAAACTTTATATCCTTTGTAACGAGAAACCATAATAGAGTTCTAAGCTGCAATTATCATTTATTTTGGACTATGATAGTCCGTAAGGTAAAATGATGTGAATTGATTCCCATCACCATTATAAATTCCAATCGCAAATGGTACATGACGATTATCATCAAGGTACGTTTCAAAATCCTAAGTAATAAATTTAGGATCAGCTGTGTGATCCGATAACACAGGGTTTAGGATTTTGTTTCTATTCATGGTTAATTTTTCTTTAATTTCACCATCAACAATATGGTAAACAATTTTATCTGTTTCGCGGGTAAAAGTGTTAGTAAACAAGCCATTATGGACGCAAGCTTTATCAGTAAATGAGACAATAAAGGAACGTTTATGGAAAACTTTATAATTACGAATATAAGTTTCACCATCTAATGTAGTATTATAAACAATATAATATTGATTAGAGCCAAAAGCATAATTAAATGCTCCTGATAATAAAAATTGATGACTTGGTAATTCAACCCATTTAGTCTAATCCATGGTTAAGGGGTAAATTTTAGGTACAGATCTAGAGGACTAATTTAAATCAGGTACATTATATCTTAGTGCACTAAATTCTGAATTATTAACATTAACTTAATATACAGATAATATCACTTCTGAGTATTGAAGTAACTAATAATTTTCATCCTAATGATCTAATTTGGCCGTCTATGTATTTGCCATGGTACTTAAGGGCGTTAAGGGTGCAAATCTACTTAGAGATGTTAATGAATACCAACGGTTATCGACATAACCTTTGACCATAAATAGATGCGCTGTATTTCCATCATCTAATTTTGGTAATTTTCTTATATAATTTTCCCAATCTATTTCATTCTAATATACATTAACATCTAAGGTTATATTATAACGATTTACTTTACAGGTATAAAATCTCCTTGAAAGGGGAATGATTAAGTAGGTGAATATGCCAATGGAGCCAAAGTTTAGTTCAATTGAAGGACCTATTAAACTATAAGTTAAATTTGTAAGTATATCAGGACCTAAATATACTATGACACTAGATTTAACACCTCAGGCTAGCTCTTCACTAATACTATATGTTGGTATATGAATGATGAAACCTTAAGGATGATATATTATGGGAGGAAAGCAAGTACATAACCTATTAGCAGTTGTTGCTAGTGATCCTATGAATGAATAACTATCTAAGGAATAGTATTAATCCATGAAGCTGAAGGTTTATGGACTTTTATACATCTGATAGTGACGGGACATATCATATAAGGATAACCAAAGACACCAAAGAATAATTGCATTTCAAGTGCTATAGAGAAATCGGAATATTAAATAAGTGATGAGAATGTAGTCCTACAGGTATAATCTCGATAGATAAAATGTAAATTGCTATAGACCCTTATTCTAATTGCATCTTATTGATCCTAATGAAATATAGCCTAGAGATATAGTTAGTAATTATATAGTGTGGTGATCAATAATATATAAGAAGAGTAGTAAAGATAACTAATTTAACATCTTCTAATTACATATCCAAAAGATAGGTGCTGTACTAAATGGGTGGTTTAACATAAAATCAGAATAACATATTATAGAATGATAAAATAAATTATTCCCATAGAGATAATAAGATAACTATAATAATCAGTGATAGTAATGAAATCAAGTGATCATAATGAAGAATGGTAAAGTAATATGACCTGTTGTTTTAATGCAATCTATAAAATAAGTTGGTAAATCAATAACACTTAGTATCATTGCTTCAAGTAGTAAACTAAAGTACCAATATTATAAGATGCTATAAATATTTTGTAAGAAGTATTATGTCTAAAGAATACTTAAAATGATAGCAGCCTCTTAGCTCATGTCATTCAGTAAATAATCATTATTGCAATAGAAATTATAACATATACAATAAATTTCTCAATTGGTTTAACCAAATAAACTATATTTTTTCATGAATTTAACTATAAAAATAATAGTGCATTCATTAAGGCTAATAATAGCAATTAAATAAGATTATAAGTTTAATAGTTTTATATTATTGGTAACAAAAAATACAGGATATAATATCAATATGTATACAATAATTATAAATCTAATACTAATTATTATTCTTCTATTCAGAGTTTATACAATATTAATAATTCATCTATATATACTCTTTTACTATATTTTTCCATATAAATGGGAATTTATTTGCTAATTAATACATTATGGCATGTAGTTATATATCTTATATTATTTTAAAATGTCATAACGAATAAATATTATAGACGGTAGATTAAAAAATAATATAAAGGTATGATAATTTTTACTAAAGTGAAATAGAAAAATGAAAGCATGAGATATTTTAATATTATATCTTTGAAGATAGTGCATCCTCCTGCCTGATAACAAAGGAAATATATACTAAGTGGATAAAGGATGTAATGCGGTATAGATCCCATTAAAATTATGATCGATGTAGATTATAGTTTTATCCATGGGGTCTATATTTCTAAGGATTAGAGCGAGTACCCTGGTACAGGAATAAGTAAGGTAAGTATAATCAGCACTTTGATTTATATGGTTTATAATTGAATATAGGAGCCAGGTTATTTCTGAAGATGGCTGGGTTTATCAATAAGGGGCTAACTATATTGTACATCCTTTATATTAGCAATGACTATTGGTGAAAGATAGCCATCGAATCCTACCCTCCAATTTCTATTATTTGTATTAGTTTTAAATTGGTACGTAAGGTGTACTTATAGGTCGGGTTACCCCACTATCTTGCACAACTAGCTTTAGAATATATAGGTATATTAAGGCCATTTGTTGGTATGTCTTCTCGGTTGTAACCCTACAAACCGAGCCTGAGGGGACATATTGCCAATAGTGGTATAGCGGTAATGGTGTTATGGATTTATCTATATTTACCCATTAGCAAAGGGGTTCATCCATCCGTAATCGGATAGATTTATTTGATAATATAAACCTAGTTGTTATCAAACTGCTGGAGAAGATATAATCCTCATATAATATAGTATTTGGATACAACCTATTTACTGATTCCTGTGTTTAGTGGGTTGCTATTGTTACTTTAGAATTGGAGCTAGTACTGGCTGATTGATTCGAATTATAATTATAATTATAATTATTTTTTTACTGGTTATAATTTAGGTTTATAATTCACCGTTATTTACTGATTCCTTTATTGCTACTTTTACTTATGGCTAGATATAATGCTATAATTCATTGGGTCATTATGGTAATAGCATGAATGGTAATTAATCGTCTGGTACTGACTTATTTATTAAAATATTAATTTAGCATTACTATAGTACTGTGTGGTAGTATCCTGTTTAAATTAATGGTTACTATTGCACTGTGGGTAGATGTTGTGTACTGGGTCATCATTACTTTACTGGCCACTTAATTTTATACTTTTAGATTATAGGTAATGGTAAACTTAAAACTATAAATTTAGTTGCTATTAGATGAAACTCATGCTAGGTTGGGTTCGATCATTACTTCATTGTAGTTAACCTGTTTATAATTGCTTGTAATCACTGATTGGTAATCACTGATTGGTAATCACTGATTGGTAATCATCAATCTTTTACTCCGCCTAACTTGGTAATTGCTAATAGTGATATACCGGCTAGGATCTTCTGTCTTACATATTGCCAATAGTGATATAGCGGTGATAGTGTAATATAGGATAGCACTCACCAGTTCCATTATATTTCGTACCTTTAATGGTAGTAGGTTAAAGAGATGGAAGGAATTTATCATTCCTTAGTAAGTTAAAGTAATAGTTACAGTAAGTCTACCAATAAAAATTGATCTCAACATGAATAAGAATCTAGGTAGTACTACTCTTAGTGTTATTATTAAACGATATTCCAACTGTCTATTAAATATACCTTTCACGGAATACACTTAGATCGATGCTCTTTGACCGAAAGTAAACTTCAATCATATTGTGGTTGACTGAAGGGGAAGGGTCAACATAAGTTGTAACCTTAAATAATCAATTGTCAATAATGATAATGGTGGTCCACCTTTAGATTTATTACATTCTTTTTCTTAATATCTATCTTAACAATTGAACTTTTGTTAACACCTTCAACAGGAATCTTTCGATTACTACTCATATTGATAGTTCTTTGTGTCTTTCATTCCTTATTAGTCAACCATCTTGATATTGTTGAGGATATAGTTAAGGATTAACAATAGTATTGATATTACTAATTTTGCAAGACATTTAGTAAACCTACTTATAGGCATCTTGCTATTTATTACTCACCCTTCATATTATGCTACTTAGTTGATAATCTGTCCTTTGATATGGATAAGACCATATGTATTCTACTGTTACTCTCTTTAAGATTGTTCATCATCATCATCATCATCATCATCATCATCATCATAAACAATTGAGTTATTACTCTATAAATAGGATATGCTATCTTAAATACTTTATTCATTGATACTATATGCTGTTAAACCCTGGTGTTCAATATATAGTTAGGTACACTGGATTGTTTATTATAAAATATAAATCAGTAGCCCACTTCATAATGAAGAATACTATAATTATATTGGGGAAATTACTCTATGCTATGGTTATTATATGTATCAATTGGTTTTATTTATGCTTTTTACCATTTTATGAGTCTTATTACCAGCTACTATTACTAATTTGTGACTTTATCTATAATTGCTAATGTTATGGCTAATTGCTATTCTAATTGGTCCTTGCTAATATAATTCTTATCGGTATGTATACACTAATTAGTTTATCTCTTTGTTGCTTCACCATGATATGGTGTTCCTAGGGTATACCAATTATTATTTAAATAATTATACTCTTATTATATTTTTATTTACTCAAACCTAGGAATAACAACATGAAGAGCATAAAGGAAAAATTGATAAGCAGCATTAATTTAAACTTTTTAGGTTTAGCCTACACTGTAAATAATATAAATCAACAACTATTTTTGGTAGTAGTAATTAAAGTTATTACTCTTATTTAAACTCTTAATATTCAATACCAGTACTATTAGGTTAATATAAGAATATTAGTTGGTTAACTATGATGATGATAATAGAAATAGTAAATAAACTATCATTTTATTATTTAATCTTAGTCATAAATTGGTTAATGTAATAGGTAATTGATCACTCATATGAAGACTAATGGTACTCATATTGTTCATAAACTATTACTTAATTCATTGGTTCTTATTAGTACTTAGTCATTATCAATTGATAATAGTAACATGTTAATTATTTGTTTATGGTAATAGTCTTAGTTATTCATTCTTATTTACTCTTAAGGTTAGTACACCAGTAAGAGAATATAGAAAAATATATTTAATCAGGCTACCAAGACTAAGTAATAACTATAATCAGAATAGATAAATATAGACTTAAATTAATTAAGTGTTTAGCCTATAATGCATAAAATAGTAATATATCAAGTTACATGAAATATAATTAACATTGGACTTATACCCTACATAATAAATCTCAAATACTATATAAGCTGATGATACCCATAACCATGCCATAATATTAAGTGTGTAAAATACTTGTTTAAATGTGAATCCCTCCAATAGTATTTTATTCCTAATTTGTCTTCATATTTACTTGGAGAGAGACCAGTAAAGGTTGTTCATTGGTAATAATTTTTTGTTCATAAAGAAAAATATAGCCATGTCTTTAATTGTAATACAAGTAATGAATGTAAAAATGTACGCTTGAAGGTAAGCAATTAATAATTCTAGACCTAAAAATAAGGTAAGAAGTAATAAAGGTAAGGTTAGTACAAGTAGAGAAGTACCTTTAAGGTAAGCAACCCAAATGAAACCAACACATACTTTAGCAAGAATATGACCAGTAATCATATTTACAGCCTATCTCAGACCTAAACTTAAAGTTCTTGTAACATAGGCTAAGATTTCTAATACAATCATTAATGGTACTAGACCTAATGGTGTACCTGCTGGAATGAAGGCTGCTAATAATAATAATTTATGGCTTAGGAAACCAATTAATAATACAGCTACTAGTAGAGTTAAAGCAATAGATAAAGTCATAATAATTTCTACAGTAGGAGTAGAACTGTATGGTACCATACCAATTAGATTACTGAATAAAATTAGATGAAATACTGTATAAATTAATGGTAAATAAACTGTAAATTTAATACCAATATAATTTTCTACCATAGATAAAATAGTTCTATATAGAGATTCACTTAAAATACCCCACCAGTTTGAAACTAATTCACCTCTTGTAGTACCTACATAAGTTATTAAAGTAGAAATTAAACCAGCAATTAATAAATAGAAAATTACATTATTTAGAGTTAAGCTAAAACTTACCTAAGGATAGATTTCATATTGTTCCATTGGAGAACTATATAATAAATAATTATTTGTCATGCATATTATATAATAAACATAAATTCAATTGTCCTATATTAATTAGGCTCCCTTGTCAATATTTTTAATTTAATATTTTTTCTTCAATTTTAGCTATAAATGGGAAAGACCTATTCATTGTTCCAGCCTTGAATTGAATTAATCATACCATTATATTTCATTCGTATTAATATATTTAAATTTTTGTTAGTTGATTTATAATTACTATTGTTTCTCTTTATTAATGTTTGGTACTCTATAACCACTTATCGATTATATTATACTAGTCCATCACTCTCGTACTGATTCCTTATGGGATTGTGACTCCTTTTTATTGATAGGTCTTTATAAAGGATCCTACTAAGAGATAGGTTTCTATTCGATGTTATCCTCCTATGGATTTTAGCTAAATTGACTATTTGATAGTTATGTACTGGTTATGTGATGCTTATTTCTGTAATCAATTTGGCTGTTATGTTCTTACCTAATGGCCCAATACAGTATCTCTCAGTTATAACCTCTTTATGTCTGTGATAGGTAATAATATTAATATTAATATTAATATTAATATGACTCTATCCATTAATTGTGTAGCCAATAGTACTTTCTAGTATTCAATGCTTCTTACTCTTGCTTGTCATTACCTCCTATTTATCTCATTGAAAGCACTTGTGGATTGGATATTTATCATATCATTGACTCCAAATTTAGTATGCAATATCTAGATCTCCTTTCGATTAGTTATTTGTCCTCCCTATCATTGTCTATTAGGACCCTTGGTATCTCATGCTAATCCTCTAATATTCTAATAGTCCTGAATTGAAAGTACCTGTAAATTGAATATGTATCTACAATTTCGTATATTTAGGTACTTTATATTGTAACATCTAATAGACTACTAAATTATCATTATCATTATCATTATCATTATCATTATCATTATCAACAATCTATTGATAGGAATAGAACATCATGATCAAGCAGTCCTTGGCAAGGATCCATAATTAACTATCCTTAATACCCCCTTTCCTTGAAGATGTTTGTAATAGATAAGGTCTAAATACTACATATTATAAAATATGCATACCAATATAGGTTGGTAGAAACCATTGTAGATCTAGTTGGACAATTTATCAATTATGTAATACTAAACATAATAAAATGAACTTTAATGATTTTATGTTATATAATTATACTAGTACAAACTTTGCAAAGTTAGTTGCTATAATACTATGTCTATCAATGTACAGTTGTAATTTTATCTTGCTAGCAAATTTGTGGAATGGTTTACTGGTAATGGTTTATTAATATTTAGATCATAATTATATTTACATTTTATAGCAATATGTCATTTTATACACCCTAAATAGTTATAAATTCAGTGGTTGTTTAAGCCTCATATGCCAGTAGGCTAATAATAAATAGTATAATAGAACCTATACTTTCAACATTAAATACTATTAATCATAAACCAACAAGATATATGATTCTACATTGAAAGCTTAATAATTAATTCTAACAGAGGGATATATGTAATATAGCACCTACATACTAATAATATTAACTAACCCCTATCTGCATGGTTTATCTGGTAAATTATCCAAACCATGGATGATTCACCCCGGATGGGGTAAATTTGATAAAATAACCTACCAATTATCTTCTCAATTTATCTTAGACCATCCATATTACGTAGAAGATAAGAGATAGTATGAATTAGTAATATTATGAACCATTGAAAGGAGTCAAGAGAAGACATAGGTAAAAGTAAAAGTAAAAGTAAAAGTAAAAGTAAAAGTAAAAGTAAAAGTAAAAGTAAAAGTAAACACTCTATAATTATTGTTGTACTTATAATACTATCTTTAAAGTATAATAAACTATAAGTAGTCTATAACTACCTAATGTGTCTTTATATTTTTACTAACCAATTAGCTATAGGTGATAATGGTATAGCACCATATATTATAATAAGAAGGGTTATATAACATTATGATCAACCGTAGATTGATGCTCCCAACTAATTACTGGAATTCAAATGACAGTATAAATACCTAAGAAATAACCACCTACTAATTGAACCAATGATTAGTGTTAGGGTACCAATGATTACAATAGTTAAAATTCAATACTGATAAACCTTACAGTCTATGCTATCTTATAACTATTGGAATGGAATTACAATAATAATAAACCATGAAATAAATAACTTATTAAAAGTTCAATGCTTATTGTTAAGGTACCATACTTACAATAATAAGATTTTTAATACTTAATAAATAACAACTGATTATCTATTGGATGATTCATATTAAGGTACCAAGACTTAATAAGTAGATGTTAATAATAAATAATGATATCAACTATATGCCACCTATCTGTGTCTTAATATCACCTATAAATAGTTTTAGGATAAATGGTTTAGTTACTACAGTTTCAATAAGTAATATATAATACAATATTGATGAACATAAGTGAATGCTTCTACCATAATAAGTAACAACCAAATAACTGTTCTATGCTAACAGCTATACTACCAAGGTGATAGAAAGAAGGATTTAATATGATGATCTACGATCATGCAACCATTTAAGGCGTCTAAGATTCCATCTTTAATTAGTTATAGGATTACAATATATTCACCACTGAATCAATATGAGCCGCATCTATCGATCCATTGAACTAGTAAAATACTAAATATAATATAACTAGTGATTCTAATAGATAGCTGATATTTTATTTCTTATAACTATTTTTTTATAGTAATCCTAATAAAATATAAAGGTATGATAAAATTAAAATATGGACCATGTGTCCTGGGCCATCAAGAAAACTAGATGGTCATTCTTACAGACTATGATCTGTACCAGTATCGGGTGGGAGGGAAAATTATATAAAATGTTTCGCATTTACGCAGATTATGCAGAAGCCTGGGCAACTGGATTTCAAGATCCAGCTAGTGATTGGATGTATGCAATAATTGATCTACATGATAGAATTATTTTTTATTTATTAATTGTTTAGGCAGTAGTAGTATGGTTCTTAGTAAGTAGTATGTTAAATACTGATCATATGGCACATTTACATCATGGTAATGCTTTAGAATTATTATGGACTATTACTCCAGCTGTTATTTTATGGGCCATAGGTTTACCTAGTTTACGTTTATTATATATGATGGACGAAATTTAGGATCCAGAATTATCTGTAAAAGTAATGGGATCACAATGGTTTTGGTCTTATGAATATTCCGACTATGTTGATAATGGAGTATCAATTGCTTTCGATTCTTTTATGGTATCTGACGCTGATCTTGAACTTGGTGATTTAAGAACTTTAGCTGTTGATAATTATCTAGTTTTACCTATTAACACTAGTATTCGTCTCCTAATTTCTTCTAATGACGTAATTCATAGTTTCGCCTTACCATCACTGGCAATTAAAGCTGATGCGATTCCGGGACGTCTTAACTCTACAGGTTTAATTATCAACCGCCCATCAACTTTCTATGGACAATGTAGTGAACTTTGCGGTGTACTTCACGGTTAATTGAAGTCGTGATAAAAAATCTTTATATGCTGGGAAACTTCAGGTGATCAGCAGGTATATTAAACCTCAGAGACTATAATAGATTGTAAAAGATATAGTCCAACAAATAAAATACATTATTTGATTAAGTTCAAACGTTTTTATTCTTCTAGTAGTAGTAGTGATAATCCCTTTATGACTCCGAATTTAAATAGTTCTCATTTAGAATCCGTTAGATCTAATCTACTTTATAAATTGGATAATGAATCACAAGTACATCTATATATTAGTGATCGTTTGCAATTAAGTAGATCTTCTTTGATTCATGAATTTAACGCTAATCTTGTTATTTCACCTTTACTGAACAATAGTTAGGAACAATTTAGTTAGGATCGTTGTAAAGATTTTAATGGTATGCCTGGTGTTTATTGTATTGTTGGTAATGATGAACAATTTTATATCGGTAGTTCTAGATCAATTGGAACGCGTTTAAGAAATCATTACTACCATTCTAGTATTGCTCCAAATCGTCATCCTGTTTAGTATAATTATATTAATAAATACGGGTGGTCTAGTATTAAAGTAGGTGTTATTATTGTTAGTATTAATCATCTACATAGATATTTGGAGTTACATAGAATTAATCCTTCTATGACTGATCTAAAATTATTAGGTACTTTGACTATGTATGAGTCTTTATGTTAGGAACAATATTTCTTGGATAAATTCCAGCCAGGACTTAATAGCCAGGAATTAGTAGCTAAAGGTGGTTTACCTAATAGGGGTTCTTAGGGTATACCTTGGTCTCAATATAAACGTGATGCATATTCTTTATCAACTCGTGGGCGTCAATTTAGTGCCTTTCACATTGAGCGACTAAGTGCTGCTCAAAAGGGGAAAAGACCTTCTCAAGAAACACGTGAAAAAATGAGTGGATCTCATGGGGGTGTCAAAATTTATAGTGTAAATGTTACTACTGGTGACAAAACTTTTTTTGATACTAAATCTGCTGCTTGTTTATAATATGGGGTATCTTTGAGAACTTAGTCTCGTTACCTTGATAGTGGTAAACCTTTAATTTAGTATAATGGCTCTTCTGTTAAATTATATTATGCTTAATTATGTATTTTATTTGCTTTAATGTTCATGCCTATTGGTGTTCACGCTGTTTCTATCCCTTCTTACCTAAATTTTATTGAATCTCAACGTGATGGCCTTGATTCAGACTTATAGGCCACTCTTCCTTTAATTGCAATTCGTTCTCTTTATACTTCTACTGGTAATACTGGTTCTACTGATTATACACCAGATGATACACCAGATGAAGAAGATAAAGCTGAGGAAGAGTCAACTAAAGCGACTTATATTGTTTCTAACTTAAATCAAGCTAGTGTCAGTAAAGTATATAATACTCAAAGAGATCTTTTGGCTGATTCTGAAGAAATCTTTGGTTTTATTTTAGGTCGTAAACGTTTACTTTCTATAATTAATAATGGAGGTATCTTACATACTAGTAAAGGTACTTTTATTATTAGTATAACTGGTATTAATATTTAATGTATGGTGCTAAACTAAATATAATTGGTAATTGGTAAACCTACACCGGAATCCTTATGTGGATTCAAAGAAGCTGATAGAAATGTTAGCAATTTCTCCATCTAAATGCAGTTATGATGGAATAAAGAAATTAGGAGCCTGCAGCTAGACCTAAACATTTAACTTAATTATTATTACCATAGTATCACCCCTAGTAGAATGGATAAAATTCTTCCCATCTAAAGAGTCTAAGACATTGTCTATGTCATAACAATTTCTACAGTTGTTGTATAACTATAAGGTACTATACCTAACTAATTACTAAACTAAATTACATGAAATACTGTATACAACTTAGGCTAATAGATTGTATAATTTGGACCAATATAACTTTCTATCATGTTCTAAATAGTACGATATAGAGATTCATTTAGAATTTCTCATAATGTATTTACTATTTCTCCTCTTGTAGATACATATCATCTAAGGATAACCAAAAGACACCTAAAGATAACCAAAAGTCACCTAAGGACAATCTCAATATAAAGACACCAAAGAATAATTGCATTTCTCTATAGTGATATACCGTATTTGATCGGATTTTGCTTGATGCTAACCATCTTAATAATTGACCTGGGCCTAATTTGCTATTGCTGTTTGTATTGATTGTCATCTTTGTAGTATTTAACCAGTTAGATGGAGGATAAGACTACTGCTTTAATTTTACCCATTAGGGGTGAAATCACCCATCCTTGGGTAATTTTATGCGATTACCCAAAGAATGGGGAAGTGTAAATATGAGCAATAGATAATAACCCACACAAAATAGCAGAATGCATCAGGAGAAGCTAATAATAAATATTATGGTTATAATAAATTGAGCCATCAAGCATTGATACCCTTCCTATTACAGAAGTGATAATATGGTGGATTCATTGGTCATGTACAGGTATACCTTCTAATATTAGTTGTAAAACTCTTAATATAGGTATTCTATATATTATATGGCCTAACAATACAGTTAATTAACTACATCATCTCATTATGAGCACTGCTGAACCAATAGGTTAAAATAAAACTACTAGAACTATTAGAAATATGAGGCAGTTTAGATTGGTGATTTTCCTGTCTTGTGATTGCTTATCTGATTCATTTAAATGTTAACATATAATCAAGACTGTACTTACCTAATCTTATTATTGCCAACCCTGCTATATCTATTAAGACTATACTAAGGGTAAAGATTCATTCTGATAAAACAGTTGAAATAATAAGACTTGAAGATGAGCTTACTCCTAGATCAATGAGTGATAGGCATGAACTATTATATTTATTTATAGGTTGTTATCACCCTCTATGAAATTGTTAGGTTAGTAATTACATTGATCTGTACTTTATTGAATACTTATTATTAGTTTATACCATTATGGTTAGACCATTAATGATTATGGATACTATCTATTTATATAGACGGAATATAATAAATCAGCAGATAATCCCATAGTAAACATATGGTGAAGTCATACTATGAATCCTAATATTAGTATAGATCCTATTAGTCCTATCATACCTATATATCCAAATATCTGTCTTTCCTTGCTCAATACCATTAATATTATACCGAATACTGGAATAATCAATATATAACTATTGGACTAGTACTTTATAGATATAGTCTCTTATTTATTATTAAATATATTATAAACTATCAATATTAATAAAATATACTATAAAATAGAAGAATTAATATTGATATTTTGTATAAACTATAGATATTAAATCCACTGAAGTTATATTCTTCACCTATTACTTTGCAAGTAATTATTCTTATTGAACTAAATGGAACATATATTCAATTAATAACCTAATCAATTACCTTCTCTTACTGGAGTTATATCATATTTAACTGGTCATAGATCTAAAAGACCTAATCTTAATTGTAGATTTCATTCAGCTTCACTACCTATAACTAATGGTCTAGAATATATTATTTTATGAGAAATATTCTTAAGTGGTTGAGGTATATTCATTACAACAAGAGTGTAGATTTTATTAGTATTACCACATACGCTATCTATATTATTAACAGTATTTTTTATAAGAACATGACCAACAGTATCATCAGGAAATAATACTTCTAGTAATCTTAATCCATTTCACATATAGACAGATATAACTATAACTTCCTCTAACACTCTTTGTTTCTTACTAGTCATATTCTTTTGTGTCTTTATCTTTGGCTTTGGCTTTGGCTTTGGCTTTGGCTTTGGCTTTGGCTTTGGATGATCTATGAATAAACTCTTGTTCTTTAACTACTTATATATTTCCTCATGAGTATATCGAGTGAAAAGTATTACCTTTACATCTATGATTTAGAAGATCATTGTTCTAATTAAACTAACTCTGATGATTATCTAATAGAATAACCACTACTTAGTATAAGTATCTATATTTGTATATCCTAGAAAGGAAGAATCTCCTTTACCTATTCTTTAAAAGAGGATTGTTCTTATTGAAACTACTAGGTACTATTTCCCAATATGATATGGTATATATCTTAGCTTAACATAATTGGAGTATTCATGCTATACAAGCCTTAAATGTGTCCAACTATTGCAGACTTAAACATTGTTTTGCTAAATTTCGTATAAACATAGGTTGATCAATTTATACTTCCCTTTGATTTCTAAACTAACCAATGATAAACCTTTTATAGATTAGTCCGCATCATATTACACTAGCTTCTGGTAAGTAACTCTATTATAAGGGGATCTATTCCTTGTATAACCGTTATACAATTACCCACTATAGTTTAACTAGGGGTACCTTAAATAATCAAATATCATAACCGCATGCCTTATATATTACCCTTTTATTAGCATATATTCTGTATAGGGTTAAGGTTCTCTGTGATATAGGTATTGTTTGTATTAGTTATAGTAATAACCGATCTCTAAATATAAACCATATCTAATTCAACTGGGAATTAAATTAGAAGCCATATATTCTAATACCAATAGGAATGGTAATCCCTTTGAGAATTATAACTACCACATTGAATACAACTATATTTACTTATTACATTCTTATCATTACACCTTCCAATAGTGTTTATTGATCAGTTTATATGGAGTACTGACTTCCAATAGCAAGTGATATTATTATATATCATCTATTCATTAAGAGTGAATTATTCTATATTGAACTAACTTACTAGAGAAACTAACTATATTATCTTTATAGTTATTATTGATATACTATTATATACTTAAATGAATTCAGTATTTATATATTACTATCTTACCTTTGAGCATTGGATAGATAATTATGGTCCTTTCGTATTATTAATTATTAATATATCAATATAGGACAAGCATAGAATCCTGTGAAAACTTTATTGAATCTCAACGTGATTAAGTGATATTCCTTTGATTAGGCTTGGATATAATTGGTAGCCTAAAGAGTACATATATATAGTGTACCTTCATTTACAAGATTATGTTATTATAGACTCATTTTCCATTATATTTCATTCGTATTAATATATTTTTAAGTTGAATATAAACAGTAACTAATAATTTAGTAGGTTCTAATTTAATAATAATATACTAAATTATAAAATCTCTAGCAGTATTAGGCTTAGCATTGATACAACCCATTGATATTAATAAGGTTAATTAATTATTAACTGAATCATGAAAAAAGAATAATGTAGTGATAATTCAGATAGCTCGGACGGACTTTATATATTTATAAATTTTAGATGATTACCTATATAATTATAACACATTGTTAATGTTGAATTAAATATTACAAAGAAATAAGATAATTGACCATCAATATAAGTATGAACTAGAATAATGAATAAAGTATTTCAAGAATATAGGCTTATTTTTAATATCTTAAATAAAAAAATAGAAATAGAAATAGAAATAGAAATAGAAATAGAAATAGAAATAGAACAACATAGCAGCTCTTGATAATTGAATACGAAGTGTGTTTGGGAAACTAATAGCTTGGTGATACCAGGTCACGAAACTTAGAATAGCAAATGTCCATGAGATCTAATTGATCCACCAATATGGATTAAATTGTGGCATGGTTTGTAGCTTTTGTTCCTGAATTCATTTTCACTTTATTTGATCTTATCATACCTTTATATTAATTTATTTACCATTGTAAAGACTTATACTATGTTTATAGTAAGCATTGTGGTGATTATTTGGTTACAGGATAGAGTCCATATTTAATTTGTTAATCGATGATTTATAATTTTAGCCTTTACCTGCATTAGTTAAACTCTGACCATTTCCAGCAGTCTTTGGTATAGAAAAGAAACATACATAATCACTCATATAACTAAGCTTATCACTTTTAAAGTAACATTTTTAACTTTATTTATAGCGAAACCTACCTAGTTCTACTAGTAACCTTTATTAATGTATATTTTATAAAAATTTGTGTGCCTAACCTAGATAGATATGAAGCTTAACTAAACTAGTAATCTACAAATTTATTAGGTAGGATTGGTTAAACCTAAGATTGTGTGCTGAATAATAGTCTATAATTAGCTATCTCTCTAAAAAACCCTGCTTATCACCTTACTGATTCTCATCAGACACATACAATAAGCATATTCATATGAAGTGAATACTTATATTAGAATACACTTCCAGATGCACCATCAGTAATAGTAAGGTTAGATTAAGCATACTCCATAACTTTAAGTAGTACAAATACAATAATAAATACTGTTATCATTAGTAGTCCTATCATTGTTACTGAGCGCTAACAATTAGTGTATGATGATTATATGTTACAATAGTACCACTTGCTAGTATAATAATCGTATTTAGTGGCGTAAGTTATAGTGGTTATACTGATTCAATACCACCAGTACAAACTACACTAATAGAATAATATTACCTATATAATCACTAGTTATAAAAATTGCACTAATTCCTCATAAATTTACAATTACATATAGCTAATTAGAAAAAAGTTTACTATGAGAATGAGTACTAATTATATTTTTACGTTAAGGAAAGAATAGAATGAGCCTGGTGGGACTTGAACCCACAAGTATTTATACGGTGGATTTAGAGTCCACTGAGTTTACCAATTTCTCCACAGGTTACCCCATTCTGGGTGACCCATCCAGCCCTTGGATAGGTTGAAATATAATCTACATCTAGTTGATAGACCAATAATCCTAATAATTGTAACCTCAAGAAATTTATATATGAAGTATTATTTATTATCATATACTACTATAGTAAAATTACCAATAAGGATGACATACTTGCAATATATAAAAATTTATCCAACTTTGAATCAAAATTATCATACCATTATATTATGTTTATTTAGTATCCTACATATTCCGTAATTAAACTACTTGGAGAGACTCCATTTTGTTTATCATTGTATACGTACTAATGTTATTATTTGCAATTTTCTCTCAATTCCTACTAGCTAGTTAATGTTATTACTTTACTCTAGTTCCAATTCTTATCCAGATTCACTTGGTTTTATTATACTGAATCCTCTTAATTAAGAGGTTCATAAAGTATAGTTACACACCTATTTAACTTTTATTTAATCTAACTCTACAGTTGTAGTTAATTTTCTATTTTCTATTTTTAATTATCCTATAGTTCATCGGTAGATACTCCTTCATGATATTATAAGAAACTTCTTAGATGCTATATTAATTAGAAAATATCGTGGATAGAAATTCTATGCACATAAAATGGGTAGATTCGATGGTGTATTAGTATTAGTATTAAATAATTTATTAGCCCATCCATTAGTATTAAAAGTAATCCCAATAAGAAATAATAATGGTGATTATTTAGCATTTAGCATTTAAAGTTGTTTATGGTAAAGCTAATAGTAAAAATCCTTATCATTTATGGTTATCTGATAGTTATTATTAGTTATCATCATCTTTAGCTAAATTAACTAAAACTTATAATGTTACCCATGTAAAAGGCACATTTCCACATGAATTTGCATCTGCTGAAACATTAAATTATTTTGAACCACATCCAACTGATACAAATAAAGATTTATTTAACTTCAGAGCTGAATGTTTGAAATACTAGGAAAGTGATTGTCTTGGTTTATATGAAGTTCTATGTAAATTTCGTGATCATACAATAACTGATTGTGGTATAAATCCATTAACTAGACTTTCTGCTAGTTCTTTAACATTCTATAATTATCGTGCTAATTATCTTGCTCCATGGATAGAATCTTCTAAACAATGTATTGTCCATCTAAGTTTACACCAAGAAAACTTTATTAGAAGTAGTTATCAAGGTGGTAGAGTTTAAGTATTCAAAGGTTATTTATCTAAAGGCTACCATGCTGATGTTAATAGTCATTATCCAGCTTGTATGAAAAAAGATATGCCTGTAGGTTTTCCTCGTTTTGTTTCTTTCAATAATTGGGAACGCAATTGGAAAGGTGATTTATTTGGTTTCTTTAGAGTTGAAGTTACTACACCTGATAATATTCATATTCCATTCTTAGGTACTAAAATTAAATTAGAAGATTGTAGTGAACGTTTGGTTTATCCTAAAGGTGTGTTAAAAGGTATTTATTTCAGTGAAGAATTAAATCATGCTATAAGTTTAGGTTAAAAAATTAGAGTATATAATGGTTATATCTTTGATAAAGGTCGACCATTTGATAATTTTGTTGATCATTATTATAATATGAAAATAACTAGTGAATCTAGCTTAGCCCGTGAACAATCTAAATTATACTTAAAAGATTATATCGAGGAGGTAAAGTTAATTATACTTATACTCAATTTAATAGATTTTATGGTAATTCACCATTTGATAAACCTTTTGCTATCGGAGTACATGATATTACTGGACAATAGTCTGGTTTATTAACTAAAAGAATTAAAATATTTGATAAAGATAAAGATAAAGATAAAGATAAAGATAAAGATAAAGATTAAGATAATAATTGGATTGATACTAAACCTTTTACTATTATGTATTATAATATTATTGATGATGTTGTATTTCAAACACACGCTGAAATATTAAAAACTAATGAAAGTAAATAAATTTATTGATGAATACAAAAATACTCTAAAATTACACCCTATTCTATCCCATTTAAATTATAAGGAACAGACAGCTTTAGGTTATAATGCAGACACTTTGAAATCAGTCCAATTACCAAATTATTTAGAGGTTAAATTAACTCATAGATGGGTTGAATTAAATTATAATTTAATTGACAGATTTGGTGGGTCCAATGTGCTTATCCAACCTGATAAATGGCTTGGTTTGAGAGTTAATAACTCTTTAATAACCCATATTATGAATGAAATCAATAACATATCTATTATACCTCAATATCCAAGAGAAGCGTTAGTTGGTATTACATCTAATTTACCCCATTTGGGGTGAATCATCCAAACCTTGCCTCGCATGGGAACCTAATTTACCCTACAGGGGGTAGGGTGAATCACCCAACTATTTTTGTAATTTATGGTGCCAGACACGGATTTATAACTATAATCCTTTTACTACTATCTATAGTGCAAAACACTAATCTATTCTATCTGTGAATTATATACTAATTATCATGTTACATGTATGATCCCAATGGTAATTGTAGCTAACATGGTGTAGTTTGTTATCTAATTGTTACTAATTGATTACAGTCAACAATAATTATATATATCTCCCCAATAATTAGGTGGGTGAAATGAATAACAGGGAATAATTATAATAAACCACGTTTATTATCAAAGAAACATCAAAAGCAGATTTACCTGCTATTAGATTACACTCCAACGGGCTTTATAAGTAGCGTCTAGAGTATAAGCTTTAGGATTAAATACAGTAAAAGATACGATATAAAGGAAGATAAAGATAGAAATTACGGTCTAGAAAGAACCAATAGTCATAATAGAATTCCAACTAGCGTAGCCATCTGCAAAATCCGGAATTCTTCGTGGCATACCAGCGATACCTAGGAAGTGCATAGGGAAGAATACTATGTTAATGGCAATAGTGAATACAACAAAGTGAATTAAACCCCATTTTTCATTGTATTGGAAACCTGTAATTTTACCGATCCAGTAGTAAAATGCAGCTAATAAAGCATAAATAGCACCCATAGATAATACGTAGTGAAAGTGAGCTACCACGTAATAAGTCAAAACATGTAAATCAATTCTAAATACCGAAGGTAAAAAAAATTGACTACAATGGACTATTTAGTTAGAATTGAACGTATAGTCTCTGAGGTATCTTCATTAATACCTGCTGATTGTCCTGAAGACTTACCAGCATATAGTTCAGTTTATACATGACACTTTTAAACCTCCTATAACTCTGTAGAAAGAATGAAACCATTAATAGGTGTCCCTGATTTAAATCTACGTTTAGCCATACTAATCTCAATATTGAGATCTTTAGCTGCGGCTGCTATAGAGATATAACCATGATACAATTTATTAGTATCTTCATGATATACATAACAAGGTCTGGCATTGGGTTGCCAACCTTTTGCAGCTATTATATCTTGAATAATTAAATCTTTATCTACAGAGTTATCAACATAATCTGAAGGACATAATTTACTCAAAGAGAAAATCCAAGAACCTCTGAACAATTTACCAGAAGCGGCTAAATCTTTAATCTGCATATGTCCGCATTCTAATAAACGTGCTGCCACTGTAATCCCAGGGATAATAAACTATAAAACCTAGTTTTTAGAATAAATATACACTGGAGTAGCACGTTCAGTAGCTTTTTTTGTAAATGATTTCTCATCTCTGGAGTATGTTTATACCCTAAGATAGAAAAAGCATCGAAGAGGATATTCCAGGTAGGTTTAAACTCTTTTAATAGAGAGTCTTCAATAGCTAAAAATAGAGATTTGTCTGGTTCGGTATAAGTCAAAATATCTATAGCTAATTTATTCCAACCATATTTGAGGATCGCTTTCCTCAATATTCCTGTTGCATGAATATGTGGTTTATATAAATACCCATCCAGACGATTACCCTAATTACCTGAACTGCCAATATAAAAACGACTAGGATCATCAATAGAATATATTTTATAAACCCCTGCTCGATCTTTATTTTCTTTGATTATGCTTAAGCGATCTTTCCAAGCATTACCATAACGAACCGCAGGATTAGTCATTAGTAATGAGTAGGAGGCTACGCGATATTGTTCATGGAAAAAAAATATTTTATCATGTAATGCTAAATCGATAGAAGCATTAGCGAGAATGACCTTAAATTAGAACTTATTAAAAATTAAACTTGTTCTATAGGACTTTATCTTTTAAGATTCTACATAAAGTCTCTGAGGAATAAATACCTGCTGATTCAAATTAAATTTTGTTCCAGCATATCGTAGAAATTAACACTAGCATATAATTTTAACCAGTGAAACCACCAAAAGTGAAAAGTAGAATAAAGGCAATAGCAAACATGAAAGGAGTATAGAAATGAAGTTGACCACCATAAAGAGTCGCTAACCAACTGAATACTTTAATACCGGTTGGAAGAGCAATAATCATAGTTGCAGCCGTAAAGTAAGCACGAGTATCTACATCTAAACCTACGGCATACATGTGATGCAAAATATAGCAGCATATCATTCTACCAAAAATTGTTCCCATTTAAGTTTTTCAGATAGAACCCCTTTAATAGGTCTACTACCACCAAATTCATTAACTAAAGAAGCCATAGCTTGCATTTTATAACGTTCAACTATAATACGGTTTTTAGATTCTAGATACATACCTGCTAAAACTTTCCAGCGACTATATGCGATGGCTTTGACAGTGTACATAGTATAATTATCGAAATAAGCCATAACAATAGGCAAGCAGTTTTTAGCCATTATAGTTAATCTAAAAGTAGCTTTAGTACTAGCACGTAAGCGAGAAGGTACTGAATTATTAAATAATTGACCAATTAAATCCTATTCACGACTACCATGGGATTGATCCAATATGTAGCGTACTTTGGCTTTACCATTGGCTACATTTATAGTGACATTAAAACACCCTTCCGCCTCCGTAAACCCAACTAACCAAGGATTATCCAAAGATGGTAGAACCATACGTTAAATAAAGTCAATTGGTAAGTTAAGATAACGGAGATTGAAAGCTTCAATAACTACACGCAATTGGTGGAAGCGTTTACCTAAAACCAAATTACCATTTAGTAACATTAATAAAGCATGTAGTACTTTAGGGTCCCCCTATTCCTAACGCCAATAATTTCCGTGTTTAAAAATATTGCCAAAACCTAAAGTACGTTGAATGTATTCAAGAATGGCTTTTTCTTTTTGAACGATTACAAAGTAAACACGACCACCACTGACAAAGTAAGACCCGTCACCTTCCATAAATCCAATAAACCAAATTAAGAAATCATGAGGAACCCCATACAAAGGATTATCACGAGATATATCCTAATGAAATTCTTTAACCATAAGGACATGAGAAGGTACCTAAAATGGTACTATGCCTTTAGCTAGAACAAAGCTACTAAATATAATAGAATAGGTAATAACTATTAAAAGGAAGATAGTATGCTTTTATGGACTTTATCTTTTTTATAATATGTAAAGTCTCTGAGGATGCTATCTGTCGCTGGCACTCCCACCTTCGACCCAATAAGCTGGTCTTAGTGAAAAACCTTGAAAAATAACTTTCCTGCTGATTAACTTAAAAGTACTATCAGCATATAATATTATTTTGATGGAGCCATCTTTAACTCCAAACGATAAACCCTAATAAACCAATAGATAACATAGCGTAGCTAAAGTAAAATTAACAGATGCGGTTTGAATTAATATTAAATGTTATAGCTTTGATAGCATCCATGCCAGCTCTAGTCAGATGTGCTCCAGATCGTATAATACCTAAACCCTATTTCCAATCCATGTAATCTAAAGATTTGATATTATTAAGATTATATATATTAAAATGAGCAATAATAGGATCAAGCCCTAAAAGATCTTGAATGATAAAATCACATCTGAATTCGTGAACTCGAGCATGAGTTTTACCTATACCAAAGAATAACTCTAATTTACACATTAAGAAATAATCTCTAATATGTTGAGCAATAGTAAACATATAAGTTACTGCTTCACCCAATTTTGATTTAGGTCTTTTAGTAATCGAAATAGAGAATGAACCCTCCCCAGCAGTAAAACCAGAAACCCAAAAAGGATCTAATCCTACTGGTAATAATGGGTAAACTTTAGGCACCGGTTGTACATTAGGAAAAGCTTTTTGTACTTTAGGGGATAAACCTAAATTATGGGATGCTTTGATATTGATAATAGCCTAAAGACCTTTCATGGTTAAATGTTCACCTAAAGCTATCATATTAACAATTTTTGACCACAATATGAAATCATTATATTTTTCTGTTATTAGAGTATATTGGGTATAGAAAGGAATAATAACATTAAGTAAATCATCAAGTTCTACAACTCTATAAATTGCTCTTTTTCTAGCAGGTTGAGGATAAACATGCCCAACACCAAAGAAAGCTCGAATAAGATAGAGAATGCCTATATCTCTAATGTGTAAATTAATCTCAAAAGATACTTTAACTTTCCAGCCTATTTTTCGATCTGATGATTCAGTAATAGAAACAACAAATGATCCTTCACCGTCAGTAAATCCCGTTACCCATAGAGGATTAAGTGCCAATCCAACTGATAAAGATTATAACATAAATTGACTAATGAAAGTATTAAGATCTATGATTAATATAATTACTAACACGCTCATGCTAATTAAAGGACTATAACTTTTGATATAACATATAGTCTCTGAGGTTAAAATAATACCTGCAGGTTTCATTTTAAATTCCTGCATATTGTTATGTTTTTTATTTATGGCCTACGTGACCATACCGATATAACCAAATACTGGTTTAATACTGAATCTAGAAACAATGTGAGAAATAATACCAAACCCTGGAAGAATTAAAATATATACTTCAGGATGACCGAAGAACCAGAACTAATGTTGATATAATAACGGATCACCCTTAAATTAAAATAACATCAAAGACCTAATTTGTATAATTGACTAGAAATAAAATATGGCTAAACCTATTCACGTACTAAATTAACTTGATTAGGTTCCCTTGCCTCGCATGGAACCAAGCTCAGCTAGCAGGAATAGCTATGATATATTGACCACCACGATTAATACCAGCAGTTCTAGGAGCACTAGTAATACAAAAATTACCTCTCAGCATATTACAAAGAATAACAACTTCATCATAAGTAAATGAATGTGTATTAATATGAATAGAAAAACCAGTCCCAGTCCCAGTCCCAGTCCCAGTCCCAGTCCCAGTCCCAGTCCAATGACCATCATCCATAATCCAAAAAGCTAAGTCCCAAGCAGTAAATATAGGAGCTAGACCATCAGGAATAATTTTTGTGGCACGAGGTAGAGTTTCAATATAAAATAAGCTACGAAGTAAAGTAAAGTAAAGTAAAATAAGGACTAGCTGATACTTAAAAATGCCATCTAGTGTAGATATTACCTGTTCTAGAATCGGGTTTACGTACTCCAAATGTGGTACACCCACATTTTTAACCAGCGGCAGTAAGAACATCATAAGCATGAAAAGCAAGAGGTTTATTGTCCTCTCCATATTCAATTTGTAAACGGGAATTTTTACCTTTCCCTTTCCCTTTCCCTTTCCCACCACGAGTCCCTTTAGCTGGATAAAATTTAGAAACATGAGAATCTCCTAAAAGCATACCCATTATGGGAGCTTTAAATAAGATAGGTATATCTGCTAGTAGGTTTACTCCATCTGTGACAAACCAATTCACAATGTGAGTTAGTACAAGGTAAATTAAAAATAGGCCCTGATAATATTATGGACTTTATATTTAATATGCTTCACATAAAGTCTCTAAGGTTACAACTAAAATAACCTGCTGATTATATGTAGTACTTCCAGCATATAGTGAAATTTTAAAGGAGGCAGCGATTAACCACCATTGGGATCATAGAAACTAGTATTAAGATTACGGTCAGTTAATAACATCGTAATAGCTCCAGCTAGAACAGGTAATGATAATAATAGTAACCATGCAGTAATAAATACACTCCATACGAATAGAGGTAATTTTTCAAAACTCATACCGGGAGCTCTACAATTAATTGTAGTAGTAATAAGATTTATAGCCATAATCCTCTAATGTTCCATAAGGTAAGAAATAATTATAACTCTGATCAACTCATTTGAGTATAATTCGAATAAATTCTCTGGGTTGCAAATCCAAACATTAGCTGTAACTTAATACCTATAGAATAATATAATTATTCCGAATTAGGGATTTGATAGGAATCGTTACTAATCCAGGTTTCACATAAGTCCTTGGAGATAATATAATTATCCAGGATCCCGACTGTACATTAAGCAGCATTTCAGCCACCCACCAGTGAACCAGTCTGTAGCGATGAAGTACTTCACCGACGGTCTATACATAAGATGTGGTTAACCGTTAACACCAGTATTGCCAAGGTGATTGTGATTGTGATAAAATGTTATCCAGTACCGGTTGCACATTAAAATCACCAAGACTATGATTTTATAGTTGTTAAGGAATATCATATAGATTAACTACTATAGGGATCAAACCTTATATAGTTTTCCACTGAATACGGAAACAAATTCCTTAAAGAGATTCATTCTCTATCCATCAACTTAATAACGACCCTATTTCCAATGCATAGATGGATGAAGATAGAGATAGGGTTTAACAATAATAGATAATAATTGCATAGAATCCGCGCGTATATATAGATAATATTGATCCATATCTGGTTTATGGCGATGCAATGAAGTACGAATACCATATTTATCCCATAATATTTGACCTAAGAATTCAACATCAGCTTTAGTAAATCCATGAGTACAAAATCTTAAACCAGAACTATGAGAGGTACCATCATCCATTAACCAGATAGCTAATGCCATAGGAGTTAAATAATCAGCAATATTGGTAGGAACAACTTTAGTTGAACCATCAGGATAAAATAAATCATGAATCCAATTAAAACTAGAAAAACAAAAAGTACGAACTCTATAAAAGTATCGGATTTTACCATTAACACCTATTCTACGTTCCAAAGTGGGTTTATTCTATTTACAATAACCTAAAGAAGCTACAAGATTGTGAAACCACATTAAATATCCTACATTACTATCTTCTTGTTGAATAATAATACGTGTACTTAATTTAATACGTTCACCATAACTATCCCCTAAGAGAGTACCAAATATTATAGACAAAATATCTATATTATGAGGACCTATTCTTTTCTATCCTTTAGTTCTAGGGACATTGAAAGGTAATAGACAACTATAAAACCATATAGGGCAATCCTATTCACCCATTAGAGAAGAGACACCTGCAATATGTAGACTTAGAATACCAAGATCTACAGCTGGTCCCATATGATATGGAGTATCAGATAATGGTGGATAAATAGTCCAACCAGTACCCATACCGCCGCTAAATAGACTAATAGTCTATAAAATTAAAGAAGGCGGTAATAACCAGAAACTAATGTTATTCTATCTTGGGAAAGCCATATCTGGACTACCTACCATTACTGGTAATAGCCAGTTACCGAAACCACCAATAAGAGCTGGCATAACCAAGAAGAAAATCATGACTACCCCATGTGCAGTAACTACTACATTATATTGATCATAGTTACCCATAAGATAGACTTTACCTCCAGCAGATAATTCCAAACGAATAATAATAGATAGAGCTGACCCTATCTATCCTGCAAATCCACCAAAGATTAGATACTAAGTACCAATATCTTTCGCATTGGTACTCTATAACCATCTATTTATCCAAGCCATAAAAAACACAATTATTTTACCTCACTCTTCCTAAAATTTTTCATACACACTTTACTCTTTTTTATCATACCTTTATATTATTTTAATATGATCGTAAATAGTTAGAATAGGTTACAATGTGTTTATATGTGAATAAAGATAAGCAATTAATTATATAGAAATAGTAGGGAGTTATTTCCCTTTAATGGTGTAACCTATTAATAAAATAGCTATTAAATCATACCTTTGGTGATAATCCTACTATAACATATAGTATCACAGAACTCGATTTATAGTACAATAATTAAAGGTACTAAACCTAATGGTGAACTTAAGCAGGTCTAGGTGCTGGTTGTTTATAAATTTAAAGAAGAATTATACTAAAAAAATAACTAAGTATTTACTGATTTATATAAATTATCCACGTAGGTGGGTAATTCCACCCCATTATCTTACCTAGATAACCTAGGCGATCCATCCCGAATGGGATAGATGGGGGGGGGTAAGGGTAAATTAGAAGAAAAAAAATTACTGAAAAATCATTACTTACAATTTAACTAATGTTAAAAAAAATTGGAGATCAATGTAACAAACATTATGTAGAAAACTAAATATGATAAGTTTACTCTTAATGTATAATTAATAATAATATATTAAACATACTTAAACCAGAAGTAAGAATGATTAAGTCTATCATAAATACTATTATAGTTAAGATCTTCATATTTACTAAAGGCTTTGAGACCTTCTCCTCTTATAAAAATAATATTAAATATCGTTTAGGAATAAATTTGAATGGATAAGTATTATAAAGAGGGACTAAACGGATATCGCAGCGTAAAGAATTACAAAGTATTGGAAGTGATTTAACATAAATTACTGATTAGATTACTTTAATTATCATTCTAATGCACAATGGGTCATAGTGTAGATTGAATACACCAATCTAATAAGATAAGGTTCAGCACAAGGAGAAAAAGGAATTCATGCGTACCACAAAAATTATGGAATAGCCTAATGTGAGAGCAGACTGAACCTACATAAAATTTATAACTGTCATAGGATAGATACACTGATCCCTGTAAATTTTTGGGGGGGGGTAAGAGATCATCTTATGAGTGAGATGACACAGAAAAAGATGAAAACAATCAGAAGATTAATAGTAATAACCAATTAATAATAAATATAAAATTATTGTTAGTATAACCTATAGAATAAAATCATTATGATTACAATCTGTGAAACAGCAGGTGAAGTTAACAAGATAATAAGCAGCATAACTAAATTAAAACAAGAATACTATGGAAGAAGACAATAAGTATAACTCTAGAAATGCAATTCAAGATCCTCCCACTTAGAATATTGACACGTTTATAAATTAAGAAACTTCAGTTAAACCATCATCTTTTCACTAGTGCTATATGATAAGGCAGCCAACTAACTAAAATAATCATTAACAAGTACAAAGAAAGGTGTATAAATCATAACCACCTACACTAACAATCAAGTTATATAAGTAGTTACAGTACCAATAGTAAAGACATATATACAAGCCTATGAGCAAACGATTAAAAATTATAAACCTAGGAATATGATTGGGAGCAGTAATAGTAACATTAGAAAGAAGAAAGTAAACCAGCTATATAATGATGCATAGAACCATTTTGTACAAGTTATAAAGGTAAATATCTAAGCCTATTTTTTAGTAATCAATTTAGCATAGTACCAATAATAGGTATAGCATAAACCAATAGTAAATAGACAGTAAATTTCACACCTCTTGTTTAGGTGATACTAGTAAGGAGAAGGTTAATAATACATAGAAAATTAGGGCTATATAATTATTATAATACCAAAAGCAATAACACAATCTGTAACTACACAAAGTATAAAAAGCATAGTCTATCTTGATTAAATGGAATAATGCAAAAATGAAGAGATGAAAGTATTAAGATAGATAAGCTATGTTATATTATTGCTGCTAATCTCATATAGAACAACAGTAGTACTCTGCTAGTGTTCATATAAATTTATCTATTAATTTACCCTACCCTACCCTACCCCACAGGGGTAGGGGTGAATCATATCAAGACTAGAGATAATTTAGCCCTATCTAAAATACAGACGTTTACTAATACCTCCATCCGTGATGGTTGTGGTCTATCTATTTAATAAACCATAACATCAAGGATACTAAGAATTAAGTTGTTTACCAAAGCATTATATCAATCAATAAAGTATGAAATAATATGATAAGTATAGATATCCTGGTTTAGTTGTTTAATAGACTAGTGATTTAATAAAGGATACTAAATCTTATTACTTATATTGGGTAAAAAATTTGATTAGGTAAGAGCTGAAATAATGATGTAGATAATAACAACAATAATAATTATAACAATAAAATAATCCTATCACTTTATTCAGATGTAGGGACATTTGCTAAAAGGTATAGATCTGAAGTTATATCTATACAAAAATTTAAACTAAACTGAAATATAAAGGTATGACTAAAATTAAAAGTGCGAAGAAGGTGAAAAATACAATTAAAATATGGCATTTATATTAGCTTCAGTAGTATAGTTAGCATTAGTAGGTGGTTTATATTAGGTAAGTTTTTGGGCTAGTGCAACCAATAGAACCATTGAAAAACTATCTGCATATGAGTAAAGAATGTGGAAATTAGGTTCATTTCTACTAAATATCATTAGCGCTCATAATAAATTACACACTATGCAGGAATTTAAAATGAAACCTGCAGGTATTAATGAAGATATCTCAGTGACTATATGTGAAAGTTTTGTTACAAGATATAGTCCTTATAGGCGGTTTAGAACCAGTAGGTGATGCTCGTATGAAATTTGATATTTTATACTATGTTATAGGTATCTTATATTTAATCTTTGATTAGGAAATCATCTTTTTATTCCCATTAGCTACCGTATTATTTAGTCTTGGTTCTCTTTTAGCTTTTTGGGTTGTAATGATCTTTCTGATTATACTTACCATAGGATTTCTATACGAATTCTTCCATGGTGCATTGGATATTATTAATAGCATATAAAGCTAATTTGAGACTTACCACTGGTAATTCAAAGTTCGGTGGTTTAACTAATGTTGTTTATCCTCGTGGTGTATTTAAAGGAGTATTTTTCAGTGAAGACAAGAAGTTAAAACACCTAAACCTAAACCTAAACCTAAACCTAAACCTAAAGTTAATAGAAAAATGGGTTATTATGTTAGACGTGTCCTTTCCGAATAGCAATCAAGTATAAAAGAATTATCTGTATAGATAGAGCATGCAAAAATGGTACAATTACTTAATAATTAGATGGTTGTAAAAGGAATAAATACTTCATCTATTATCCATCAAGTTAAAGTAACACATATTATGAAAGTATTTACAGATAATCTACAAGTAAAAAATGTACTTGTAGGTTCTGAATAATATGATGGAGCACCAATATATATTCCTTTTAAAGCTGACTTTAGAGGTAGATTATACCTAAATCTATCCGATTACGGATGGATGAACCCCTTTGCTAATGGGTTAATCTAGTTCTTTAAACACCCATAATACTAAATATGGTAGAGCATTGCTACAATTCTGGACTAGTAGATCTTTGACTAGTGAAGGTTGGGATTATTAGACTGATTATATTTATATTTATAGCTAGACTAGTAAAGATATTCCTGACGTCTCTAGAGATATCATAACCCACCCATGTATACAGGTATTATAGCAGATGAAATTATAGAGGGTTATGTATCTAAAGATAAACATAATGATTTATATATTTAGATTTCAGCAATTAAAGCCAATTATCATGCCTTGATTAATAATGGAGATTGTGCTATTCCTATCTATTTAGATGCAACAACATCAGGAATTCAAATAATAAGTTTGGTTACTAGAAACGTTGATTTAGCCCGAATGGTAGTTAATTGTGTAGGTGATACTTTCTTAAGTGTAGCATTCTTCGGAGTGTTCTGGGCATTCGGTAACTTAGATTATTCTACAATATTCTGTCTGTCACCATACATGAAGGAGACAGTACTAACGATTATTGGATTACTATTATTATTCGCTGCAATGGGAAAATCAGTACAATTAGGACTTTATATGTGGTTTCCATCAGCAATGTAGGCTAAGTTATTATTCTTCTTGTAGGATTAGTAAAGGACCTTCCTTAAATTATTAGTATGCTGAGACTCTCAAAACTTTAATCGACTGAATAACAATAATAAGGGTTAAATATAAAAATCAGCAGCATATAAGCTCAGAGACTGCACTAAATAAGTTGTTTAGTACAATAAGATACAGTCCTAGGGTAAAAATCCTTGCCAACTCCAGTATCAGCTATAATTCACGCGGCTAATTAATAAGTGATCGCACTGGTTAGTAATAATCAAGTTAAAACTTTACTATATGCTAGAACAATCACTTCCTTTAACTAAATTTAAGGCGAATAAATTACAATTAGTATTTAGACTCACAACATTGTAATAGTGTCATGTATATCTCTATTAGTTATTATAGTGAAAATACTTACTTAATCTCTAATAGTTAATAAATAATATATAGACACGCAAGATCAACTAGCTAGTTATAGTACTTCATCGACTATACGTAATATCCTAATATACTAACAAGGAATAAGATATAGTCACTCAATCTAATTTGATGCACACTAGTTACAGCTGGAGTTTACTTACTTATACGATCATCACCACTACTTGAGTTTGCTCCAACAACACTTGTAGTAATTACTTGGGTGGGTGCTCTGATAGCATTCTTCGCAGCTACAACAGGTCTATTACAGAATGACATTAAACGTGTTATTGCATATTCAACATGTTCACAGATGGGTTATTTATTAATGGCGATTGGTCTTTCAAACTATTCGGTTTCGCTACTACACTTGATGGGACACGCTTCAATGAAAGTATTTTAATTAACAATCACTGAATCATTAATATCTAAAATTTTGTCATATGACACGCTTCAATGAAAGCATTTTAATTAACTGTATGTTAGGATTAATTATTAATATTACTACCTTTCCTAGGTTACCCAATTATATCCAAGGGACTGGATGTAATTATGGGTGGACCATTCCTCGAAGCTTAGCCCTTGGATAGGTTACAAGAAACGTTGATTTAGCCTGAATGGTTAATGTTACTACTGAACCTGGTACTAAAGATAACAGTGAATAGGATGGTATATCCTCTGATATTAACAAAGCATGGATATCCCATTAGAACAGAAGTGATGAATTAACTCCTGATATTCGTGAAACTATAAATATCTATAGTAAAGTATTAAGATCTTTAGGGTTACCTGGTATAACTAGGGCTATTACCAAATTTATTATTATGACTCTACCTTATGGTGGTACAGTTCAAGGTATTAGAAATCATTTATTGGCTAAACACACTGAATTTGTTAAACTTTATGCTAAAGCAAGCAATAGTAGAATGAAAACTATACATGAAAGAGTTAAAGCAATATATTCAGGTTATACCTTTACTAATTTTGCTACAGCATTGAGAAATGATCTTAAAGCTTGGATGCCTGAATTAGTAGATGTTTTAAACTACTGGATAAAACTTGCTGGATAGAGACCTTAGACTTGGACCACACCCTCAGGATTTACAGTAATTCAAAGTCCGGTTAAACAGGAGGACTTTAATCCAGTTAGTTGCGAGGTAATCAGCATAATTTTTGTAAACAGTAAATGAATTTAAGAGACTATTAGCTTAGTAATGTTGCTATTATGCATTGAAATAGATAGTCCTTCACATGAAAGTTTTAAGTACTATGTTGAATTGAATTAGACTAGTAAAACTATTAACTTAAGGATAGATGTCAATATTGATAATAGTAACCATCATTCTTAGTAATTTAGCTAGTTCTACCTCATGCAGTATTATTGGGTTAGAGATTAATTGAGTGGGTTATAAAGGTAGTCTAAGCTCGATTATTATAATGGATCAAGTTATACTAACCATCTTAACTTGTGATGTAAAGCAGGATTAATCCCTCTAACTATTAGTAGTTGAAGATGTTAGGGTTAAATTGATAGAAGTATGTAGTTATATTTTTGATGTGGCTAGTTAGCTAACATTTAATTGGAAGATATTGTAATAATTAACCACTTGTACTTTTATTGATGGTGTATTATGGAGACTAATTAGCTAGGATATAGCTGGATTGATCATGTATTATGATGTATTTTTTTTGCTGTTTGTCCATTAATTACCCACATAGCCTGGTTACCGATTGGTGCTTTATACCATTTTTGCTATATTGCGTGCTATTCCTGAAAATTATAGGGTGTCATTGGTGCTCTTTTTATTCCTGAAAATTATAGGGTGTCATTGGTGCTCTTTTTATTCTTCTTACCATTATTTAATAAACTCAATTTAAGATCTAACTGTTTTCGCCCATTGTTTAATTTCTTAACTTGGGTATTTTTCTTTAATTTCTTCGTACTAATGTGGATAGGCGCGAAACCCATTGATTCATAAGATAGTACAAATAAAGATCTTCCCTACTAAGAGTGATATTGAGAAACTTCATTAGTTAAATCAATCTATATTACTCATACCGTTCCATTAGTAAATATACATAATTTAGGACATTTTAATGATTTATATGAGTATGATAAAAATGATGGGCAAAGTGCATGTGAGAACTAATTATACTTCTCAAATTAATTGAGCTACCTACATAAACTTGTCCTGTAGTTACATGAATCCAAGCATAGATGCAACTAATATTATTGACACTCTATCTATAAATTAAACTAAACCATCGGTCTAAAATCAGAAGCTAATCCTATAAGTTGATTAGATAGAATATAAGGATAAATACAACGTTGAATACAATTATTAATAGCATATGGTAATTCAAATGGAGATTTTCCATAGTGTTTTATAAATTTATAATAAGTATAAACTATAGGGGAACCTAAACCTATATACATTTGTTTTATTGCATTATAACCTCTTTTTACAGGGCTTTCACCTATTATTTGGTCAGATAATACCACTTTACTCTAAGGAATTCCTTTTTTTTGCCATTGCACTGTTTCCTACTGTGTAGCCATATATTTTAGGAGCTACAAAGTATCCTTCAGTAAAGTATAAGTCTTCATCATTATCTAATCGATACTCAATAGATATGATTTACTCTCGGTAACATTAATTGTGATGCTACCTAGTAGTACAACCCTTAGTACAACAAGGTACCCATAATCAATGTACCTGATCAGTATAGCTAATTGGTACCGTTTAAAGTTAAGATTTATTTATATTTCAATTACAATAAGAATAATATAAAGGTATGACAATATTAATATAGGTGGTTCAGGCAGAAAAAATTATATAATATGAACTTTAATATAAGTGCAAGACAAGCACATCCCTATCATTAGGTAGATGTATCTCCATGGCCAATACTAATGTCAATGGCTTTATAGTCAACAGCAATTGGACTAGTTAGTTGGTTGGGTCAATTTCCAACTAATTTAGTTCCTCAACTAGTTATTATTGTTTTAATCGCGTTACAATGGTGGCGTGATGTTATTCGTGAAGCTAAAGGAGGTTATCACACTACACTTGTTCAACGTGGTATCTTAATTGGTTTCTTATTATTCTTATTATCTGAAGTAATGCTGTTCTTCTCGTTCTTTTGGGCGTTTTTTCACTCCAGCTTATCTCCCGCAGTTGAATAGGGTGCTTCTTGGCCTGAAATTATCTCTAGTCTTGAGATGATTCACCCCCTACTGGGGTAAATTATTATAGATGCGATAACCGTATCATTAGGGGGGGCCAATAAAATTAAGTAATATGCTGGAAACCGTTTAGGTGATCAGCAGATATAACAATCTCAATGACTTTATACTTAAATAAATGATAAAGTCTATAATAAATTAATGTTTTTTTTATGAAACATGTAATTGATAAAATCTATCATCATCCTATGTTTGAATTGTTTTATAGTATGTGGTATGTTGATGGTGTACATACTATTCCAGAATTTGTTTTCAATAATTTACCGGTAGAGGTGAAGCAATTACTGACAATTTAGGATTACAAGCCAAATCAACTAATAAAAAATATTATTATTATTATTATTATTATTATTATTATTATTATTATTATTATTATTATTATTATTACTGGACACGAAGAGGTTTGTAATCTTATAAGACCTTACTTTCATGAATCTCAATTACATCGCTTAGTAAAACAATAATTTATCACGTTTGCCCATTGGTATTAATGCCGTAAATCCTTGGGGTATTCCTTTATAGGGTAGTTGTGTATTGTTAGCTTCTGGTTTTGTACTAACTTTAGGTCACCACGCTATCGTATTAGGTAATAAAGATTAGACTTAGGTAAGTCTTTTCTTTACTGTGCTCTTAGGTGCTTTCTTCTTATTTCTTCAATTTAATGAATATTACTACGGTGAATTTACCATTGCTGATAGTGTATTTGGTTCGGTATTTTACATGACTACTGGTCTCCATGCCTTACATGTCATTGTTGGTGTTCTATTCTTAACAGTATGTTTGGTTAGAGTTTATCTAGACTCATTCACCTCTGAACACCATCTTGCAGCAGAGTTCGCTATTTATTACTGGCATCTAGTTGATGTAGTATGGTTATTAGTGTTCCTAATCTACTATTATTGGGGCTCTTAATAACGTTTGATGTTATTTTGATAAATTTGTTATTTTCACTTGTATTGTTAATTTGGTGGTTATTTAAATCCTTTCTACTTGTTAATTTACCCGGTAGGGGTGAATCATCCACCTACGTGGATAATTTAGTAGGTTATTTTGACCAAATGCTGATACAAATAGGGATCTAATTGTTTGTATGTACACTAAATTTAACGATATTATATAGACGGGAGGTTTATAGAAAACTATTAGGGCCAAGGTTACAATACAGTGATTTATATATTCTAATTAGGGTACTAGTTCTTCTTTAAATTAAAATTCTAGTAATATTATATTGATTTGGAACCTATAGTTAAGGTCTACTTGTAATTTATCTAATTATTAATAATATACTTCTGAATGCTGTTATTCTTATTTTCTTGTAATTACAGTTAGATTAATTATAATATACCTAAATATAATAAATATATAGTTCATGTTCTAATAAACTTATGAAAAATTCTTTGGAATCAATGAATCCTATTGGCAATATACTAGTCTTTATATAATACTGATTACAAGATCTATTGATTATTTATATTTGTAGTACAAGTTCAAATAATAGCTCTGGTTCTTATAATTATTCCTATTCAAATAGTTCTTATAATACCTTAGTTAATACCTGTAATTATATATTTTGGTAAATTAGTATAGTATTAATATAGTCCTATAGTTTATTGTTATCCCTTTTTGTAACTCTAGTATTTATTGGATACTGACCAGATTCTATAGGGTATCTAGATAAGTATTACTAAATTGTTAGAATTAGAAACAATAAGTACTAAACTAGTACCCAGTATTACAAGAATAGCTAAAGTTGTTCTAAGGTTTCTAGTATAAGTATAACTTAAGGGTTTATAATATAGTAAGAATACAGTGATTCATAGGTATTACCATTAGGTGGACTATTATGTGATTTTAACTACACTATTTAATTAGTATTATAATAATTATGATTAGGGTACCCTAATGCTGTAAATATAAAATATAGTACTTCTTAACTGGTATTACTACTCATATTGCTAAAGCTACAGCAGTATGATGATTGGTCATATTAGCTTAAGATAATTGTATAGGTATAGTACTTTCTAATTAATTTATGTAGGTGCATTATTTACAATACTTGTATTTATCTTATTGTTGTATTAACCTTACCATTATTACTTATTCAGTATTATAGGTACCATATAGTTCAACACCTAGAATAATAATATTAAGTAATAGGTAGATATATTAATATTCATAATTCTACTATTTAGGGTCTAACACATAACTAATGAAAGACAATAGAAGGAACCAATATGTAAACTATCAAGAATATGACAACCACTACAAATATAATAGAAGCCACATTTAGTAATCACTAATAAGTTTACACCAATGGAGTTGCAGGACAGGTATAAGTAATAACTTAGTATTACAGGTATAGCTGATATACTAAGTGCTAATACCAGTACCTATTTGATCTATAAGGTTACTTACAAGGGTTTGGGATAGGACACAACGCTACTATTTGGTTATGGAATATCTGCTGTATCTATATTAAGAGTTGTAATGCTAATGATGGATCAACAGTAGACAGGACCTTGTAATTATACATCATGCTAAACTTAACTTAGTATTAGTAATATAGTCAGTCATATTCTAATTAGTGAGTCTGCACTATTTGTAAATAGGAAGATAAAGATAGAAATTACAGTCTAGAAAGGACCATCAACTACTGTTATTGTTGAATTATAGGGTATCTTACCTATCAGATTACTCTATAATATATAGTGAAAGAGGGTATAAATTAAGGGGAAATATTTTATGTATCTTATGCCAATATAATCACAGGTATAACTCAATAAAGTTCTATAGAGAGATTCTGACTACTATAATAAATAGTTGCTATTGTTTAACTTTCTAAGAGTACCTATCTTATTAATTAGAATCTTGATCTAGATTACCTAAAATGAACTGAAGACTATATTATTCAGTAATAAACTCTTATTTATGATATTAGCTATCTCATATTGTGCCATACTATATATAACAATAATAACTTCATAATAGATTTTATTGGTGATTCTAGTTATTAAATAGATGATGGTAGTTATCTCTCTTAAGGCTATAATTTAGCTAAGTCTACTCTATCTGATAAGTTTTCTGATTACAGGTCTTAACTTTATATCTACATTAGAAAAATTATCTAGTTATGAGTTATTATCATACTTCTATTAAATTATTTTATTAATGATTAGAATCGAGATATCTTAAAAGGCATATAAGAAGATTAATGCCATCATCTATGCGAACTATCCCTATGCTTCTGTTAAAGCAAAGCCTAATATAGCTGTAATAAAGTGGCTTTTCTTAAACCTACTGTAATTATTATTAGATATTATCGACTAAATCGATTAGGTGTCATTCTTATCTAATCTATAATCTATCGAGATTATATCCTTACCTAATGCAACTATTAATTAGTTACCAACATGTATAAGTTAATCAGTTATATTAATAATGAGCCTCAATCATACACAGGTCATAGTACTTATTTATACTTCTTACATAATAATAACTAATAAAATATATGATAATAATTAATAATAGGTAATGAAGTGAAATTAACAGAAATAACAATATTATTAAGGATGATTAACTAATAGAGACATGGTAATAGATGACATTAGTTCAAAACCAATGTAAAAGCAATTTAGAGAAAGCATACTAACTAATATATTCTAGTAATATGCCCTATCTCATTAAGAGTAATGATGAATGAAATTAAGAGAAGTCTAATTAGTATTAGAGTAAAGTACCGAGAGGGAATTTTGAATAAAGAACCTATTAAGGAGTGTTGAGAGCCTGAAATAATAATGAATATTAAGACTAGGATTAATTTTAGTTTACCTATTGCATAATGTATCAGTGAGTATATCTCTAATGTAAATACAAGGCTTATAGAAATGCAATAATATTAGAGATATGACCCGAAATCAGATGAACTAATCATAATTAGGTAATTAGACCTAACTGATGAATGTAGCAATATTCTGAGATAAATTATGATTAGAGGTAATATGCCTATCGAATCTGGAGATAGCTGGTTTATCATGAAAATAATGGTAGTTATATTATCAATCAAATCATCTGAGAGTCTAATAATAATAGCGCATTAAACTCCAAATATCAGGTGTTAAATTAGATATGATAATATAGGGATTAATGGCTAAACATTAATATCTAATGAGAAACAACTCCATTTCTAAATTCTATTCTAGAATTAACCTGAATGAATACTAAATCTTATAAGAGTTATAATTGAATAATATGGGCTAGGGTGTCGCTAATTTAAATAGAGTGTGTAATAACATAAATCTTCTGCTTATTGATTATCAATATAAGGATCAGAAGGTTATATATAATTTTATCAATCACTGACATCTACTCACTAAAATATAAGGAACTAAATGGATTAGAGACCCATGTAATTTATATCCTAAATTCTGATTATTATGATATAATTTGCCTCCATAATAATAGGGTAACCTGGAAATGGAATTAAATTGGCGGATTTTGATATCAGCAATGAAATATATACTTTAATTAGATAATACCCTCTAAATCTTACCTTATCATTAATAGTATTGCATGACTGTTATAAGTAAATTTAGCAATAATAATGACTAGACTATTCTATATATAGGATATTATTTCAAGTAAACATGATCTCATAATAAGGGTTAGATATATATTACTCTTAGACTATATTCTGTTGTAACTTATAGAATTATGATTGGAATTGCTAGTCATAATATAGTCAGCAGATTATTATGAATTATCTTTCGAGATTGTACAAACTGCCTATCAAGTGCTGCTAATACAGTATTAAGTTATAACAAGGTCATAGTAGTGGAAACTGTTATGTAATTCACTCTAATTAATGTAATGTAATGAACTGTTATGTAATTCACTCTAATTAATATAATATCATTAATTAATGGTAGCATATTAGGCTCATAATCTAATTATGATGGTTCAATTCCATCCATTAATAATAGAAGACTACCACGTAAGGGATAAAATGCAATTAACTAAGCCTATGCAATTGCAGATTCTGCACCTGCCTAGATTAAGATATATAAAGTAAGATGGGAACCCTTATTATCATCTATCAGAAAACTGCCCTCTTTCATCTATTTTAATTAACAGGTTATCAAATTCAGATCATTAAAATGGAGATACTAAATAATAAGAGCGTAGTAGTCTATGCACTTTAGAGGAAATATTTTATGATGGCAGACTATGCAGATTCTGTCTTATTATTAATGCTCACTAATAGATACTAACTGATATTAAATAACTCTCAACTGATAATTAAGCTGGTTCAATTATTACTCATCATCTAATAAATGGCTCCAATTAAATTACCTATTAGAATGAGGGTAAATTTTCTACTGATATTCCATTACATTTCTCGTAGATTAGCCAATCTTTCATTATTTGACTTATCCCTATATATCTTTGGCCCTTTGATATATATCTGTTTTGTACTTCACGGTTGGTTTGAGTATCAGTAGTTAACTGGTTTTCAAGATGTATTTTTTGCTTTTAATTCTACATTGGTTAGTCTAAAATCTAATAGTAATTTCTCTATACCTTCTCATTTTCTTTGTAATCCCCCTCATACTAAATTTAGCAGTATTGATAGAAGATCTAAAAAACTAACTCAAGATCAAAAAGAGATTTTAGTTGGTTTATGTTTAGGTGATCTTTATATTAGTCGAGCTAATCTTTCTTCTAATGCCCATTTATCCTTTGAATACGGTGTATACAATGGATTATTTTATACTTATCATTTATTAGAGGAGGTTTTTCATACATTTGTTATGCCTGGCTGGTGTGATCCTAAATTACGTTATAGAGGTGACCCTAGCATTAATAAAGGGCCTCGTTGGAGTGCTTATTTTTGGACCAGATCTTATGCTTGTTTTAATCCTTATTGGGATATGTTTTATGCACCTAACACTAAAGGTGGTAGAGCTAAATTCATGAAAGTGGTTCCTAATAATATAGGTGATATGTTAACAGCAAAATCATTAGCTTATTGGGCTATGGATGATGGTTTTGCTTCTCAATCAGCTTTTGGTTTTAGTACTAATGGTTTCTTTCTACATGAAGTTGAATTACTCTCTTCTGTTTTATAGATAAATTTCGGTATTATTACCACCTTAAACCCAACTTACAGTGGTTACATTTTATTATTATCTTCTCAATCTTTACCACTTTTTGTCTCTTTGGTAGAACCTTATTTTCTTCCTTCTATGAGCTATGAGATATAAATTACAAACCTATACTAGTAGAAACACTATTATAGATTTAGGTTCAGGTTTAGGTCATTAATGTTTTTTATTCCTTTGCTAATATTTGTTTTAGGTAAGGTTACGCCAATAGGATATTTTCCTATAAAGAACCCATGGATAAGGAATATAAGCCATAGGCATCCAATTTGGTATAGTAAAGTAGTTATTACCAAATTACAAAGGGTGAACTGTCTACAGCATGAGAGGGATTCCAATTTAAAACTTAATTAGATGTAAAACTACAAATAGCAGGTTCAAATCTGTCACTCTTATATTATTTATAGGTCTATATACCTAATATGTCATTGTTGGTGTTAATAATATAATAATATCAGGGTATGATAGAGAATTATAAAGCTGAATAGCTGAATAGCATTCTAATATTTGACTAATAGGTATTCCTATACTATTATAGTTACGTTTGATTAAGTGTAGCTCAATGGCTAGAGCAACGGACTTTTAATCCGTGGGTTGCAGGTTCAAGTCCTGTCACTCCTATTTACAGCCATATCATAGATTCATTATAATAGAGTAAAGTGACAAATAATTTTATAACAATTTCCTACTAGTTTAACTAATTTATAACAATGTCACTATATTGTAACTAGTTTAAGTGATATTAATTATAAGATACATGATCAACCACTTAAATAGAATTATTACCAACTACTTGTTTGTCGATGAAATGTTTACTACTTGTTAAATCAGTAACTGGTATCTAACCATAGCTAATTATAATACAAAACCTATTCAATTTATTTACTAACAATTGAAGTAACTTATTATTTACTAGCATATAATCTATCATATTTTATAAGAACTACCTAAACATAAGGATTAACTGTTAAGGGTTGATTTTTGAATTTGAATTTGAATTTATATACTGCTGTTCTATAGTTTTGAGAAGCTACACTTAAACCTTACTTGAAATATAATAAAATGATTACAGCACTTAATCTTAATATTAAACGTAGACAAAGAATATTTATACGTAGACAAAATATAAAATAACCGTTAATTAAAGCAAGTATGAGTGCAACTGTTTATAATTATATAAAATTAGATTAGGATCATTTTAAAACTCGTAAAGGTGGATACTTAATAAGACGCATTATTGCTCAATAGCATTCTAACATGAAAGAGTTTGATGTATTAATGGATCATGCAAAAATTTTGCTCTTACTTAATCAATAGATGGTTATTAAAGGTTTGAATACTGAATCTTTAATTCATGAAGTTACTGCTAAACACAGTCTTCACAAATTTGAAGAACCTTTGAAAATTTATGCTGGTAAAAATATACTTATCAATTCTAAACAATGTGATGGTGCTCCTATTTATGTACCATTTTAAACTGATTTTAGAGGTCGACTCTATCCTAAATCTATCCGATTACGGATGGATGAACCCCTTTGCTAATGGGTTAATCTAGTTCTTTAAATACTCATAATAGTAAATATGCTAGAGCTTAGATTCAATTCTGGTGTGACATTCTTTGTAAAGTGAAGTTAAGATGATCCCAAGTGCTCCCCCCCTCCCATATCTTTTATATTATAGTTATTCTAGATGCTAATGAGTCTATAAAAATTTTGTAGGGGGTCAAGGGTTTGGTTTGGTTAGAGTAACGGACTTTTAATTCATGGGTGAATCATCTCAAGACTTGAGATGATTCTATTAGCTACCTTGTATTCAACCTCATCTGCTTTTATAACCATCGTATTATATCTATTTATTCTGGATAAATGCAATATACCACCAATACTTAATGCAATTTATTTACTTAACTAATTAGGATAAAACTACTCATTAAGATATGGACCAACCCATTTAAACATAGATGCTATATTACCTAATGTATTACAATTATATACTTACCCTAAATACTAATTGATGCAATAGGATAACAAATAAGATACCTATTAATACTGGGGTATATTATAAATTATTTACCTATTCATACGAAGATACTATTACCTTAATTATTAATACTCCTATTACATACTTTATAAGACCAATCCTTCAGGTATATACTATTATCTATTAATATATTAACCATTTACTTATATTTATTACTGGAATAGACATCTTTACCTTATTCCTATCTACCCTTATTATTACAAATTTACCTATCCTATCATTCATATTTATACAGGTAATATTGATGCAATATAATTCCTGATCAGATCATTAAGGAGATTATTTATACTGAAACAGAAATAACCAATTTTACCACTAAGGATTAATCTTATATATAATATGACACTTCCTATTTTATAAAGGTAAAGGTAAAGTTGATAGTTTAGGAGAGAAGTAGGTGGTAGCTAGCATATAATCTAGTACCAATTAATACTATTGAATAATACCAACCTTATCATTAGACCTTAAGTTGATACAATAAAGAACTTAGATATTTTAGGTAGTAATATAGGAGTCTTCCCACCTAGCTATTTGATATCATTTATCTCGATAGAGTTATGCTGTGGCTAATATTATTTTTGCTAGAGTAACGGACTTTTAATTCATGGGTTGCAGGTTCAAGTCCTGTCACCCCCCCTAAAATATACTATAAACCAATACAATATACAAATTCATCTTGTAGTAAATCATGTTAAGATAAATAAACCGATGGCTAATATTACTATAGACTATGCACAGTGATTGTACTACCTAATGGAGTTAATGACTGAGATTGTTATAGTACATAGGTTGAATAAAATAAGATCTGGTTTAAATGTAGATCATGTTACTAATTAAATTACATGCTATCCTACCTTAAACTAGTCACAATATTGATTTAATATGCTCTCTACATGAATCTCATGAGAGTATATATAATTGGCTTAGACAATATTACTTAGCCGTCTATTATAATTAAGTATTTATCTATTAATATTTATAAGCACTAATGCTTAAATGTATATCAAGGGTAAACCATTATGTATTCTAGAAGAACATTATTTATCATAAACTCAACTATACATGGATAATCAATAACTAGTCTAAACAATATTTATACTATAAATAAAGTATATCTAAACTGTAAAGGAAAGGTGAGCTGATTGTGAGCCCTCATTGTAAAGGCACAGAGTGTTCCAGTTGGCTAATATCTTCAGCCATTATTGTAGATTGAAGCGTAGACTCCCTAACAATAAAATATTAAGCTGACCATTTTATAAAATCGTAAGAATCAGATACTAATGATAGTGTGGAGAGCAAAGGTTGCAAGATTTAGGAATGATAAAGAGTTCCATTAATCATATGGAACAAAGAGTGAACACAATATTAGATGGATTAGTCGAGCCATCACCATTCTACCAACCAGGACTATAACAGCTTATTAAGAGCCTGAACGGTAAAACTTTGGAGGAATAGGTACTAATTATGTTTAACTATGACACCAAATTACTTAATAGCAGCAAATACAACTCTATGGTTTAATGTTATTTAACAACCTCTTTTACTTGAAATATCTTAATGTGTTAGGTCAGACCTAAGGTATCTGTATGACCATATTACCATTACGGTTAAACTAATAATTATAGAGACTATCTCTTTTGCTTAACTTATAGTCATTTATAATCTGCTAATTCCTTATTTAGGTTATAGCATATCGTATTGTTCATAAGTTTCTATAAATAACTATGTTCTTGGGTGATTTAACTAAATGGTCTATCAATTAATATTATATTGTAACATTAGCAATCTAATTATAGAGCCAATAATACAAGTAATCCTATATTTGGTTATAGTAGCCTTATCACCCGATATCCCGTTTGTAATGGTTTGGTTTGGTTAGAGTAACGGACTTTTGGTATATGAACCATCCACACCACAAATATTCTCACTTTTTCTTCTACCATATAGATGAACAACACTATTTTTCAATTCGATACAAATCGTTACAATACCATTTCATGCTCATGCTCATGCTCATGCTCATGCTCATACGCCCTTATTCCTTACTCTCCCTCTCCCTCCCCTATTATTCCTTACAATCAACCATCATCATCTCTTATTATCACACCTTACAATCAACCATCCTTATCTCTTATTCCTTACAGTTCACCATCATCATCTATTGTTCCTTTCTTAGGATCTAAATCTACAGCTCTCGTTACTAAATTTTCTTTTACACTAGGTCTATTCTTTACTTACTTCTGGAATTTTGAACAATTTATACATTGGTTCTCTACTAGATATCATAATATTTACCACTACGAAATTTTGCTCAGATTCCATCAAGATCATAGTCTTATTAATCATTTTTATTAATCATCTTGCTTCTATTGTTAATTATGTTCCTGAAGGTATGCATGCACAAATATTAACTCGTATTTATTATAAAAATAGAATCTATACTTTACATAGAGGTATTTTCGTTATTAAATTAGTTCCATACACATATTATTCTTTTAGTATTTGATCCTATGACAGCTACATTCCAATTACAAAGTTTTGGTTTATTTGGTATTGATGGTATATCTCTTTGGTTAGTTAGTATAATTATGCCTTTAGTACTATTAAGTAGTTGGAAAACTATAAATATAATGCAAAAATTGTATGTTATATTATTGGTAGTAGTGGGGTTCTTTTCCAATGCGGCATTTATAACAACTGATTAGTTGTTATTTTATATTAGTTTCGAAGGAATATTAATACCAATGTATATGCTGATTAATATCTATGGTAGTCGTAACCGTAAAATTTATGCTGCTAACATGTTTTTCCTTTACACTTTGTTCGGTTCATTATTCATGTTAATAGGTAAAATACTTTTATATTTAGAAGTTGGTAGTACAGATTACAATGTGATATTAAGCACTTCTATATCAGAAAGTAGACAAATAATATTATGGTTAGCATTTTTTTTGAATCAACCCGGTACCATGGAAAGGACCTCACCAGGTTTAAATATTATTTAAATTTTTAGTCGTATGATCTATAACAAATATTTGAATCGGTTGGGTCCTATCGCTGTAATGGATCACTGATGAAGTTTAGATCAAGCTGCAGGCTTATGATAGTTTAAATCTACTATACTGCATTCAAATAGAACTATCCCTAATATTTATATTAGGTTCTTCATAGGATTATAAATATACAATCCTATTGGTGTAGGTTTACCAAAAACTGAGTTTAGCATCTTTATGGAAAATAGTAGAAACATGAGTTACAGCAATTAAATAAGAACCATTGACTGCATGGAAATAGTTATTAGTTGCAATCAAATCAGATAGTTTGGCTTTATAAATTGGTTCCCTTCCCAAACAGAACACGAGAGGCATGAATTAAACGTATACGATAAATAAAGGTACGGATTAATTTACTCTGGCTGCATCTATGACATGATAATGGAATTGGACCATATTCCTCTTCCTCCATTTTTAAAGCATCTACACCTGCTAATTCTGATTTAGCAAGAAGAGAACTAGTAGATATGAAAGGAATATAAAAAGACAATAATAGGTAATGAATGCTATTGTAACAATCAATCATACTTAACATTAGACCTTGACAAAAATGTCTAGTACAGTAACTTATCTTACAGCACAATATAATTAATAGTTAAATACCATGAATAGTAGTAAACAATAAAGTATAACCTTAGCATCGGATTATTAGTGACTAATCTGACTGCTTGCACTTATCATTGGCACTTAATAGCTTAAAATACTATTGTAAACAAATAGCGTTCATATTTAAACCTTAATATGAAAGGACAAAATATTATAGAAGTTAGTGTTAAGAACTAGATATGCCCTTAATGTGCTATAAATCAAAATCAAAATCAAAATCAAAATAACATCAATGAGCGGATGGTTCCATAAAATTAAAGAGCCTAAAATAGATAAATGAAAAGTAAAATTAGAGAAGCAGGAAGAGAGAAGAGAGCTATAATAACACTAATTAAAGGAATAAAGATTATAAGGAAGGCATAATGAGGGATGAAACCAGTAGCCTATAATTCCAATTTAAAGGAAAAGTAATGAATTAATCTTACTAAACCCATAGGACCCTATAATTCAACCAGACCACGATCCCAATATCTAAACACATTATTAGCAAAATTTAAAGTATTGTGCATTGTCCAGTGATTAAAAATGTTGAAATGATTTAGGAAAGAAGTATAATATGAAAGAGAATGATAATGAGGAATAGTTGAAGTAAAAGTAGAAGTAGAAGTAATACTAAAAGGAAGAGAAGTTAATTTTCTCAATGGTTTAGAAATAGGAAGAAGAGTAAGTAATATCTAAAGAGTTGCAGGTGGTAATAATTTTAATAAAGAAGGTGGAGATAGAGGACCATCAAGCATAGTTAAATTTGAAGGATGAGTAAATAGAGCTTGTTGGTAGAAAGTAGAACCTAAACCAAGGAATAATTCATGAGTAAGGAAACCAAAGAAAGCAGCCCCAAAACCTAAAATTAATAAAGGAATTAACATTAATAGAGGCGGATCTGCAATCGTTTCAAGAACTGTATGCGGATAATGAGGAGCACTTAAGAAAGTTAGAATCATTAATCTGGCAGAATAAGTTGCAGTTAAAATTGCAGCAACTAGAGCTAAAATATATGCAATAGTAGTTGTAGCATTTCTAGGAACTAAAGCCATTTCTAATAGATAATCTTTAGAATAAAAACCAGTTAAGAAAGGAAATGCCATTAAAGATAAACTACCTAATAGAATGAAGCTATAAGTTTTAGGTAATAGCTATACTAAACCACCCATTTTGCGCATATCTTGTTGATCTGCCAGGGCATGAATTACAGCACCAGCAGATAAGAATAATAGTGCTTTGAAGAATGCATGGTTGCACTAATGGAATAGAGCTAAACTATATTGACTTAAACCACAAGCAACGACCATATAACCCTATTGACTAGTAGTTGAGAAGGCAATGACTCTTTTTAGATCATTTTCTAACAATCCACAAGCAGCACCTAGAAGAGCACTTAAACCACCCTACCATGTTACTACAATTAGAGTGGTTGAACTCCATTCCTATAAAGGACTAATACGCATTAATAAATAAACACCAGCCGTTACCATAGTTGCAGCATGAATAAGTGCAGATACAGGAGTAGGCATCATTTCCATAATATTACTATTGTGGAATGGACTTTATCATCTATGTTAAATGTACAGTCTCTGAAGTCAGATATCTAACTTGCTGATTGATCTACTAAGATGTTTCAGCATATAATTTAATTTAGGGAGGGCCCTATTTCTCATTGTGAAAGAATAGTACCATAATTATAGACCTATTTTATACATCATTTTAGGATGCATATGAGGTTACACAATATTACGCTACTTACCAACCATAGCTGAAGGAATGATAATACGAACTTTATCAGGACCAGAACCAGAACCAGAACCAGAACCAGAACCAGAACCAGAACGAGCTTTAGTAATAGTAGTCAATCCAAAATTAGTAAATAGAACATTACGTAACAACTCAACCTCAGCTAAAGTAAAATCCTCAGTACATAATAATACCCCTCTAGCTGATTCCCAAACACCATCATCCATAATCCATAATCCAATAGGTGAGAGCAATAGCATCTAATAAATCACCGACATTATGAGGGACTATTTTAATATATCTTCTATTGGATGGATCGATTCCAGGAATAGCTTTTCTATACCAAGCTTCATGATAAGTATTAAAGACAGTATGAACTAATGTATCGAAATGAACATGTTCATAAGTATTACCAGTACGAGAATCATAATGGGAGTAAGGTTTCTATGGTCCATCAGGATTACCAAATAATATACGATAGACTTCGTATCTAATATGAAGAACATATTGATAATTTACATCACGAGTACTATATGTAAAAGCTAAACGTGTATTACTAGTAGGACTACCACGACTTAAATGACCATCACCCAATAAGTTACCTATTAATTGGGATTTGATATCAGAAGGTAATTCCTAAAAACCTTTATGTTTGGTACTATACTATCTATAATGTGATTTTATGTAACCCTCCATGGCTGACGCTAACCATGTATGAAGACCCAATTGTGCCGATTTAGCTGTAGCACCAATTAGAAGAAAGATGGTTAAGATAAATACTAAATCTCCATTTAGATAACTAGCAACACTAAAAATACTAGCCATTGATAAATCTGAAATTAGACCTATCGCTAACAAGATACCTAAAGTTAATGCCCAATCACCTACACGGTTAATTAAAAAGGCTTTCAATGCAGCAAAATTAGCAGCCATACGAGTATACCAGAAATTAATTAATAGATATGATGCTACTCCAACGCCTTCCCACTGACTTTATTATATCATCAAATTCATACTTTATGAAGCATTGAGGAATGCATATGAGGTTATACTATAGCCCTTACTTTAGGGACTGCACGTGCACGTGCACGTACAGGTATCGTATCTAAATACCCATATACCTGGAGTACGTTTTTTGAGCCCAATACCAAATTTATAAATAAGTACATCAATCAGCACTAATACTTCGCAATGTTTTAAGTTATTAATATGCAACATTAGACCATTAGCACTTAAACCACCATAATCCATAAAGCTAAGAGAAGTAATTAAATTACCAATATTAGCAGGTAAAATTTAAAAGATAGGATTAGCTCTGGTACCAGATAAAGTACTAGTTGGAAAAAATGATTCACGAACCCAATTAAAACAGGGAAAGGTCTAAGTTTTAAACGATAAAATACTATAAATTTTTCCTGTACGCGAATCTGGTTTACGTACATTGATATTAGGTCTGGCAATTACAAATGGAACAAATATTTCAGCCAACCAACGCATATAATCACCATGAGCTTACTAAGTTTGATCAAAAGATAAGGCTAATATCACCTTTCAAACTACAACGTTCAGCATAAAGATCAACTAGCATTAAACCAACAACAATTTCAAAGAAATTAAGGTATAGTTTCATATTTTCTTTATACTCCCTTGTATATATTTTACTACTAGGATAAACTACACCTTTGCGCGCACTATTAGATTTTATACGGTAACTTTTATTTTTACCAGAACTCAATACAATGTAAAAGAGGTATAAGATAATACTTCTAATTAACCACAAATATTATCTATCCATTACTAATAGACATGTACGAAATTGTAAGAACACATAAACCTTAATTGTATACATTTAGATGAAATAATAGGACTACATCTTTATAATATTACACATAGTCTCTGGGGTATCAAAGATACCTGCTGATTATCATAACAATGACTTCCAGCATTTTAGTAATGTTTTATTAGAGCTGGTACTAACCCTAAAATATAACCTAGAGATTTTCACCTGTAACCTAGATTAACATAAAGAAAGAGAATAATGATAAATAGGAAAAAAAACGAGGAAGATGAGGATCCATTTAAATCTATTTATATAACATAGATTCATGAAAATAAGGACTAACAATACTTCTTAATAAAGGCATTGATTGAGATTTAATATAAATAATATATTGTCCTTTTTTAGATGCTTTCTCTAAAGTAAACGTACAATCTAAACAAAATTTGTCTTTCTACATGAATACCTACATTTCAACTTCAATCTGAGTAAAAGAATGAGTAGCAAGTCTAAAACCATAATCAGCTTGATAACCATCATCCATCATCCATCATCCAAAATGCCTAATCCATAGCAGTAATATACTCTCCCTAATTCATAGGAATTCGTTTAATACCATTTTCATAAAAAATTGGACGAAGTTCAGACCAATAAGAATCACGACTTGTATAGAAAACCGCTTTTAAATAACTTTTATTAGTACGCGGATCAAGTCTATGACTAACACTAATTTTACCACATTTAACACCCGCTGTAACCTAAGTAGAATAAATATATTCAAGATAAGATAGATGAGAACCACCTTGTCCTAACATTAATCGAGAATTATGTTTAGGATTCCTCTAATTACAGTTAGAAATAGTAGCATCACCCTATATTAATCCCCAAATAGGTGCATTGGGATATTTATTTAAATGAATTAAAGGTAAAACAGATAGAAGCACTGATTCAGATATATATCCCCAAGATAACCAACCTATCATGGTAAAGATTATAAAATAATAATAATAGACTTTGTAATTAGATAACGTCTATAGAGCTGAATTCATGTTATTAAATAGACCTCTGACTTTCATCTGAGGATTGGACTATATCTTAAATGTTAGATCCAGCTTGGCACGAAAGGGCCAATCTGGCAATCGGTCCTAAAGGCCTGATTTATATCGACATTATAACATTGTATTGCATATAGTCTCTGAGAATCCCTTATAGAAAAGGGTTTCTGCTGATTTTCTTATTTTGAATATAGGTCGAATTTCATCATAAGAACTTCCAGCATATAGCAATATTTAAGGAAAGCAATCCTACTTTCCATATAACCCATTGAATAGATTTGTACCTAAGCTGATACATATATCACAGGAATTAACATTGATACTGTTAAACTATCATATACCAGCCCCCATTCTACATTCTAATATAGTGATTCGATCCAATAACCTAATTTAATAGATACTGGTGACCCATTTAATCCTACTTCTATAAATGCTATTGTTGATAATATTGCTGTCAACACAATACAGATCACACTTAGGATTGGTCCTCCTTTCTACCCACATTTTCTATTTACTCCTATCTATCCTCCTAATAAAGGTAATGCCTATATTGCCTAATACATTTTAATTTATTTTATATTTTCTTACCCTACCAATCGCATATGCGTAAGCATATTATAATATCATTATCAATAAACTAACTACCCCTCACTTCCTTTCACTTTCACTTTACTATTAATATTATCATACCTTTATATTATCAAATCAGTATCCAAAGTATAGAGCTATTGTATCAATTTAATATATGGTTCTGTTATTCAGCATATAGGCAACCAATAAAATAAATATTAGCATTAGCATTAGCATTAGTAGGACCTAAAAGTTTAATAAAACCAGTAAAATGGTAACTCTCAATTTAGGATAAACTAACAATGTAAGATAAGTAGCAACTATTATGATCTAAGAGTAAGGTGACCACTAAATAATAAATAGTAGCTAACCAACTGAGCAATCCATCTAGTTTAATCAGTAACTCTATTCCAATAATCTTACTATAATATTTTCTTTACTCCTTACTTATCAATTCCTCGTATCAGTCAGGGCGAAAGGGATCGAACCTTGATAGCAGGTATGGAAGAGTAAAGGATTACAATACCCATTGAATAGGTAAGAATGATTTAATACCTACACTTAAACTATCCACATAGTTAATTCTTATCATTCATGCAGTTTATTAACCTAATCATTAAGGTAACGATCAATTTGTTAGAATAGCTGCATTGTAATGAACTCAATGTCATTATTCACCTTAGTAGTACTATTTAGGTTACAATTACTCTCGATAAAGTATGAATGTACTTGATAACAATATAAATAGTTACTATCATAACCCTAATTATAAACTACCATAAAATAAAGGAGTAAACTTATTCTTAGGAATGCTATAATATAATTAAGAGTTTTTATACTCAGAATGCTTTATATTACTTTATTGTGTAATACTAAATAAATAGTCATAAACCAGCTACCAATGATTGAATTAGCTTAACTCAAGATAGTCTTTCATCTTGAGAAATCTTACAGTTTCCACGGCAAAAACATAACCTATCCGATTGCGGATGGGTCACCCAGTATTACCCATTAGGGGTGATACCATCTAATCCCTTATATAGTATTTGGGTAACCTAACATGAAACGACTTAGCATATAAAGTGATTTAGTTGATTGGGACTACTGGTATTGGTTTCTTGTAACTGATCCATCTATTGTTGGTATCCAATTACATTCTGCATTTTTTCCTCTAGATATAGTTTATGCTACTCATAATATTCCTTTTCATTGGTGCATTTCATGCTATTGATTATTACATTGTGGTTATCCTTTATCTATTGATCCTTTTGCTTCTTTACTAATGCTACTGGTTTAGATTATTAGGTTCTCTCTTTATGTTGATTCCTTCTACTATCTAGGTTTTTATTTACTTTATACTTCATTCTTTATTACTTGTTGTCTTTATTACCAGTTGGTGAATTGACTTACTTGGTAGTACTAATAAATGGGTATTATTTAACGGTTGCAGAGGGTGTAAGAATAACTGCTTTCCTACCACTTATTGGGACATTCTTTGGTACATGTGGTGTTGGTACTTTGATCTTTCTTCCAAGAAGAGGTCCATTGAATACTAAAGGTATTCGTACTTTAGTGATCAATAACCAACTCACATTAGGTAGTAATTATATTATTCTGTAAAAGATTTTAGTGATTAGTTCAATACATTTAAATTAACAATCCTGGTTCACCCTGGTTCACCCTGGTTATACTTGTAATCAATTAGTTAACATTTAAAGTACTAATCAATTTGTTTAGTAAAACATGTAGTTAATATAAGTAACATCAATTATTATATTTTTTTAAATATACGTGATCTTATTTGTTTTTATTGGGTAACACATATGTATTCTTTATGTAATTATCTAATCCGATTACGGATAAAATATCGTCTATTTGTGATGTTAACTGTTTTTGTATGTAAAACATTCCATCGATTTCCATATTAGATTCTTTTACTTCATCTGGCATCATCATCTTTTCACCTTGAGTACGTCCACCCTTAACAAATACATATTCTAATCTTGTACCTGGAGGGATATCCATTTTATTTTCATTAACTAATCTTCTTGCCATTACTACGTGGGGTGCCTTAACTTTATATGTTGCTAAATTGCCAACAGATTTAGTAACAATCAGATCTGATATATCACATTTTCCTGATAGAAGGTTAAATATCTTGTGATCAATGTAATCCGTAATATCATCGTTATTACATCCTTTAGCTATCATCTTCATTATATCTTCATACATGTTACTTGCATATTTGCAATAATCTCTTCTAGCATTCATCACACCTTTGTATGATAGTTTATTTTCATTAACCATTATGTACCGTTTTTTGGATAGTAGTATTACTTTATCATAATACGACTCTAAATTTAATGCCATTGGTTGTGGTAATTTATAAGTTACATCCTCACAAATTTTATTTGCCAGGTCTATCATCTCTTCTTTAGATACTTCATTCTTATGCCATATCATGCATGAGTCTGTGTCACCATAGATTACCTTAACAGGATATGTCTGTTCTATCTCATTTACTAGTTCAACCAAAAATAATCTTCCAATTGCTGTTATGGATTCAGCACATCCTATGTGACCGAAATATTTACTACTTTTGAATCCCATAATTCCGTATATAGAATTTGCACATATTTTCAAAGCATTTTGTCGTCTATCAAGAACTGTATATGTTACCGAAGATTTATCACATGTACGAAGTTGTTTTTTTACGTTTTTCCGCTCTGTCAAAAGTCTACCAATTAGTCCTGGAAGTAGACCAATCGGATTCTTTCTAAAATGGTGATTCTTTATTGAAGTAACTTCTTCAGATGGATTTTTTTTGTATGTTGATGTACATATGTTGAATGCAATGAGAATAGAGGGATACAACGATTGGAAATCAAGAAGAGAACAACAGTTGTATACTCCTTTAGTTGGTGTAAGTACATGTGCTCCTTCGTAGTCATGCCAAGTATTGTTATATTGATGTTGTAGAACTATGTTGCGGTTCATACATTCATTTACACATTGTGAGATTACTTTCATCTGTTCTCCTCGTGTATATATATCTTCTATTCCACATCTTGTTATTTTGGATATTTCACATGCATCAATCCACATGTCTACTTTGTCAAATAATTTTTACACTAGAACCGAATCTTGTATACAATATTCTGCGATTTCAAGCAAACCTGCAGGATCTCTGGTATTAAATATTTCCATCATTTTGACATGATTCATATCGTTCTTTCTTTCTCCTAAGAATTTTGAAGATATATAATCTAAGCTGTACTTTTCTAGTTTCATCCTCTTTAAGTACAGAAACATATCAAGTATTAACCTTCCACCAATAATTAATCTATTGTATGCATTAAACCCATATGCACTGGTTGACCAATCAACATTTATTACATCGATCGTACCCTTCAATCCTCTCGATACATCAGGTATTTCCATAAGTCTTAGCTGTAACCTTGAAATAATATATTTTATATCGAAACCTAATATGTTGAATCCTGTTATAATATCTGGATTCTCTGATTTTATAAGCTCAAAAAACTTTGTAATTAACTGGATTTCATCTGTACAAGGTATTTCAATTGTATCTGTTACACCAAGTTGTGATGTATGAGTATGCAATAAGATCTTTTTACAGTGTTGATAAGGTGTACGATACCTTGATACAATAACACTTATCATTTCGATCCTATCTGCTAACTTATATGCTTTTGGCATACGTAAGTCACTTGATTTAACTTCTATATCAAATATCATAATCTTTGGATGTGGATAAGGATTCTTATCAGGTACTGTTTCAATATCACATGGGTCTCGGATATTGAGTGATGGTACACGTATCCATCCAACATTGTTGATGTTAAACTGAGATAGAAACATAGTTATATATGGTATATCAGACATGTGACATTTCTTTTTATTTTCAAAAACAAACTGTGTCATGTCTTTTTTTGAATCAAAGAATACCTTATGGAACGGATATAATGTATAAATGTCTCTGGATGTAGCCATCTTTTTGTAGCTTACCTTGACAGGAATTACTGTTGATGGAGGTATTGTATCTCCTTCTACATAACAAAACGGAGAAAATCCATTAATTTTTATCATGCAATAATTCCCTTGCTCGTCAATGCAATGACCAAAAATGATGTTTCCTCTATGTACCCAATCATACACAAATAGCTCAGTCATGAAATCCATTGCTTAATTGATTACAACTTGAATACGCAATTAGATTATATGCACTGAACTAATTGCAACAAGAACACACAACAAATTGTGACAATGTACAAGTTACCAAAATACGGATTGAAAGTTATTCTTCCAATGAAGAAGGAAGTAGAAACGAATCAGAATGTTGTATCGAGTTCAAAATTTGTAAAATTTGTAAAATTTGTAAAACTTCGATTTACACGCAAGCAATATGACGCATTCAGGGAAGCATGCAAAATTTTTGAATGTGTAGCTACTGATCAGGAGTTTTCAAGTTTTGTGAGAAAGAGTCTAAATGCAGATATTAAACTTCAAACGATTACAACACAATTTATAAACCCAATAGTTTACGCACCTACAAGGATTGCAACTACTGGGTTTAAATCAGCTTCGTCTACTAAGCCTAAAGTGTCTAACACAACAAAGACCAATTATTTCACTGCTCCCATTGAACCAACTGAAGCATGTCTTGAGTTATATTCTCATGTGCATAATATGCTTGAAGAATCTAATATGAAGTATGATATTGCATCATCAAATACCACTTGTGTTACGGACATTAGAGTTATGATTAGTAAATACATTCATGGCAATAAGTTGAGGAATGATAACGGGGTTGTTGTTGATGATTTTATATACAAGGTCGCAAGCAACACTATCAATGAAAATAAAGCTTTGACTCTTAGGATTGGTGGTAACTATGTTATCCCTAGAGGTGACAGAAAGATTATAACACATATTGTCAAAGAAATTGCATTTGGTAAATGATGTCCAAGAAGAGAGTTACCAGTATCATAGTTGATTTTTAAAAATGTGGTTCATACTGTATTATATATTGATACAAATAGTCATATGAGTTTATGTTGGTATAGATAATTTTTTGTTTTTAAAAGTGTTGAATGCGACGCATTCATACAATACAATTTAATATGGATATTACACACTTAGCTGAAACATTGCATAAGTTGATATATTTATACATACCCCCTTTCTGCATATCTCTAGATAACAAGAGAAAATACTTTGATGATCTAAAAGAGGCGGATGAAAATTATGACATTATATCTTTGTTGAGAGTGTTTGCTGAAGAATCGTTGTTTGCAATGAAAAAACTAAATGAATATCTTTCACAAAAAATGGAAATATACTACGCGTACAATAGCGACTTCATGCAAACACAACATGTACCCCCCCCGTTTCCAGATCATAGTTTGATGGAGACAATCAATGATATAAAATGTGTTATAATATAATTGTTACCTTTTTAAAACTATTATAGTTAACTTGAAAAAGTTTTATACAGATATTTGTTTATATTATGTACATACATTATCTTTTAGTTATCATAATAAAGATACTCATATATTAATTGAAATATGATAGAATCGGTTATAAGTTTATAGAAGGATTATCAATCATGTTTATGATCAAAAAAATAACCAATTATGTACAATCCGCAAAAGATAAAGCAATTGAATTAATATTTATTAATGAGCAGTTCGAACATATAAAAAAGATTTTTTATAATATGTGCAATGTAGAATCTGACATAGACAATAGAATATTAAACATCGAAAAGAGAATGAATTCTATTGAAACTTTACTATATAATATAAATTCTAAAATTCCCGATAAAGATATACATACTAACGAAGAGATAATGAAAATACAAAACATTATTGACCAGATAAAACAAGATGTCCGAAATAAAAAAGTTACAAATAATGATACTAACGGAGAGATAAAAAAAGTACGGAAGAGTATTGACCAGATAAAACAAGATGTCCAAGATTCGTTAAACCAAATGCAAACTGACATTCATACAGAACATGAACAGTTATATCAACTTATAAAAAATAAATAATTTATGTAATATAACATATAAAATATTAAATTATTTAAGTTATTCAAAGTAAAGGGTAATATGTTGAAGTTTTTAAAACAAACATTTTCAAAAATAGTTGTCGATTGGAGATCATGTTTGTTTAGATACATTAGATTAATCTGTCTCATTTATAGTATGAATATTATCAAGATAAGCAATTATTATCGTTTTGGAAAACTAGTATTACATTATCGATTTTTAAAATATAGTTTATGAATAGAACAATTATACTTATAAATATCCATTTATCATCTCATTTAATTCTGCTATATCATTAGCAATTTCAGCGTCCTTTTGATCATACATAGAGGTCATTTGGTTAAGTAATTCCATTCGTAACTGATGATTACGTAAATTTTTATATAAGGACATAATTGTACAGAATGTTGACATATCTTTGTGAGTTGCATTTGAGTTAAACTTTATGGTATTGTAAGTTTCTACATTTTCTTTGATAGGATTTCCATGTTGGTCAAGAAGCTTTGTGTCTATCAACATTTTGTGAATGGGTCCATCTTTTACTATTTGTCTATTGGTCAAAGGATTTATAATTTTGTTTGGAACATTTGGTACTTCTTGTTTTACAACAGATGTAAAACTTATAGGTTTTGCCCATAACCCAGACTTTTTCTTGCGCAATCTAAACAATCCTGGGGAATAATACGGTGGGGTAGACATAGATGACATGTTTATGTGGTTATTTATTATGCGTTTAATATGTAATATAAATAATCTTCAATTTTTTAAGTTATGATGATATATAATATATTATGTTTTATTAATTCGTGAGTGATCTAGGGAATACAGACAATATACATTAGTGTTTTGAACAAGTACTGTAACACATTCGTAATCTCCGAGTTTATTTATTTTATTATTGATAGGACACAGTATCTGTTTTATATAATTTTTATGTTTGTCTTGTGGTATGATATTTTGTAAACATATTGCTCCTCCGATTAAATACAAATTTATGTTATAGCAATTATTATCATGTAATGTTTTGATCACATAATCGATGTCACCTTCAAGTGAGTTAATTCCGCTATGATGAAGCAAACCATGGAATATATCGCCAGTGCATGAATGTGCTATTGCAGCTATACCAATACAAGATGTCAATGATGATGTAAATAATGGTCCATCTCGTACAGATTTAGATATAAAATCATCCATGTCTACATCATAAACAGAACCATATTCATCTAATTCAAATGACATAGATGCTTCAATGATGTAACTATTGTTATGTTGTATGTTTCTGGGTAATATTATAAACAAATGGGTAAGGTTGAAACCATAATTCATGAGAAATCCTGCTATTTTTTTACCATATGGGACAGATTGTACTAACATGAGCAATTTGTTTTTATGAATATATGTAACATTTATAAGTAACTTCTGCGCTTGATCGAAGTTGCCATGTAGTAAAAAAGATTCGAATATACTAAAACATATAGTTGATGTAGTGTTCATGTTTATATGACTTTATTTTCGATATTTGATATATATTTTTCAGTTTTTATATATATAATAATGTTGATTTTTACATTTTAATACATATAATTTCATTGTTGTATGTATTATTCATAAAATATTAATTTAATAATAATATTTATTTTTAGTTTATATTGTATAATTAACAAAATTTTTGTATTTTATCTAGTTTATAATTTTAAGATTGGAGAACATCGTTTTAAAAACGTTTTTTGGAATATACAAACTTTGTGTACATAGATGATAATCTTTTTCATAATCTGTCATAAAATTGTCATCTTTTAGCTGTTTTTGGAGTACTTGATTAAGACCACATCTTGACATCACTCTGTTGAGTTTACCGATGCTAACTTTAGTTTCACTAATGTTTGTTATTCGTGTATCATGTATATTAATAGTATATTTATTTTTATATGAATTAGACATCTTTAATGAGAAACATTGGTTATCTGATTCTTTTTGGTGAGTCAATGCGATTGCAAGGAATCTGCATCGTATACTACCTTTTTATTTTATTAATTTTTCAAGATTGGTCCGATCATCATCTATCCATTGGTTCATACAGAATAATGCAGTAAATATATTTATGTTTTATGGAATGGTGGATGGGTCAACATCTTTCAATAGAGAATTTATTACGAATACATTTGGGAGATAACCATATCTCTGTTCCATTTCTTGTGTTGCTTTTACAGATGGTTCAATGCAATAAATTAACTTGGCTCTTCTCCATTTTATTACATCTCCACCTTGACCAGTACCGATGTCCATAATTACAGATCCCATATCATGAGAAGATCTAAGCATATCAATCTTTACTCTGTTATGATATTTTCTCATTAAATAACATCCTATACCAGTGAATATAGTACCAGGGATGGAATCTACAAGATTTTTTTCAACTATTTCAAGACTGTTTGCTTGAGGTTTATCTAATCGAAGTCTTGTTGGTACAAGGATGTTTGCACGTTTTTCAAATTCCCATATACCTTCAACACATTCATGATTTTCCCATGGCATATCAATAGACCAGTCATCGCATGTTTTTATCTTTTTGGATCCATCTTCGTCTGTATATATCTCGAGATCTACAGTGCTTGATTCTTTCCATTTTATTACTCGTTGCATATATCCTTTAGATTTATCTAAGAAGATCAAACCATCAATCTTATATTGTTTTTTGTAACTTAAGTACAGACTATTAAGGTCTTTGAATGAGTTAAAACTGTTATATTGTTTTGGTATAATAAAATCTGGTAATAATGAAGTAACATTATTTCTGATTGATATTCGTTTTTCAAAATCCATATCTCCTATGTATTCACCTTTGTGAACGATTATATCGATTACATAATATATTTTATCAATGTATTCTGAATCTAATATTGTGATACCAATATTAGTTTCATCAATCTTGCATATATGTTTTATATCTTTTGTTAATCCTGTAGATAATACTATACCATCAAGTACGAACAAAAATTTTATGACTCCATCTATTTTGGGAGTAACGACTAAGTTTTTACCAGATGACAACATTGATAATTTTTTCATTGTCATTGTTCGTGGTTTTTGGTATTTTTTGTTATTAAAACAGAATTCTCCGAAATTTAGTTCTGTTATGTGTTTAACAGTGATCCAATCGAAGTGTTCTACAAGAGTATCAGAATCTTGTAATATTTTGCAAACGTATGATATAGTATTAATTAGTTGATCTGGTTCAAATAAGTTTACATCGCATATTTATACTTCAACTCTTGGGTGACTAAGTTCTTCATCATTTGAATCATCTATTATATCGATCCATTGATTCTCTGATTTTGTTCTATATCTTTTTACATACGTACTTTCAACATTTTAAAGTGCATGATGCATTGATGGTATATCGATCTCTGTACTGACATGTATTGTGCACCACATGTTTGACAAATCTACTTTTAGAAGTGATGACTTGCATATCAGATGATCATCTCGTTGTCTGTATGTACATCTGCGATTATCTTTAGATATTATTTTTCGTTCAGTGTATGTTAGTATATCCCAGTTATCAATAGAAGAAATTAATCTTTCAACAGATGTTTTGTTAATTATAGGACCACGTATTCTTGCTTCTATTTCAATGTTTTATGGTTTAACATTATTAAGTAGTTTATTAGTTAAATCAACTATTTTTTCCATAATTGATTAAATTGGTGTTATAAATTGGTAAATTTGAAACTTATCCTTCGTTTGGAAATCTGTTTTACCAATGTCACTAGATATTTACCCAGACATCAATGAAGAGAACTTTCAATTTTTGATAGCTCAAAAGTTAGAGTTTAGGAATCTTGATAATCCTGATGGATTATACGCGCATCAATAATTCGTTAGATGGTTTATGTCGCCGTATACTCCTTACAAATCTTTACTTCTTTACTTCTTTTTCATTCATTAGGATCAGGTAAATCAATAGCATGCATAGCAGTTGCTGTAGATCACTATTTGTATGATAAGAAAAAATGTATTATAATAACCAAAGGTGGATCTGGTACAGACAATTTTGTTAAACAAATTCAAAGATATAAAACAATGTCGTCAAAAAAAGATAAGTGGGATGAGTCGGTGTTTAGTATGAAGCATTATATTTCATTGTCTAATCAAATAAATTTAATGACAGATGATGAGATAAAGAACACATATTCAAACAAAATTTTTATTTTTGACGAAATCCATAATGTGAGATATTTAAAAAGAGTAAACGATGCAAGTGTTTATAAATCTGTAATCAGAATGATTAAACTATGTGATAATATAAAGATTATATTGGCTACTGCAACTCCTATGACAGATAATTCAGATCAATTGGTATCTGTACTTAGTATATGTAATTCTACATATATACGTAACAATATTATTTTGGATAATTTACATTTGGAATCACCGACAAAAGATACACTACTAATGTTGATGAGAGGTGTTATATCATATAATCCGTTTATACTTGAGAAACCTATATCATCTTATATTGGCAAAAGTAACTACATACAAAATCTTTGTATATATACATCGATGATGGAAAGTCATCAAAAGGATGTATACAAAATGGAACTCTCAAAAGGTGTACCAAATGATATTTACAGATCATTAACCCATATATCTTTATTTTGTTTTTATGATGGAACATACGGACGTAATATTATGGATAATAAGATGGTAAAAATAAAACACAAGAATATCATAACGTCTGTATCAACAAAACAAACAAAGGAGATACGGTATGTAAAATATAAGATTATGCCAGAGTTTGCATATATGTTAAAAGGTGAGCATCTGCGAAAGTCTAGTTCTAAGTATAGTAAAATTATAGATATCATCGAAGAATCAGAAGGTAATATCTTTATTTTTTTAGAGGAAGTTAAGGGTTCTGGACTTTTGTTGTTTGCATCTATATTGGAAGAGCATGGATATGAGTTATATGTAGGAGAGGATCTTTCTAGACTTAAACCTAAGAAGAGATATACATTTTGTGTGGGAAGTACAGAGTTATCACCTAACAATATGGAAAGACTCGATGGATTTAATTCTGATTTAAATAAGAATGGTGAATATGTTAAAATATTTCTTGGAAGTAGAGTTATTGGAGAGTCTATAACATTTTTTAACGTTAGACAATTTCATGGGGTGACACCACATTGGAATGATTCTACTATTGATCAGGCAATAGGTCGAGTAGTAAGAAATGGATCACATAGTGCATTAGAACCTGAAAAACGTCAAGTGGATATATATATTAATGCAGCAGTTTTGCCGGATGATCCATATAATAGTATCGATACTATCAAACTACAAACGTGTCAAGAGAAACAAACAAATATACAACATATGGAACAACTAATGATTGATAATGCTGTAGACAAATATTGTTTGAGAGAAACAGATGTTATAGATATTACAGATGTGACAACATTTGCAATTGCGTATATAGATAACCATTTGGAACATATATTGCATGGTGTTACTGATGTATTTATGTCACGACAAACAATTAATATTAATAAGTTATCTAGACTAGTAGGTATTCATCCATTGATATGCAAAGAAGCTATATGTAGAATTATATTATAAAATATTCCGATAACTATTAATTCTGGTACTAGATTCTTGAGGGCATATGGATCCACAGTATTTACTGTTGATGATCCATCAATACCATATGTAATGATTCCACAGATAAAACATAAGATTGATAATGTTGTTACACATGATGAATCTGGTGTTATTAATGATATTATGTCTTTACATGACATGGGACGCAAAGATGTAATTATGAAATTTAGATACATGCCTGTGAAACAAAAGATAATCCTAATCGAACGATGTGTAGAATAAAACAGATTTGATATACTAGAACACATACCTACTGTATATGCAAGTATAGATAATAAAGTTTATCATATACTTTGGTACAGGGATCTTGAAAGTTCATATACTAGTGCAAACCCTGTTCCTAGAAACCCATCCGGTAAGACACGGATGTTTGATGGTGTATGGAAAACTTTAAATATAGAGGATGAAGTAGCTGTCTTACAAAAATATAAGGTACTGATAGATGATCTAATGGATACTGTGGATCACCATCCAATATATGGAATAATTTAGACAATAGATGGAGAAATACGGTTACGTCTTCGAAATATAGAAAATGTAAATATGTCTGTTACTGACAACAGATATGTTAGACGAGGTAAAAATATAAAATCTATCAGAAAAGATGATCTTGCAAGAATATGTTTAATTTTAGAAGATAAAGTAGAAGATTTGAACACAATAATGAAATTTAGTTCAATAAATGAAATTATTAAACGTATTGACACCAGAATTATTGATATGGAGTTGTATGTAATAATATAATAATGGATGAGGCATTTGAACGGCTTAGGATAATACAACAAAATCATATTAATAAGCAGTTGTTCTTTATTGCTTACAATTGTGTAATCAGATCAAAGGGAGATCCGGATATCTTAAAAGAGATAATAATCGAAGAAACTGCAGATACTCCCCAATATAGATCAGATTTAATAAGATATTGCCGACTTGTGAAATCTGTTATGTGATGGATACATTACAAAAAATAAGACAGAATGAAGAAATTATTGAGTATACAGATGATATAGTAGATAAAAAATCTATTCCATATCTGCTTGTTGCCATTAAGCAATATAATAAGAAAATACTTGTTGTGAAAAACTATTCTAATGATATTGCAGACATGATACTTGATGAGATAGACCCACAAGATAGTGGATATATCTTTCTTGCACATGAGCTTGATATAGATCCAATAAAAAATAAAATGGTTCCTAATCATAGAATAGCAACTGATGATGAAAATAATTATCTTCGGACAAACAAAATAACAAACTCACAATTACCTGTATTAATAATGAAAGATCCTATACGTAGATGGTACAATTTCCCTCAGAATTCTGTGGTTGCTATTGACAGATCTTTGCGTACTTATTACAGGGTTGTAAAATAAATTTAAAAAAATAATTGTGAAATATCCGTTTGTTTATATTCATATTTACATCAATACCATTTACAAAATTGGAACAGAAAAAAATCTTGTTGAGTATATGTTTTCTTTTCAGTGGAATCATTTAGTCTCCTTTAAGTTGTAGCCGAAATGATATTTTTTGAGAAAATAATTCAGTACCTGACATTTCCAGAACTTTTTTGAATATTTCAATACTTGTGGATTCTTGGATTCTTGGATTCTTTCGTGATCTACATAATCTTCTATGCACTTTTGTAAAAGTTTACTAATAACTGGTAGAGTGCACATTGATTGTGATAATGTGGATATCATGCAAAACATTAAATCTTTTTCATTCGTAACACGTATATCTTTATCCTTAAATAGAAATTCCATGATTTTTTTGATATCTAAAATTTTGTCACATGAAAAATCATCAATCACTGAATCATTAATATCTAAAATTTTGTCATATGAAAAATCATCAACATTAACGTCAATATTACCAAATATTTTTATCAGAGGAATAATTATTTTTTCTTTTTGTTTTATCCCAAGTCTTATAACTATATCATCCTTCGCCTTGTTAACATACTTAATCATAAAATAATTTGATAAATGTGAAATTTCCATGTGGTTAAATCCCATCAGAATCCGAATATTATAAATGTAGATATCTATTAACCTTTAAATTTTGGATCTAGCTGCCAGCTCCAACCCTATACCTTATTATAAATAATTTAAGGTATATAATAAGTGGTTAATTATCATTTATGATCTATTAACAGGAATTATTTCAGTGTTTATTGCATTTTAAGTTGGTCAGACTGTTTCTTCCTATTTCTTTTATAAGTTAGCTGGGTCGATTGTGTTATCTTACTAATAGATAAGGTAATTTAATTGGATCTCAGGCATTACTCTTAGTTGGTAAGTTTATCGGTAAGAAGAGAAGTAGAACAACAACAAGGAATACAAGTAAAGATAATGCATATCCAATGTATGAAGGGTACAGTTAAAATCATAAGTAGCCATAAATACTAATAAGTCAATTTAATTAGACCAGTAACTATGAAATATTACCTGGCAGATAAGACAATAACATAGGTAATAGAAATAAAGTAGAAAGCAACACCATAAAAGAGGTTGGAACTATTATATAGGTAAGACAAGCAATACTAACTAATAATTTAAGATGAACAGTACCTAATATAAGGAGGAACTTCAATAGTAGTAATACTAACAATATTAATAAGATAAGGCTGAAGTAAGAAATAAGACCAAAGTATAAATCGAAGTAGGAATAAACCAGCAAGCATGAATTCAAATAATAAGAAGACAGCAACAGGTAACCTAATTAGTGAAGCCATCCAATAATTAAAGAGTAGAAGAAGGAATACATGCAACATTGAATAAGGTAAATATAAAAAAGTAGTAAGTAGAAGGTTCGAACCCAGTACATACAAAGGATCAAATAGTACCGAATAGAATAATGAAGGTAATAAAGTACCAATGAATACCACAATTCTAATCATGAAATATTCCATAGATCACTTGGAGAAGCAGTTAATGGAGTAAGATCACTTGCAGTATCAGTAAATGGAATAGTATTACTTTCAGTGGCCGAATTAGAACTATTAGTGTCTACAAGTGTACCAGCAGTGGTAATAACATCATTAACATTACCACTAACTTCTAAATGATATTCCAATCCATTGGATCTTGAAGTGTCAACAAGATAAGGATCAGCAATAGCAAATTAGGCCCAGGTAAATTATTAAGATGGTAATCATCAAGCAAAATCCGATTAAACCCGATAAAAATCCGATCAAATCCCATCAGAATCCGAATATTATAAATGTAGATATCTATTAACCTTTAAATTTTGGATCTAGCTGCCAGCTCCTAATTTATATAATCCCGCTTATGGCGTACATCGGGAGAAATTCCATATATTACTACATGGTTCTTTACAAGATATACATCTTGATGGTGGAGGTTTACCAATAACTGAGTTTAGCATCCTAGATTAAAACAAAATAAACCCCAACCCCAACCCCAACCCCAACCCCAACCCCAACCCCATATAACATGGGAGCAATAAACAAGTAAACAAAACTAAATTGGTGGTAATGAAACTAGAAACCCATATAGTAACCAAGATGAAGATATAGTTAATCCATTTCTAAAACTTTTAAATAATTCCTATAATAACACACTAAAGTATATAAGTAAAATATAGATAGGAATTCTTATGTTATTGCACCAATCTTCAGACACATGAGTTAAACAGAAGGTTAGAGATATGCAGCATATAATACATCCAACAACCATAGATAAAATAAACCAGTTAATTTAAATAAGTATGTCATGGGATAGACCATTACCTCTCCAAATATAAGCAATTAAGATAATAAATAAGACCAGTAAAATTAAAAGTAAATAACCCATCAAATAAGTATAACTATTAAATATAAAAAACACTTCATTTGGAGAAGCATAATGTAAGCCTGTAAACCCTTCAACTGGAGATAGAGTAGTAGTGTTAGAAGCATATTCAGAATAAGTAGGTGGTAAGGTTTGTAAACCAGAATCATGTGCTGCAATTGCTACATCAAGGGCTTTCTAATTTTCATTGCAGCAATAAGAAGCAGCTGAAGTAGCAGAAGTAAGAACAACACCAGCTACAACTGCTGTAGTAACTCCACCAATACCAGTAGTCAGTTCTTTAATAGCTTCATAGACAACTTTATGAGTTGTTATAGCATTAATTGAGTAATTAGTAGTAACTGCATTATTAGCAACCTCGCTATAAGCAACCATTTTAGCTCTTAATTCTGGAACCCATTCTGGTAATGGACCACAAGAAGTATAAATAGGGGATCTAACCAACGGCTAAGCTGTATTTTCATTTAAAATACAAGACCCTGAAAATGGTTCCACTTAGAATAGTATCAATAGTTAAAGGTGGTATTTCAGTAGGTTGAGAAGAAACACTAGTATTAACTGGGGATAAACTATCAGAAGCGGATTCAATCGAGGAACCACTTGCTACAGCAGCTAATTCACCACTAACTGTATTTTTGTTACCACTTGAACCACTTGGACCACCTAATGGGTCAGGTATAGCTGGTAAACCACCACCATCATTAATTAATACCATAGACAAGTCAAATAAATATAATAGGCAAATGAAGGCTAGCCAAAAAAAAATACTATCTATATACCAAATAATTAATGATTGATAAAACTAAATAAGTTAAACCAAATACATTATTAATTGTTATTAAATTACGAATAGTTCTATAAAAGTAACCACGTATCAAAATAATAAAACTATACTAAGCAATATATAAATCAGCAGCACCGGGTGTATAATTAGTATAACCTGCATAAGATTTAGATGGTAGAGAACGGACCGCCATTAAAGGTAATAATGCTAAACCTAGACTCTAATCACTGAAATCTAGAATGAATAATAATTGGGAAGACTATATTAAGAAAGTTGCTGGTTTGAAGATAAAGAAAACAGTGAAAGTGGATAGGATAGAGATAAGATAAGAAATAGAACGAGGTATAGATAAAGAAGTGCTATATAAAGGAAGATCAAAGTGAGAAACTTTAACCTAATATAGATAATTAGCCGCACTTACTACTGAAGCTAGAATAGCAATAATTGCAATCCAATAGTAACCTAAGTTAAGATAAGCTTGTAATACAGATAATTTAGCATAAAAACCACTTAATGGTGGTATACCTGCCTATGAAAAGAGACTTAATGACCATGCTAAGGCAAGTGGTTGATTAGATTTGAATAATCCTGCCAATTGTGTTATTAATAGAACTTCACGTTGATTACTACCGGACCAATGGGCTTGACCAATTGCTAATAATATAGCAAAGAGATTAACAGAAGTAAGACCATAAATAATTAAATATAACATATAGGAGTCAAATTGTAAGGAAGCTAAGGCTAACTATAGAAAACCTAAATGACTAATTGCCGAATATGCTAAAAATCTTTTAATACGCCATTGGCTACCCAGACCAATAGAACCTACAATTAAAGAAGCTACACCAGCTAAAATAAAGATTAATTCCATAGATTGTAATAAATGATAAATTTGCATTAAGAAAGCCTATACAGCCAATTTAGGGATATGTGTCATCCACGCTGTAGTAGTTGTAGGTACAGCATCATATAAATCAGGAGCCCAGTTATAGAACGGTGCAGCACCTAATTTAAATAAAAATGTAATAACCATTAATAATAATGGCCATTGAACTAGATCATTACCATCTAACATAGAAAGTGATAAACTAATATGATCATAATGAGTACTACCTGTTAATGCATAAAGTAATGCAACAGATAATAATAAAAAGGTAGTAGTCTAAGCACTTAATAAGAAATATTTAATAGCAGCAGATAAAGCAGCTTCAGAAGAACTATTAATACTAACTAATAAATATAATGATAAATTAAACTATTCCCAAGCTGTTACTGTAATTACCCAGTCATTACTACTAATCATATAAACCTAACCAATAATGTTTGATAATATAATCTAATAAAATTCAGGACGTCTAGAATATATAGCTTGAAGATGAACAATTGCTAATATCTATACCAATAGATATATTTCACTGGTTAAAATTGATGCATTAATTTTACATAAACCATCAAGAAATACTACATCTCCTTGCCAATGATATAAACTATCTATAATAAATAACTAATAAATTACTAAAACTAATGTGGTTACTCTACTTATAAAATGATTTTTCTATTTAGATACTCCAGCATTCTATGTTCCAGGCAAACTCTAGAATATTAAATAAATACTCACCATTAAACCAATACCTAATATCATTCTTTTATTATTTGATTTAGATCCATTGCTTTACAGTCACAAGCCTTTACAGCCGCTGCAGTGAGCTATAGGTTAAACCTACATGATCTCTCTTCTTTTACTAACCAGTTAAGGAATGAACATGGCTTAGAAAGTTCTAGGAACTTCCTTTTCCTTCAATATGACCCTTTATCATGCTATCCCTATCCCTAACTTATTTAAATCATACCTTTATATTAATGACCAATAATACCTATCAATGATATAAGGAAATAACAATTAAAATAATAAATTCAGCTAGTGCCACTATATTTGATGTTTAAAATGTATAATATAGGATGCAGATATATCTGGTCCAAGCCTTTTCTGATGGGAATCATTCTATTATATGGGTTTAATATGTAAAATATGAATATAGTAAGATATGGTATTTAGCACCACCCATTGATCTATAAACAATAATGATAAATAAGTTAAATTTATAAGATGGAGCAAAAAAATAGAGGAAGAAATAGATAAATAAACAGTTGCTTTTAGTATAAATATAAGTCATGATACAACCTAGAATCATTAAAATAACGAAGTAAAGGAAATAAATAATTGTGGAGATTTGTCCAATAAGAATGTAAGGTTGGGCAATTGGTTTAGCGCCTACCCATAGTAATACGAAGAAGTTGAATACAAAGATCCAGAAAAGAAGATTTAGAAGAGGACGGTAACGATTACTTCTAACATTGTTAGTATGAATTAAAGCTAATGGAAATAGGATAAGTAGAGCACCAAACATAGCGATAACCCCACCTAGTTTGCTCGGAATGGCTCTTAAAATAGCATAGAAAGGTAAGAAGTCAAATAATAAACTCTTAAAGACCAACTTTGTAGTACATACTAGGAACCATATGAGGTAATAATTGAGGACGTATTTTTATAAGAGATTTTGAATCAATGTAAATCCTAGAACCGGCAGGATGAGAATGAATAGAACAAGTTAAACCAAATTTAGTAGATAATGCTTCCATAAGTAATGCTATATCTTGATCATAAAAGCGATAAGTATTAAAACGTAACCCACTATAAAATTCCCCATCATCCATAATCCAAATAGCAATGGCAAGAGGAGTTAATAATTCAATAATATTTGCTGGTACAGATCTAACATATTTCGATCCATTCCAACGATAAAACAGACTATGAAATTCATTAAAGCAAGGCTATTGCATAGTTGTATAACCACAACTATACAACAGATCTCCCCTAATTTTACTCACTGACATTTTCCAAGCAATCTCAAAGTCAGGAGTACAAAAACCACTAAATAGGTTGTAAATAAACATAAAATACTCTAAATGATCAGTACTTTGAGCAAAATTTTATCTGGTGTTAGCAGTTACAGAACGTCTTTGTAAATGGCCATCACCTAAACCTAAACCTAAACCTAAACCTAAACCTAAACCTAATCCAACTAAAACCTCCCTCAAATAAGGAGTTAAAATTAATAGTTCACGCTCATGTTTTTAAAAACGTGGACCACTAGTAGCATAATATCTGTTTGGAAGATTTAATAAAGAATTAAAGCTAAATAGGTCTGAATTATACTTTTAACTTATAATTCTTATTGTCTTTAAGAGTGTTAGGACTATTTATTACAATGAGTTTATATCAATAGTCTCTGAGATACATGCCATCAAAGGAATATATCTGCTAATCATTTAGATCTTAAATTTCTTAGCATATAATAAAATTTAATAAGGGCACCTTCTTTTACCCTTAGATTAATATAAAAAAGTGTATTAATTTAATACAGCGCAGTAGAGCTATTAGTTTAAAAATGGACTTCTATTAAGAGGACTATATCTTTTTTCTATACGTATAGTCTCTGAGATTAATTGCTTAATCTGCGTATTAGTAATTTTAACAAACATCTACGCATATGGTAAAATTTATACCGAACAGTACTTAATTCGGGAACAATGCTATGAGGTGTTACAAGAGGATTAGCAGGAATGCTGTTATCGGGATGACCTAGGTAGTAGGGAGCAAAGAAGACAAAGATTGATAATAAAATAGCCATCCAAACAAAACCTACCTAATCTTTAGATGTGAAGTACGGATGGAATCTTAAACGATCACTGCTGGAAGAAATTCCTTCAGGATTATTAGAACCATCTTGGTGTAGAGCTAGAAGATGCATTACTACTAAAGCAGCTAAAATGAAAGGTAGTAAATAGTGTAAACTGAAGAAACGGTTTAAAGTTGCATTATCAACAGAGAAACCACCCCATACGAAGAGTACAAAGTCAGTACCAATCCAAGGGATTGCAGATAATAAATTAGTAATTACGGTAGCCCAGCTTCAAATATTAGCACATAAATCTTCGTGCAATAATACCCTGTACTTGAATGCCTTGAATAATAATTTAAATTACCAATAGGACTTACAACAAAGCCTTGTGATCAAAATGCAATAAATTTAATAAACTCACTGCAATTGATGGAAACTCCGACTGTACATTAAGCAGCATTTCAGCCACCCACCAGTGAACCAGTCTGTAGCGATCGTATACACAACCGACGGTCTTAAAAGGAAGAGCTTTCTTTGACCGTTTTCACTAGCATCGCAACTTTCCAATAATTTACCCTACCCTACCCCTGTGGGGTAGGGTGAATCATCTCAAAACTTGAGATAATTTACAAACTGTTTTTCTGTATAGATTGCACAGTTAAAGAAAGTTACTATGGTTAACTCAAAGTAACATCAAATACCAAATACCAAATACCAAAAAACAAAGTAAAATTAATATCCGTTCTATTTATAGTGCATAGATGAAACAATGAACGGTTTGGCCAATCGATAAATTATAGGCATAGATTCTTGGTTAATATAAATGACATAATGTAAACCATCGCGATTAGGATTACCAATTATATCATATTTATCACGCTATACTTGGCATAAAAACACAATATCGTTATAGGAAAATCCATTAGTACATAGTTTCACACCAGCACTAACAGCCGCACCATCACCCATCACCCATCACCCATCACCCATCACCCATCACCCATCACCCATGATCCAAACAGCTATCCCATTCGGGATGGCCATCCAGTACCTTGTATAGCTAAAGCTAAAGGAGTAAGATTGTCTCCAATCCAAGCAGGAACTACTTTAATATCGTTAGGATAAAATCATTAACAATCCAACCAAAGCTAGAATAAGTCCATGTTTTTATACGATAATAATATCTAAGTGTACCATCTTCACGTAATCTAGGTTGGAGTTTCGGACGCACAGGTGAACAATAACCTCTTTTAGCTAATAAATTATGATACCACATAAGAAATTCCATATTAGAACTTTCTTGTTGTAGTTCAAAACGATAACCATTACCATGTTTTTCACCATAACTGTTACCTAACACTGAATCAAAGAGAAAATATCCTCATTATGTGGACCAATACGTGATCCAGCTCTAGTTCTAGTTCTAGTTCTAGTTCTAGGTCTACAAAAAGGCAAAGTTAAATCACTGAAAGTTAACCATATAGGGCACAATTCTTCACCCCAGACAGAAATCTAATTATATTTAATCATTAGTAGACTATGTATTATCTTAACAATCATTTATACTAGTTAGTGGTATAAATTTCAAGTATTCGATTAATTAAATATAGTCGTTGAGAACTGATATATAACAATCAGTCTGCAAATTGTATACATACTCTTTGCATATTTAATTATTTTTTTTTGAGCCAAGAGGTTAGCTCATTTCAACTAAATAGTTAGGACTTTTTCATTTTGCTATTAACGTGCGCAGCAATTTTCACATAAAGTCTCTAGGGTTTAAATTTTAACCTGCAGGTGTGGAGCTTAATCAGCCCTGCATATTGTGAAATTTTTATGGGCCAACAGTTGGACCCCAAGGAAGTACATATCCGATAAAGGCTGTCATTAAAAAGTTACGCCTCTTATTTTATAGAGCATCGATGGATCCAAATAAGGACTAATTAATTTGGCTAAACAAGGCATAGAGTTAGTTGTAACATATAAATAATAAGAAACTTTACCACCTCTATCCTGTTCATTAGTGGAGTGAATAGTGCAAACTAAACCATACATTTTTAACAAAACCTCTTTTAAACGATTAAGTTCGCTATAAGTAAAACTATGAGTATTTAAACGTATACCACCTATTAATAAACGAGTACGATCATCCATAACAAAAATAGCTATCCCATTCGGGATGGCCATCCAGTACCTTGGATAGCTAAAGCTAAAGGTGTTAAATACATAAATACATAAATACATAAATACATAAATACATAAATACATAAATAATAAATCGTTGGAAGGCACTACTTTTATTCCTACATCACCTCTAATTGCATTAGGATAAAAGTAAAAAAATAGCCAGTTTAGGCTAACCAAAGTGATAATAGTAAATTGGCGGTAATCTTGTTTCAAAGAATAACTTCTAATAAATGGTTTGTAAAAATAACGGGTTAGTGCATTAGGAACTAATTTAGTAGTATAACCTCTTGTACAAAAGAAATCCCATAGGTATAATAAATAAGCAGAATGAACCTCACCTTGACTTAAACTAAAATAAGGGTTCTATTGACTTTTGGGCCAACTACCATTCATATCACCCAACAAACTTCCAAATAAAGCAGAAAGCAGAAAGCACATCAATATTATGTGGACCTGAACGATTAGCAGCTATAGATCCTCTACCTAAAGGACCAAAAGGGCTATACTGATTACTCTATCTCAAGCTCTCAGCACGTTATAAAGCTTTTTTAATACGATATCTTTCTTGTGAATTGTATACCTATAAAATAAATAAAAACTTTTAAGGACTTTAACTTCTATCTTATTTGTTAAGTCTCTGAGGAAAACCTGCTGATTAATAATAATATACTCCCAGCATATAAAATAATTTGTGATGACCACTACAATTAAGCCATCATTAAGATAAAGATAACCACACCAATACTCCATAATAAACCTCTAGGAGAACGATAAGAACCATAGTAGAGGTTACGACCAATGTGCAGATATACCCAAATAAAGAAGAATGATGCACCATTAGCATGAATATAACGTAATAACCAACCATTATTAACGTCTCTCATAATGTGTTCTACACTAGAGAAAGCTAATAAAGTGTTGGGAGTATAATGCATAGCTAACGTTAATCCACTAATAATTAATATTACCTAATTTACACCTAGCAAGGAACCAAAGTTCCAGAAATATGTCTAGTTAGTTGGCAATGGTGAATCAATTACAAAATCATTCACCTATACCTATATTGGATTTCTTTTTGTTAATTTCATTTATATATTTTTTTATTTTAATTCCTTTCTACTTGTTAATTTACCCCGGTAGGGGTGAATTATCTCAAGACTTGAGATAATTTACCTTCTTTTTCCTATTTCACTTTACTTTATAAGTATCATACCTTTATATTATTACATTTTAGACTTAGACCCAAAACTTTTATAACATCAAGAGCAGATATACCAGTCCAATTAGAATATACTATTTAATGGTGGAGTAAATAGAAACTTTAATCTTTATCTAGATTATAAAAGGTACCATACTATAGAAACCTGCCATAGTCACAGCCATCACTGTCCATCTATGAGAAGGATTAACACTGTAAGAAATATATACTGAATATTAGTGAATGTTTTAACCTTTATTATAAGTAATATTGAAGCATTAATGCTTAAGGTAAATAAAGGAAAGAAACAGAATAAATATATTTATTAATAGCAAGGTAGTCACTTTATCTATGAGGTACGAGAATTATATTAGTCAAAGAATATAGTTAAATGATATATAATATCACCCCGTAATCATATTAATTATTTGTATTAGACTTCAACTTTAAAAATTTTACATAATAGACTTAGTTAACTAAATTAGTACAAACCACCTACATAATAATCCTATGGTTAGTAAAAAGGTGGAACCTATGGAGTTAATCTGTACATTATTTAGATGAGAAATTCCAGTAGTATATCCTGAAGGCACTATATTACTAAAGTATATCTATCTCACAATAAATTACTATTAACAAATATTAGACAATGATATTAGTAATATATTTGTTAATGTATACATATGTAGGCTAGCTTATGCAATATCAATAGCAATTATACTAATTAATTTGTAACCAGGCTCTCTGGTTTATAACTAGATTGCTAACCATACTATTCAAAAAGCAAAAATATCATACCTGTTAAAGCTTAACATACACAAATAATTTAAGATGAGATTAATCCAATACACCAGGTAGTATAGAGATTGATCTTGAGATAAAATCGTATAAAACGAATTTATTACGAGAGTTAATAAGTAAAATAAAACATTACCTATCCATCCTATAATAATAAATAAACAATTAATTTAAATTAATACTACCTCTTAATGGATAAAAGGCTACCAGTAATGCTAAAGCAACAGCAGATTCAGCACCAGCAAGAGGAAGAATTAAAAGAGTAAGATTAGAACCAACCTAATCATCCAGGTTATAAGACAGGTTGACTAAAAGAAGACCAACAGAAAGTAGTAAAAGTTCTAAAGAAATTACTAGCATAATGAAATTTTTACCACCATTAAATAGAAAAGCAATTATACCTATAATGTATAAGGCAATTGCTAAATTAGAACCAAAACCATTCATTTGATATTTAATTTATTACCTATCCATCCCACAAATATTACCTATCCATCCTAAAAGAAACCATGAAAAGTTATGCTTTTTCACTCATAGTAACTTTAATAATACCAATCATAACTACCCATAAAGCTACACTAATTAATATTAAGGCTGTAGGATAACCCACATATAAAATATTGGCTAATGTTTCAAGATCAGTCATGGTTTTGAATTCAATAGACCATGCAGGAAAAAAATAAGTGACAACCTAATTATGACTAATCAAAGATGATCTCATTAAAAACACTAGAGATAAAATAAATAATAATGCTAAAACTAAATTACGAATGGCACTAATTGTACTATTAGATAATGTTATATTTCTAGTTGTTGGCATAGCCTAAGCCATGGACCCATTCATATCAGATGCCAATGTTCCACCATTTGTATTACTTGAATCCATTGCTAAGGTTAGAGCTAAATCGGTAGAATTATTGTTACCATTGACATCTTCATTATCCTAAACTAAAGATAATTGATTATTACCATTAGTTTTAACAATTGGTACTGATAAACCTCCTGTATAATTACTTGAACTAATTATTCTGGGTGTAACTGATAAGGTTACGGGCATCAAATGAATTTGTACCATCATAATTACAAATAAGAACAAGATCATAATAGCCAAACTCCCTAATGTTATAATAAATGAGTATAAACCCAAAACATTAGCTGTAACTTTAATACCTATAGAATAATTTATCTAGAACAAGGTTTAATCCTTGTTTAAGACAAGTTGAGGTCTTGTCATAACTAGGCCCTAATCTGACACAATAGACAACTTAACCTGCGCCCTTGGCCTCGGTTCATTTCTATTATTCTGGATACATCATCCAGGATTTACATAAGTCCTTGGAAATACGATCCTAAAGGATCGCATTCGGAGTTCCGACTGTACATTAAGCAGCATTTCAGCCACCCACCAGTGAACCAGTCTGTAGCGATGAAGTACTTCACCGACGGTCTTTTACATAAATGTCGTTAACCGTTTTCACCAGTATTGCCTAGATGATAAAAAAAATGTTATCCAGTACTAGTTGCACATTAAAATCATCTAGACTATGGTTATTATAGATATGATGAACTCCTCAATAGGTCTAAATATATTACGTATATAACTGGGCGAAAAAAATCAATAGATTGCCTAAATTCAATAATTACCCTATTTTCTACGCATAGATGGATGAATATGAGGTGAAATTAACTCAGATAACAATGGCATTGAATTAGCGCCAATATATAACTAATATTGGTCTAAATCGGGTTTATGACGATGTAGTGTAGTTTTAAAGCCATATTTATACCAAAGCACTCTACTTAAAAATTCAACTTCAGCTTTAGTATACCCATGCGTAGCTAAACTTAATCCGTATGACTAACGAGTACCATCATCCATAATCCAAATAGCTATCCAATTCGGGATGGCCATCCAGTACCTTGGATAGCTAATGCTAATGCTAATGCTAATGGAGTTAAAAAATCCCCTATATTAGCAGGAACAACTTTAACACCATTAGGATAGAATAATTTATGAATCCAATTGAAGCTAGAAAAGCAGAAGGTACGAACACGATAGAAATGTCTAATACGACCATCTTTACCTATTCTAGTTTCCTATTTGGGTTTAGTCTATCTACAATAGCCTAAAGAAGCTACAAGTTTGTGAAACCACATTAAATAACTAACATTACTATCCTCTTGTTGAAGCACAAAAAATGTACTTGAGTTACGACGTTCACCATAACTATCACCTAACATTGAACCAAAGATAATAGACAAAATATCTATATTATGAGGACCTATTCTTTTCTATCCTCTAGTTTTCGGTGCACTGAAAGGTAATAGACTACAATACCATATGAGGCAATTCGAATCACCTACATATACTATAATATAGGTAAGACCTAAGAAGTAAAAATCTAATATAATCATTAGAAATGAACCGCTTAAGAACACCTAAATCTAAAACGCTATTCTATGTATAGGATTTAATGATGATGCTACTACCTATGCAGATAATAGACCTGTTATTCCTATTAGATAATATACATAACAAATATACGACATTGAGTTTCTTTATTTCCTTTCCTTCCTACTCTAATTCAACTATGCCTCTCTTTTACTATTTAGATATTTTTTATCATACCTTTATATTATGTTATTCATATTACTTGCTACTGGTTTATTAACTAAAAGAATTAAAATATTTGATAAAGATTAAGATAATAATTGGATTGATACTAAACCTTTTACTATTATGTATTATAATATTATTGATGATGTTGTATTTAAAGTTCATGCTAATATTTTGAGAACCAATGATCTACTTAAAATTAACCAATTCATTGATGATTACAAATCTAAAGATTTGAGAAACCTTAAACCTGTCTTAACTGACTTAAATAAAGATGAGTTTAAAGCAATGGGTTATAATATGGATGATTTATATAAATTACCACCTTATATGGATGCTAAATTAACCCTAAGATGGGTTGATATCAAATACAATCTAGATCAATGCCCTGGTGTGACAAATTTATTAAGAAGAGAACGAGTAGTAATAAGAGGAATAAATGCAAGTAATATATCTACTGAAGAAGTATCAGTATCAATATTTAACAATGTAAATAAAGAGAACGCTAACATTTTTATCCTGATAAACTAAAGAAGCGAGAGATGTTGGGTTTAACATTAGGTTAAAGATATGAAATGTTACAACATACTATAAAATAAAAATGGAGATAACAGTAATAAAACTACCAATAGTAATAATAGACCGTATTTTATATATCAAGGAGCTGTATAATATAAAGGTATGATAAGAATAATCTAAATTAGAAGGAAAAAAATTATTGAAAGGCAGGAAAATATAATCTCTAAAACTTATTTAAGAATATATAAGTATAATTTTAAAAGCTCATTAAGGTGTAGTTTAATCGGTAAAACACCAGCTTGTCAAGCTGGCAGCTGTGGGTTCAAGTCCCATCACCCTCAAAACAATGAATCATAAAGAATTATAGAAAAAACTATTGATATTTATCATAATTAATAGGTGTGCCCGAATTGGTTAGGGAGCTGACTGTAAATCAGTGGATTACTCCAATGTAGGTTCGAGTCCTACCGCCCACATATTCATGATCATTTTTATTAGTACTTCACCTATTTATATGCAACGTATTGAGCTAATGTGAGATTGAATAGCTACCATGAATTACCTGGTATCACTTAACCAGGCCTTAGTATTATAGATTTTAGTATCAATCATTATTTATAATAGGATCAGATTAATAATGGTGACAAATAACGATAGCACATAATGGTTTAGCTATGTACTTTTAGTGCACTTCATTATATACAGATTTAAGTAATTAAAAAAATTATAGATTTAGAGTGGTAATGATACAAATAATAGACTATACTTATTATGGAGATATAAAGTAAGTAAGAGCCCTGATACTTAGAATCTAGCCTAAAAGTTAGGAGTATTGGTTAATGGTAAAGTTTCGATTTAGCTATCTATTATCTATTATCTATTATCTATTATCTAGGTGTATTGGGTCTAAAGGAAACTTACCTATAAGTAATATTTAATTAAATACAGTACTGTGAGGGAAAGTTAAACCAATAATTAGGTCGTTAGTGATCTACCTATTGCAATACCTCCATAAATTAATATGATTATTAACCAGTTAACAATACAACTACAAATAGAGTTAGTGCGATAGATAATGTTAATGTAATTATAGTATAATTATAAAAGGTATAAAATCTATTGATAATAACTAGAAATTAAGAAGGTACTAAATGTGATTCACTATTGCTGCAACTAAAATTAATAGTAAATAAATTAAATGCTATTTAGGTTTATTTATTTTACTCTTCTTATTATTGCTTCTAGGTCTACCTTCTGTATTTGGTTTACCTATTTTAACCCCATTATAACCAAAAATTACTACACTAAAAAGACTTATTAAATAGAACCAAGAGCATTGTATTCATAAGATAATAAATTAGCACTTGCCTAACATTAGTCAATGGTTAAATTAGGTTGTATTAATTAGTTATACTACTCTATACTATTTGGCAATGTAAATTATACTGAGTGCTATTTGAGCTATTCTAACTAGTAGTTCTTTAAAGTTAGCTTATCCTTATTAACATATTGGATAACTGTGAATAGATATTAACATTCTATTTAGATCGTTGGTCCTACAGCTTAATATTAAAATGGGAGTTTAGTATATGGATTAGGTATTCAGTGCACCATTTAATTTATTAGGGTAATCATCCTACAGTATTTGGTTATTCTGCAAATAATGATTTAATAGTTTAAAGGAAGTTTATAAGAGTTCTTACTTATCTGGTATGCTCTATTTTATCCAATCTTATTATCATGGTACGTTTAATTTAGTTAATCAATTATTTCTTACTACTTCATTAAGAATGTTCATTCTGAACTATTTTTGGTTATAATCTTGGTTAAGTTTCAGTATTATGGCGCATGTTTCTATATCTTAATACCAATCTCTCCACTAATTGAAATATTTTCAGCGATCTCAACATTTATACTATTATTACTAATTGCTTATAGATCTTAATCAGCAAATCGTGAATGAATCGCAATGATCAAATTCCATTTACATTTTGATGGTGTTTTTATTTTGATACCTTACTAGATATAATATTGTACTGTGCTCTGTTTAAAATAAATAGTTAAGTATTAAATCACGATCCATAATAATACAAAGAAGTTGAATACAAAGATCCAGAAAAAAAAGAGGCGTCTAGGATCTGACAATGATATCCTATAAAGTTTAGAAGAGGCATAGAATAAGTAGAGCACCAAACATGGCGATAACTATTACTATAGTACTCATAATATATGTTAAATTTAGGGTCAAGCCAAGGGACCACTTGCAATATATTTTGTCATTTTAACCCTTATTAACTGAAATGACTATTGCACATATTACTATTATGTTTTTTTAAACTACTGTTCATGGTATAAGGCTTACCTTTTAATTTATACTGTTAGCACCCGATTCTACATAATTAACGATAAGAAGAATATTTACTATTATAAGTACCATAACGATAATCTGGTTGCTCACGTAATTTATACATCATAGAAGGAACAATATTAGGCAAAACTAAATTACGCAAGTGATCAAAGGAAAGGGCAGAGACACGGAGATGAACTCTACCTTTAGGAGTCAAACCTCATGATGTTAATATGTTAAATTTAACCAATAATACCTAGCGCAATCTTAATACCTCAGCCAGTGAAACCTTGAGTTTAAATTGTCATACCAGAACGAAGTGAGGTTGAGGATTTACTTAGACTATCTCTCGCTCCATCATCCATCATCCATAATCCATAATCCAAAACGCCAAACCTTGGGGTGTCAAGCGATCATAAATTATATCATAAGATGGGAGAATTTATTACACTTTTTCTTTAATGATCTAAGCACTAGTAGTAGTATTAACAGGGCCAGTATAATTATGAATAGAAGGATAGAAGAATTCATGAAAAAGATTAAATGGATGCAAAGATCTAGTTCTGAATTATGCGCTACAAGTAATAGAAGCTATAGGTCTATATGCCCCTTTAACTGTACGATTATTATTGATTTTAGTACGTGAAGTGACACTCATTTTTTTCAGTACACCAAGGTTGAAACAGATTAAAAAGATGAACTACATAATCATGTGATGCTTCTTTATATTCAAATCTCTTACGACTATTACCGGTAATAGTTTTACGTTCAATATAAAGATCACACAAACATAAACCAAATAAAATTATACTCAAATTATCAGGAATAGTTTGGCCCTCTTTTGAAGCTTTACGCACTGATCTTCTTTTAGTATATAACTACAAACCAGAGAAAGCAAATTACAATGCAAAGAATAGCAAGAAAATGAATAATCAATAAATAAATAAGATGAGTCCTATTTAGTGTTAAGCTCATTATTTGACAAGGCAAGACTATATTTTTCTGAAATCAAAAAAAATGAAATCTGTTGTGTATAGTCGTTGGGGGATATAATTTTATTATCTGCTAATAATTATAATTTTTAGCATATTACAACTTTTTACAGGGTCAGCTTTTAACCCTAAATAAGTAACACCTAGGACAACACTGAATATAATGATATCAAACTTTTTCTATACCACGTTATGTAGATAAAATAACACATAATTACTAACCAAATATCTGTTATATAATTTATAGATCAGTGAATCGTCATCCAATAAAATTAAGATAGGTGTCATAAACTAGCAGATACTTATAAGACCGAGCAAGGAATCAAAGTTCCATAAATATGTAAAAAATATACGGAATATATCAAAAAAATTCGATATTTCCATGAGAATCTAACTACTTTCATGTTATATTTTTCCTTACTACTTGTTAATTTACCCGGTAGGGGTGAATCATTTCAAGACTATCCAATTGTATAAAAGGGACTGGATGGAATCACCCCAAATGGGGGGTAATTATTTTATACCGTTATTAATAGGTGCACCAGACATGAGTTTTCCTAGATTAAATAATATAAGTTTAATGTTATTAATACCATCATTATGGTTTATAATAATAGGAATGTACACTGAGACAGGTAATGGTTGGACCATGTTACCTCCGTTAAGTGGAGTTGGAGCACATTCTAGTTTAGCAGTAGATTTAACAATATTTGGTTTACACCTAGCAGGTTTAAGTTCAATGTTAGATGCAATCAACTTTATTATTACAATCATTAATATGAGATCAATGCCTTTCCACAAATTACCATTATTTGTTTGGGCAGTATTTATAATATCATTCCTATTATTGATGTCACTTCCTGTATTGGCTGGAGCAATTACACTACTACTAATGGATCGACAGTTTAACACATCCTTCTATGATCCTTGTAATGGCGGAGATGTAGTATTGTATAGTCATCTATTTTGGTTCTCATGGATGGCCCGTATATTCTGTGAAGAATATAATGAATCTCGCTATATGCTGGGACTATGTGGAATCATTACCCATATACTTTATTATAAGTCTATTACTAATAGCCAGTAAAGTGAAAATTATGGATATGGCATATAATCAGCAGGAAACCAAAGAGTATTGTACTTTAGTAGGCTCCTCTGAGACTTTACGCGAGATGTCTATTTCTCCTACAATGATTAGCTGGTGTTATTGACTGTAGTTTATTAGTATCAAAAGAGGGTTATTGCAGTTGTGAAATTACAATGGACCTGTTATATCATCACACCTTATTATTAATAAAAGATAAGTTAATGAAAATGTAAAACTAAGATCAAGATCAGATTCTAAATAATTTAGATATCGACTACATAACAAGAAGGGCATGATAGATTTAATCAATAGAATTAATGGAAATACTAAAAGAATTATTCAATTAATAAACATTTGCTCTATTATGAACATATCATATATTACCGACTAGTTTGCAAAACATATTTTAGTGTAATATAAAGATCCAATCCATTCATAAATATAATAAAGTGACATATTGGTATAGGTTTAAGTGATATCCTCAAAGTGACCTACTGGTAATGGTGTATATTATCATTGTCATTTGATTGGAGTTCCAAACTATAGATTTCTTTATCAAGTGGTTTGGTAACGTTAGTATGATTATTTACAAAAACCTCTACAAAAAAAAGGTTTGAGTAAATAATTTATTATAGATAATTCAGCAGTTGATGGTTCTTTCTAGACTGTAATTTCTATCTTCATCTTCTAACCATACTATTACTTTAACTAGTACCTAACTAGCTAATTTCAAATGATTGGAGATTGACTAACATGCTATAGTTTGGGCATCCTAATTAACTATTATTTACCTTATTATAACAATTGCGGTTATAATTTATTGCTAGCTACTGTTAAATACCTATTAGTGTAGTAATTATATAACACAGCAATACTATAACTATAACTATAACTATAAATATTGGATGTAGAATTATGATAATTTGAGATGAACCCTAATAAAAATAGATTACAAATTGGTGATAGTTTGAATAACACCAACAAGCCTGGCTTATGGTAGTAAGTTTCTGTGAGGATAAACTGAATATATTGTCAATCCCAAAATATACCTAGCTTTTTGTTACTATTGAATAATGTAGTATAGATACTGTAACAATAAGTATGAATAGTGTAAATAGCTGAAAATATGAAGAATCAATAGAGACCACCATTACTTTAAATTAAAGGTTTATGCTAATAAAGTTGGTTTCGATTGAAGTTGTTTGCTTACCTGTGGTTAATGATGGTACATACTGTATACTATAATTCCTAGATTATAGATCCTAGATCCTAGATCCTAGATCCTAGATCCTAGATCCTAGATCCTAGATCCTAGATCCTAAATTCAATTCCAACTACAACTAATGGGTTTACATCTACCACTCCTGTTGTACTTATCCTACAATAGTGTATTCATAGTATATAAACATAGGAAATTTACCATTGGATAAGGTAATGTATAAGTAGGTGCATAGATATAGTATAATATCACTTTTATAGTGACATTATCATCATACAGAACTGATATTCTATCTGTGTAATTTAAATTTTAATCCTGAAATTATAGAAGGACCATATTAGGGGTTGCTAGAGGGATTCTATCGAGGTTGAAGCTAAAATCTCAGTTTTCAGAAGGTGAAAGTATAAGGATAAATATAAGGTAATGTCAATAATGATCTTAATTACTTGTTAAATTTATACTTATTTATATTAGGGTTATTTGGTCAATGAGCTGTTATCTTGACAGCCTTATTAGGTCTAGGATTATTAATTGCTGGAGTTTATTCCTTGGATAGTTACCATAATCTATGATGGATAACTTTGACCATCGAGCTTTGTCTTTACTTATCATTCTACCATTCTATTAGGTGGCCAGTTGGTTCAGTATTAATTTTACCATTATGCTTTAACTCTTCGCTGTACTTTTATTGCATTGAATTTGATTTAGTAAAATGGTAGCTGTTGATTGATTTCCTACATTATAAACTTATGTAGGTAGAACAAGAGGTGAATTAGTTAAGCATTTTATATTTAGTAGTTTTAATGATTGTACAGGTAGATGTTTCACCATAACCCAATGGAACAATATGAAATCTATCCAATTGTAGCTAATCCTGATCCAATATACTTTGCTGCTTGTAACATATTTATTAGTAGTACACTACATGACATAATGTGTCATTTAAACAAACCTAATAGTATGTTAAACTGGGTTGTTGTTGCTATTTTTAATTTGGATTTAAACTAATTAATAAAACTGTAGATGTTTATACTGCAACATAATAAGATATCAATTGTTTTAGTATTTATGAATTTGTTAAAATATGTTAAAATTTATTTGAATATGTTTGAACTTGTTTAGATTTAGCTAGACTAGTTTATATAAAGCTGTATTAGTCTGAATTAGTCTAAACAATTATAATCTAACAAAATATCACAGAAGGATTATAATTAATGGTCGGACCACCAGGTTAATCTTCTAACCTCCTTCTCTCTAAGCTACTTTTAACTCCAAACTCCAAACTCCAAACTCCAAACTCCAAACTGCAAATAAATCTATAAGAATTAGTAATAGATATATTGCTACCCTAGGGTTTTCATTCTTAACAATAAAATAATTCACATCAAGCCTCCAGGGAAGAATAGCATTATATGCTTTAGCTTCAATGTCATCTAAGGATTCTCAATAAATAAGGACTTTAGCATTACCATTAATAGTAGGATGTCATCACTAATTAATATGGGCATAATATCTAATATTAACACTGTTATTAAGCCAAATTCACAAATTTATTCTGCTCCTTAGTACCATCCCATAATCGACCCATACTATCATTAAGTATAGAATAAGTGCCTTGGAATTATAAATCCATAACACCATTACCGGTATATTACTTTAAGCAATATGGCCACCCTATATAGCTGGGATTTATTATAATTATCCACTAGTAGTAATCATTAACAGATAGTGGATGGTGATAATTATTAGTAAACTGGTTTTCAATTGTAATATACTTAGAACTAACATTATAATTAAGGATAAGAGCACAATAAATGGCGTAAGATTATTTAAAAGTTTTAGGAATATTGATGATGGCTTAAATTTAACCTTATAGATTAATTTATTATACTTTACATCTACCTCAGGTTATAAATTCAATATACAAATTTTACAATAGCTCATATAAGGTAAATAATCATAATAATATGTTTAGTGGTTAATTTCTACATCAGTAAAACGTTATTTCTGCAGTTAAATATTTAAAGTTACCAGTTTATGCTAATTGTATGTACAAATAATTTATGTTATTGGATGGATCCAGTGTTTAGAGAAGTTATTCTATTAGTAGCATTTGCTTAATTTCTCTTATAGTCTTCTAGGTATTTCGATCTAGCCATTGGTTATTATAACTTCATTCCTATTGGTAGGAATTCCTAATATATGCCAACATATTTCATTTTTAATTACTATGGTAGCTAACCTTTATGAAATGAAATTTATAGATTAGGTCTATATTATGGTGGAGTCATCTTGATTTAGTATCCATTTATGATTGAGGGTGTATCCCTCAAAGTACTCCTTTATTTACAGTAGTCTTATCTTATCAGAGACTTGAATCTAGATAGTTTATGGACCACTTATCTTCAACGATTTAAGTTTATTCATTATTGTCAAGTTACATCAGTATTCTTAATGGGTGTTGCTACTATTATGACAACCTCTATGTATTTAGGACTGTACCTAATGCTTCACATTTATGAGTTCTAGAGTTAATTGGCTACATTGAAAACTGGACTTCCTAAATTATTTTTAGATATCCTGAACCAGCACTTTCGTACATATTTATACTAGATTCGATACAGATTCAGCATATCTTAAACCTAGTTATCCTAAATTTATTTAATATAATATTATTGAATCGAAATGAATTATGACAATTATGGAGAAATAATCAATTGTAGGATTACTTAGAATAGGATTCCTGGTATCTTAGAGTAATTATTTATTCTAATAGTTATGCCAACTATTTAACTATTATTTAGTAGGTAGCTTAGCTTCATTATTTCTGATATAGAATTACCTGAATAATATAAACACTATTAGGTTAACGTTTTGTTAGATATACTTTTATTAGGTTTATCTCGTTTAACATAATTAACTTTAGGTTACTAGTCTAACAATCCTCATATCATGAGTGTTATCTTTAATTATTGATCTTTACAATTACACTTTTATATAATATATGGTACTTCCGCTTATACTGTATTAACCCTTTTTTTAGCCTATTACATAACATGGAATGGTTTAATATATAACTCTTGCTCCAACATATTTATAATTATTCAAGTACTTCTAGGTTATATTTATATAGAGGTAACATGAATAATCATCACTCCAATTAAAAACAATAGAAGGATTCAATATGTAAACCATCATTGACCTGCATCAATGAGTATATTCAGTAAGTAAACCAGCATACACATTAAAGTACTGTACAAGTATTTTTGAGGCCATCTCAATAACCTATTATTAATCTAAAGGTAGACTTAAAATTAACCACTTCCAGATTAGACCAATATTTTATTAGTAACTAGAGAATAATTATAAACAAAATCAATCATAAGGAAATAGATTGTAACCCTGTGGCAACTAGGTAAATTAGATCGTCAATGTCAAAGCTAGGATTTTACTAATAAACCTATTTCAACCCTTTTGTATTTCAAGTATAGTAAAAGTACATAAATACTATGGTTCTTGTGTAGGATAATAATCACAATACACTATGATATCATACAAATTTATAGGCGTATCAAATATTATACTTTCTATACCATCATAATTACAGTTAATACCTAGATGTTTTAATTCATACAAATTTTACTATAAGCTATAATTGCAACAGCTGGTATAACATTAATAGTGACTTTTTTCTATATAATTACTATACATGAAATTGGTACTTACAGCAACTATATTTAGTAGTGTGTCTAAACCTATTCATTTATGCTTATGTTGCTAATTTTCATATTAACGTGAATTTATTTAAATCTTATAATGTATTTTAGACTCTGTTGAAACTAGTCTCTAATAATTAGAAGTCATTAATAATATATAAACCAATAACAAGTAATATGAATAGATATATTTTTCTTAATAACATTAATTAAAATAATATAAAGGTATGATACTATTAATTTTAATAAAGATAGTCAGTTAAAAACAAGCAAATGACTTTTAAGAAATGATTATCATCATAGAAAGTTTATATCAATGAAGAGGCGTAGTTCAATGGTTAGAATTCTGGTCTCCAAAACCAGCGATATAGGTTCGAGTCCTATCGCCCCTGTAGACTAAAAACATATATTACAGTTAATCGTGGAAGTTTATGGGAAATAATATCTTTACCATTAAAGATATTAATTATGATAAAGACAACATATGTTTTACCAAATATTACAGTTCTACATAAGAATACATGATATGATTCATGATTCATGATTCATGATATACACCAGCATTTCGCGAAACTAGAAATTTTCCATAATCTCTCAACAATTTTATCACGAGTATCAAAATTATGATCAATACCATATAATAATTATATAATGCAATTTTATTATCTTTACTTGTTTCACATGCTATAAATAATATGAGTGAGGTTAGTATAATTATAGTATTATGAAAATATATATACATTTTAATATCAATTTATTAATGAGTGCTAATATGGATAATTTATTATATCTATTATGTGAAACGTCATAGGTTAAAGTCAGAGTTGCTAAAGAATATAATAGTAGAAATATATTATATGAATAATTAATTTATAGATTTCTTAACCTAATCCTTTGTAGGAAACTCTAAAAGCTAAATAATCACCTTTATTTTTACGTATAGATATAGCTTCAATAACTAAAGGATGTGTTATAAGATCATTAAGAATAAGTAAACCATCATATTTATCCATATTATGAACATAGAATTCCGGACTTCTATATTTTATTATTGTATCAAAAAATGCTCTAAGTATTATGCGTGATGATTCATAATCACGGTACCAAAATTGATAATGTTTAATATGAAGGTTTTCGGTAGTAAGTAAAACTTCATATACATTCAGGCTAGACTAGTGCATAAAAGATAAACTTGATAACTTATTAGAACTACATTATACACCAGACAGTCCTTGGATGATATCCTTCAATTTACTAAATTATAACCATCATCATAATTATCTAGTAATACAATCCGAACATATACTAATAAGCAGGTAATAGTCTTAAATACTTTATCATTAGCTAACAGGTCTTGATTGGTAGCACTCATCTTATCTCCATCATAACTAACTTAGCCTATCAACCTATTAATTGTAGCGAAGGTTACTACCTGACTAATTTAGGATTCTTATAAATAATAAACTAAGCTCCAAATCAAAGTTAAGCCATAGAGGAGCTTACCTTTAAGCTTATAAACTTTTATATATAGTATAGTTTATAAAGATACACTGCACATGAAGAAAGAGGAAGTAAACTAGACCGGGGTTTAAAGTTGACTCAATTCTGGGTGACTTCATCCCGAATGGGATAAAGTTTATAGTATTCAAATGGAACCTGTTACGATTACCGTAAATGGTCACCAGCATTGGGTAACCTTTAGAGGGATTCTACTAACTAAAACTACTTTAAACTGGAAGACTAGCGGCAAGTAAAACTTGCATTATCCTACACTTTCTTCCAACTATGCTCAATAACTAGCCCTATAGATTGAATTTCCCATGCTCCCTAATTATATATTGCAAGCTGTTGTACCGATTAAATCTCGGATGGATTTTATTTACAGTAAAGTATTAGCCCACATATTTAAATGTGGGAGGATTTTTTTTTGTAGGCAGTCATCCTACTGGAGGGATCCAATACAACCATGCCTTCCCGTTTTTGGAATCCAATAATTACTACTGTATGTATAGGCTCAACCATACATACTTACAACCTATCAAAATAGGGAGGCTTGACCAGTGGCTATACCCATATTGCAGGGAAAAAAATAACCTTCAGGAATGAATTCCCTTCAATTTTTATACTTATACCTTTATACCTATATATACATATTATCATACCTTTTTATTACTATATTCTATTTTATGTCATATAACTAATCTTAGCAACAATACCCTTAAATATTTATTCAAAATTAATATTCATAAACTATATTATAACCATTTATGCAAATATTATGTGTAAAAAATGAATGTTGAACCAATACATATTGAGACATGCACTACAATGCAATAAATAATATGTATATATAATAAGAAGAGTAATTTATAGTGATGAAAATTTATCTTACTTCTTCGACTATTGATGGGATTTTTACTTTATCATATATGTGTATCAAATGGAATAATTTTAACCTTAGAATCTATTATGGTTTTAAGTAAACTATTAGAGACCTGAACAAGTACAGTCCAAAGAGGATACTCAGTAAAAATTCATACACCACTTATGTTCAGTGTACCCCTACAATGTTAGGAAGGAAGCAAAGCGACTGAGACTAGACAAGCATCATGAGGTAGTGAATAGTGAATCAAATCTATATTTATGCTAATTATTGAAGCCATTATGGTTATCATTTATACATATCTAATAAATATCACCAGTAGTGGGAGGTAATTAAGTAATTAAGTAATTCAATAGTTCATTTTTAAATGGTTATTGTATACTATCTAATAATCTGCTTTTATTAAGGCAAATATACTAAAAAGAAATATTAATCTAGCTTATACCCAATAATAATATTTTTATGGTTTGACCAACTTACTAGTCAAATAACTGCTATAATTAAACCAATGGTTGCAATTTATCTATACTTAACATTTGTGCATTCTATGCTTATATGGAGGCTTTAATTTTTGTTGTAACTCTTACCTTATTGATATATAAGTATTAACCTACATTTATATTTTCATCAATTCTATAGAAGATTTTGCTATACATCTTTAAATACTAAAAAGTGGTTAGATGATTAACTATCTTTAATTAATTTTTTCCTCAGTTACACCTAACTTCTGTTGTAAGTTCGACAAAAATGGTAATAAACATAATAAACATAATATAAAGGTATGACTATATTAAATAGAGGAATGAATGAAATTGAATTAAGGAAAAAGAAAAGATAA